TTAATTATAACCTTGGCACTGAGCTACTTTCCCAAAAGGCTTCCCCTTCAGTATCATTGCCGCTGTAGTGTTTAACAATCGAGTTCGGGATGGATCGATGTGGGTCCACTACGCTATAAGTATCAAGGTTTAAAACTATTTTTTAGATGGTGTAAATCAAGTCCTCGGTCTGTTACGTCTCAGCTACATACATTACTGCACTTACACTTGACGCCTATTTAACGGCTAATCTTGCCGTGACCTTAACCGTTTAAAACGGTGAGAGTACTCATCTTAAGGTTGGCTTCCCACTTAGATGCTTTCAGCGGTTATCCTTTCCGCACTTAGCTACCCAGCGTTTACTATTGGCATAATAACTGGTACACCAGCGGTGCGTCTCTCCCGGTCCTCTCGTACTAAGGAGAGCTCCTTTCAATACTCTAGCGCCTGCACCGGATATGGACCGAACTGTCTCACGACGTTCTGAACCCAGCTCGCGTACCGCTTTCATGGGCGAACAGCCCAACCCTTGGGACGTACTACCGCCCCAGGATGCGATGAGCCGACATCGAGGTGCCAAACCTCCCCGTCGATGTGAACTCTTGGGGGAGATCAGCCTGTTATCCCTAGAGTAACTTTTATCCGTTGAGCGACAGCCCTTCCACTCGGCACTGTCGGATCACTAAGGCCGACTTTCGTCTCTGCTCGACTTGTAGGTCTTGCAGTCAAGCTCCCTTATGCCTTTACACTCTACGACTGATTTCCAACCAGCCTGAGGGAACCTTTGCACGCCTCCGTTACTTTTTAGGAGGCGACCGCCCCAGTCAAACTGCCCACCTGAAACTGTCCCTTGGCCGGATAACGGCTTTCAAGGTTAGAATTCTAGCTTTTCCAGAGTGGTATCTCACTGATAGCTCAAATAGATCCGCAAACCTATTTTCTTAGCTTCCCACCTATGCTGCGCAAGAAAAGCTCAAACCCAATTCCAAGTTACAGTAAAGCTTCATAGGGTCTTTCTGTCCAGGTGCAGGTAGTCCGCATCTTCACAGACAAGTCTATTTCGCCGAGTCTCTCTCCGAGACAGTACCCAAATCGTTACGCCTTTCGTGCGGGTCGGAACTTACCCGACAAGGAATTTCGCTACCTTAGGACCGTTATAGTTACGGCCGCCGTTCACCGGGGCTTCAGTCGTCAGCTTCGCATAAATACTAACCGACTTCTTTAACCTTCCGGCACTGGGCAGGCGTCAGCCCCCATACATTGTCTTGCGACTTAGCGGAGACCTGTGTTTTTGATAAACAGTCGCTTGGGTCTGGTTATTGCAACCCTACAAGGGTACCCCTTCTTCCGAAGTTACGGGGCCATTTTGCCGAGTTCCTTAGAGAGAGTTATCTCGCGCCCCTTGGTATACTCTACCTACCTACCTGTGTCGGTTTCGGGTACAGGTGTTTATTATTTAAGATATGTCGAGCTTTTCTAGGAAGTATGACATCAATCACTTTAGCACCTTAGTACTTTGTATTCACTTCTTTGCTCAGAATGTTTTCTCCACTCCTCATCACATCGAAAGTTTAAACCGGTAACCAACATCCGGCTGACTTAGCCTTCTCCGTCCCTCGTTATCAATAATAAACAGTACAGGAATATTAACCTGTCATCCATCGACTACGCTTTTCAGCCTCGCCTTAGGCCCTGACTCACCCTCCGTGGACGAACCTTCCAGAGGAAACCTTAGGTTTTCGGGGCATTGGATTCTCACCAATGTTTTCGCTACTTAAGCCGACATTCTCACTTCTGCTTTGTCCACATCCGCTTACGCTAATGCTTCAACCTTACACAGAACGCTCCCCTACCGATGTTAAACATCCCACAGCTTCGGCAATATACTTAGTCCCATTCATTTTCGGCGCAGGATCACTGGACCAGTGAGCTATTACGCACTCTTTAAAGGGTTGCTGCTTCTAAGCAAACCTCCTGGTTGTCTATGCATTCCCACTTCCTTTGCCACTTAGTAAATATTTAGGGGCCTTAGCTGGTGGTCTGGGCTGTTTCCCTTTTGACAATGAAGCTTATCCCCCACTGTCTCACTGGTTGATTACACACTTAGTATTCAGAGTTTGCCTCGATTTGGTACCGCTTTCACAGCCCGCACCGAAACAGTGCTTTACCCCTAAGCTATAGCATCAACCGCTGCGCCAAAACGCATTTCGGGGAGAACCAGCTAGCTCCGGATTCGATTGGCATTTCACCCCTAATCACAACTCATCCGCTGATTTTTCAACATCAGTCGGTTCGGACCTCCACTTAGTGTTACCTAAGCTTCACCCTGGCCATGACTAGATCATCCGGGTTCGGGTCTGTAAACAGTGACGAACGCTCTTATCAAGCTCGCTTTCACTATGGCTCCGGTATTCTTTACCTTAACCTGCCACTGCATACAAGTCGCCGGCTCATTCTTCAACATGCACGAGGTCAGACGTTAAGTCGTCCTCCCACTGCTTGTAAGCTTACGGTTTCATGTTCTATTTCACTCCCCTCCCGGGGTTCTTTTCACCTTTCCCTCGCGGTACTGTTTCACTATCGGTCATTCAGGAATATTTAGCCTTACGAGGTGGTCCTCGCTGATTCACACGGGATTTCACGTGCCCCATGCTACTCGGGATATAGCTAAAGTAGTTTTGGCTTTCAGTTACAGGATTATCACCTTCTATGATACATTATTCCAAATGTTTTACTTAGCCTTGACTAATCTTTTGATTGCTATCCCACGACCCCATAAAAACATGTTTTTATGGTTTAGGCTGTTCCCATTTCGCTCGCCGCTACTAAGGGAATCGCTTTTGCTTTATTTTCCTCTGGTTACTAAGATGTTTCAGTTCGCCAGGTTTGCTCTTTCCTGTCTATAGATTCAACAGGTAGTATGAAGAGTTTCCTCATTCGGGTATCTCCGAGTCAAAGCTTGCTTCCAGCTCGTCGAAGTGTTTCGTCGGTAGCCACGCCCTTCATCGCTTCTGAATGCCAAGGTATCCACCGTAAGCTCTTATTATCTTGAGTTACACAAGTATGTTCTAAAAAATAGTCTAAAATAGTTCTTTTTATGCGCTGGAGATAAGCGGACTCGGACCGCTGACATCTGCCTTGCAAAGGCAGCGCTCTACCAACTGAGCTATACCCCCATGGTTGGGCTATCCTGGATTTGAACCAGGGACCTCACCCTTATCAGGGGTGCGCTCTAACCAACTGAGCTAATAGCCCTTACGCAATTATGTAAAATATACTATTTTAATACGATCTAGGTTTATAAAAATCCCTAAAAGGAGGTGATCCAGCCGCACCTTCCAGTACGGCTACCTTGTTACGACTTCACCCCAGTCACTAGCCCTGCCTTAGGCGCCCCCCTCCAAAAGGTTAGGGTAACGACTTTGGGCGTGGCCAGCTTCCGTGGTGTGACGGGCGGTGTGTACAAGGCCCGGGAACGGATTCACCGCCGTGTAGCTGACCGGCGATTACTAGCGATTCCACCTTCATGCAGGCGAGTTTCAGCCTACAATCCGAACTGAGGCCGCGTTTATGAGATTAGCGCGTCTTTGCAGACTGGCAACTCTTTGTCGCGACCATTGTAGCACGTGTGTAGCCCAGAGCGTAAGGGGCATGCTGACTTGACGTCATCCTTACCTTCCTCCGGTTTGTCACCGGCAGTCTCTCTAGAGTGCCCAACTGAATGATGGCAACTAAAGACAAGGGTTGCGCTCGTTGCGGGACTTAACCCAACATCTCACGACACGAGCTGACGACAGCCATGCACCACCTGTGTTCGCGTTCCCGAAGGCACTTTTTTCTCTCGAAAAAATTCGCGACATGTCAAGCTCTGGTAAGGTTCTTCGCGTTGCATCGAATTAAACCACATGCTCCACCGCTTGTGCGGGCCCCCGTCAATTCCTTTGAGTTTCACTCTTGCGAGCATACTCCCCAGGCGGGATACTTAACGCGTTAGCTACGATACTGCACGGATCGATACGCGCAACATCTAGTATCCATCGTTTACGGCTAGGACTACTGGGGTATCTAATCCCATTTGCTCCCCTAGCTTTCGTCTCTGAGTGTCAGTAATGGCCTAGCAGAGCGCTTTCGCCTCTGGTGTTCTTCCCAATATCTACGCATTTCACCGCTACACTGGGAATTCCCTCTGCCCCTACCATACTCTAGCCTAGAAGTTTCTACTGCTGGCTTAGGGTTGAGCCCTAAGATTTAACAGCGGACTTTCTAAGCCACCTACAGACGCTTTACGCCCAGTGATTCCGGATAACGCTTGCATCCTCCGTATTACCGCGGCTGCTGGCACGGAGTTAGCCGATGCTTATTCTTTAGGTACCGTCAGAGCTTCTTCCCTAAGAAAAGAGGTTTACAACCCACGGGCATTCTTCCCTCACGCGGTATTGCTCCGTCAGGCTTTCGCCCATTGCGGAAAATTCCCCACTGCTGCCTCCCGTAGAAGTCTGGGCCGTGTCTCAGTCCCAGTGTGGCTGATCGTCCTCTCAAACCAGCTACTGATCGTTGCCTTGGTAAGCTTTTATCTTACCAACTAGCTAATCAGGCGCGAGCTCATCCCTGGGCGAAAAATCATTTCACTTTTCAGCTTATGGGGCATTAGCAGTCGTTTCCAACTGTTATTCCCCTCCCAAGGGTAGATTCTCACGTGTTACTCACCCGTCCGCCACTAAGGTAAAACCTTCGTTCGACTTGCATGTGTTAGGCATACCGCCAGCGTTCATCCTGAGCCAGGATCAAACTCTCCATGGTGTCCAGAATAAAATATAATCAATTTCCTATATTAAATATAGTTTTTGCAGCTCTTTTTAGCTGCACTTTGACTAAAATAAGATTAACTTGTTATCATACTAAATGTCAACCCTTCTTATCTAGATATCTGTTAGGATCAATAAATTACTCAAGAAATACACTAGTACTTTTTTTATAGTTAAGTCCATTTTTGAGACTAGAGATCTATTATTTAAAATATACAATCTCTGCAAAATCTTAATATCTCGGATACCTTAATTATTTGTATTGCACCAACCAAAAAGTACACTTTGCTTCAAAATCTAATTAGTGCCATCAGTTTTTTATATTTTGTTTGCAGCAAGAAGCACTAAAATGCATTTAAAGGCTTGTATTATCAGTAAGGGTAGCAATAACTGAAGCGGATCAGACCTGTTCTATAAACTCTGTCAATGTAAGATTTAGTTCTCAATTAATAAATCTGTTCGCTAAAGAATAAACATATTATTTCCTAATTTTTTAAATATCTATTTAACTTAGAAAAGAGCAGTATCAATAATTTGCTGGAGAGTTTTATACTTATGCATTTAAAAGAAATAAATAATTAATATTTTGGGCTTAACTTTGTTACTTTTTAATTAGTTAGCTTATAACCATGTCCATATTATAAAATATAAAGATATAGAATTTTAAGTTTTTGAGAGTTGTCGACCCTATTAAAATAACTAGTTGTAAAATCAGTGTAAACAAACCATTCTTTCTACTACAACTATATTATTATATACCTGCAAGCCATATTTATTGAGCTATACGATTTTGTGTTATGTGTTAAAATAAATATTGCGAAGCTACTTTACTATCGTGCCATTATTAACTGTAACACAGGAGTATCTATGATTAGTGACAGCCAAATTTTCGTTGCAATGTTGTTTGCTTTAGTGTCTGCAGTTTTAGCAATTCAGCTTGGAGCTGAATTATACTCTTAGTTCTTTTTTTATAAATTAAAAACTAATGGATAATACGCCTTAATTTGACCTGATATTTACCTTATGTAACTGAAGCTTTATTGGCTTTGCGTGAAAGTTGTCTATTAAGAAACTTCAAATGTTATTTTAAGGTTGATATCTTTTTTATTATTCAATATACTAAGCTTAAAAGATCTTTTACATTAACTAAAATGAGTTGTGGAGGAGTAGTTATCGTCTTTATATACATATATATTATCTCTGAAAAAAATACTATAATCTTGTGAGTACTACAGCAAATTCAATTCGTCCAGTTTTTCCTTTTACAGCAATAGTAGGACAAGAAGAAATGAAGCTAGCTTTAATTTTAAATGTTATTGATCCTAAAATTGGTGGGGTTATGATCATGGGAGATAGAGGTACCGGTAAATCAACAACCATTAGAGCTATTGCAGACTTACTCCCTAAAATCCCGGTTGTTAAAGATGATCCTTTTAATTCTCATCCCACAGACGTTGATCTGATGAGTGATCCTGTGCAACAGCTTTTAAGTGAAGGTCAATCTGTCAACACATCAACTATGAAAGTCCCAATGATTGACTTACCATTAGGAGCTACAGAAGATCGTGTCTGCGGTACGATTGATATAGAAAAAGCTTTAAATGAAGGTATTAAGACCTTTGAGCCTGGCTTACTAGCTAAGGCCAATAGAGGCATCTTATATGTAGATGAGGTAAATCTATTAGATGATCACTTAGTTGATATATTACTAGACTCAGCCGCTTCGGGCTGGAATACAGTAGAACGTGAAGGTATCTCAATTAGACACCCAGCTAGATTCGTACTAGTTGGTTCAGGAAACCCCGAAGAAGGAGAATTACGTCCCCAGCTTCTTGATCGTTTTGGCATGCACGCAGAAATACGGACAGTTAAAGATGCTTCACTTAGAGTCCAAATTGTTGAGCAGCGGAGTCAATTTGACCAGAATCCCTACAACTGTATTGAGGAATGGGAAGATAAGCAACAAGTACTTAAAGCGCAGATCCTAGAAGCACAAAGTTTATTGCCTGAAGTAAATATTGACTTTTCTTTACGTATGAAAATATCGCAAGTTTGTGGAGAACTAGATGTAGACGGCTTAAGGGGAGATATTGTTACAAATAGAGCAGCCAAAGCTTTGGCTGCTTACTCTGGTAAAAACAATGTGGATAGTGAAGATATAAAGAAAGTGATTATACTATGTTTAAGGCATCGTTTAAGAAAAGATCCCTTAGAAACAATAGACTCAGGAACAAAAGTGACACAAATTGTAGACAAAATTTTTGATTAGCTTTAATTTATAGGCCCAGTAGGATTTGAACCTACATTAGAGACTTAGAAGGTCCCTGTCCTAATCCCTTAGACGATGGGCCCTATTCTTTAGATTGCTGGTTTCATAGAATTCCCTGCAAATTGGGCGGTACTGGATTTGAACCAGTGACCACCTGCTTGTAAGGCAGGCGCTCTACCACTGAGCTAACCGCCCTGCATATAAATATACTAGTATATTAGATTCAAAAAAGCAATTGTCTACATTCTTTAATGTAGCATCTTGTTGTTTAATAGTTCATAATAATAAGATACTATCAGCATTATCGCCTCAATGTTTAATGACTATCTTTAAAGTAATATTGTCACCATTGTTAGATAAATCATCTCGATTATTAGAGGTCGCATATAAGATTTTTGTATCAGACTATAAATGTAAACGATATAAGTCGCATTTAATATATCAAATTGGAACTATTGGGATTAGTTCTTTAACTATTGTCTTGCTAACAGCTTTTTTTATAGGTATTGTCTTTACACTTCAAGTGGCGAAAGAGTTAAACGAGCTTCACTCTACAAACTTAGTTGGTTCGATCTTGACCCTAACGTTTTTAAGAGAGTTGTGTCCTGTTTTAACAGCCGTTATCGTCACCGGTAGAATTGGTTCAGCATTTACCGCTGATATTGCTACAATGAAAGTAACAGAGCAATTAGATGTGTTACATGTTTTAAACACTCATCCAATTCATTATCTAATTATGCCCCGAATTTGCGCTTGTGTATTAATGATGCCAGTTTTAAATATCTTTTCGTTGGCTACTAGTATTGCAAGTGGAATTATTACAGCATCGAGTTTATGCTCTATCTCGCCTACTATTTTTTTGGCCTCCTCTTCAATTTCTTTTATTGGATTGTGTCTGTCGTCAGTAAAAGCCTTAGTTTTCGGTTTTCTGTTATCACTGATTAGTTGTGCCTGGGGACTACACACCACTTTTGGAACAAAAAGCGTTGGTGCATCTACAACATCTTCTGTCGTGACCAGCTTACTTACAATCTTTATTGTAGATTTTGTTCTATCATACATTATGTTTCATTCCTAGTAATAGTTGTCCTAAACTATTATCATCTTTCTATAGCAATAACTTATTTTATCTACTTACATGAAAGTCAAGCCCAGATTGTGGTAAACAAACCTTATCTAATTTCTGATATAAGATTCTTAGTAGTTATTACATTAGTAACGTCACTATTAGTTACAAGCTTAACTTTTCTATCATTTGCTAGAATTCAGGAAGACATGCTTTCAACAGATGTTCAGCTGATAAGCGATATAACCGATATGTTAGCTCAACCTCTTGCAACCTCAAGTCTTAATACAAACTCTTTGGTATTATCATTAGAATCAATATATATTAATAGGCCAAGCATTGCTTATTGTCTATTAACTCAGTCTACAGGGCAAACTCTCGCAGTACTGCCAGAACCTTTATTGGGCTATAATACTGTAGTTACCGCAGTAATGAAACCAGAAAAGGTAGATACAGCCAATCAAAAAGTTTATGTTGCTCGTTCAATATTTCACACCAAGCAAGTATTTGATATTTCTATATCTTTTTTTGATATTAATCAACATGGTTATCTATTAGCATTAGGCATATATTCTCGTCCAAGTATGACTATGAGGCCACTCCTTATGAGAAGTGTAAGTATTACTGTTTTTGTTTCCATATGGTTTACATCCATACTTTCCATCTTTATTAATAATCTATCTGTATACAGATTTGTTGACACTTTAAGAAAAGGTATTCAAAGTATTGCATCAGGAGACTTCAATAAACGAATTATAAGTAATGATAAAAACAGATTCAGTAACCTACTGCTCGACTTCAATGAAATGGCTAAAAGGCTCGATATCTACGATAAAAATAATGTTCAGCAGCTTATACTTGAAAAGTCAAAATTAGAGACACTTGTCTCAGTTATTGCAGATGGAGCTATCTTACTAGATAAGGACCTGAGAATTGTTTTTATTAATCAGTCTGCTGCAAAAACTTTCAAATTTTTGCGGTCATGTATTAGAGGTACACACATTTACACATATTTTCCCGATTTTATTAATAAACAGTTACTCCCCATATTAAATCAGATCCTGCAGACGAGTCCATTAGGTCAAGACTTACGAGGCCACAGTACTTTTAGCGTTCATGTAGACGATAATCATTCTAAAACATTTCAATTTGTTGTTACACATACCATTGACCACGAAAGGCAAACTTTTACAGGTATTGCTATTATAATTCAAGATATAACTACACAAGTAGACTTGAACGAGGCTAAAAATCAGTTTATTAGTAATGTATCTCATGAACTGAGAACTCCTTTATTTAACATTAGATCATTCTTAGAAACCTTATCTGAATATCAAGATAGTCTCACTAGTAAGCAGCAAAAAGAGTTTTTAGAAATAGCCAATCAAGAAACTCTAAGGCTCACAGATTTAGTTAATGACGTCTTAGATTTGTCTCGTCTGGAGTCAGGTTTTATTGATCAGCTTGAAAGAGTAGAAGTCTTTGATATTATTCCCTCCACTATTCAGGCTTCAAATCTTAGAGCTTGTCAGCAAAATATAGAATTATCTTTTAAGATATGTCCGATCGTTAGTAGCATAGATGGCTACCCGAATTTAATAATACAAGTTATTTCTAATCTTATTGGTAATTCTCTTAAATTTACCAAGTCAGATGGAAAGATTATTGTTAAAGCATATCCTCTAGAATCCTATAACCAAATGAACTATATCTTTCCAGGTAAAATCCGAATCGAAATTATTGATGATGGTGCAGGCATTGGCAAATTAGATCAAGATCGCATTTTTGATAGATTTGTCCGCCTGGAAAATAATGTGCATACTTTGAATGGTACTGGACTTGGCCTATCTATTGTTAAAAACATTATTGAAAAGCATGACAGTCAGATATTTCTATATAGTGAGATCGGAATAGGTAGTAGTTTTTGGTTTGATTTGCATGTTGCAGAGAATAAGAATTAATGAAGTAGCTTCCTTTTTTATAGAAAAGAGTATAAGGTGAATAGGTCTCATGTCTATCTTATTAATATTTTTATGTATTAATAGATATATGTATTAACTTATCCTATAAAATATACTTATACAGTAGCTTATTAATCAAGATTACTGGTTATAATGTATTATGAGGTATATTAACTGAAATGATAATCGTTTCTGGAAGCTTTTTCCTATCGGCTTCAGCTGATTAATATATGCTCTATTAACTTAATCTTTAATTAGATATTGAGTAATCATGTTATAGACGTCAATTTTCAAGTACTTACATTGTCCTATAATGTTAAGTTAATTATCACTTTATTAATTCTTATTTTTTAGCAGGAGGTAGATATTATGTCAGGAGGATCCACTGGAGAACGTCCCTTTTCTGATATTATTACAAGCGTACGTTATTGGGTTATTCATAGTATCACTATCCCTTCTCTGTTTGTAGCAGGATGGTTATTTATTAGTACTGGTTTAGCCTATGATGTATTTGGAACGCCACGCCCCAATGAATACTTTACACAAGATCGCCAGCAGGTGCCCTTGGTAAACGATCGTTTTAGCGCAAAGCAAGAGCTTGAAGATTTAACTAAAGGAATTTAGACAGGAGATTATCTTTTATGAGTAGAGGCAATACAAATCAGCCTATTTCTTACCCAATTTTTACATTCAGATGGTTAGCGATACACGGTTTAGCAATACCTACTGTTTTCTTTTTAGGTGCTATTACATCCATGCAATTTATCCAAAGATAGGAGATTATTATGAGTGGTCCTAATCCAAACAAAGAGCCAGTAGAATTAAATCGTACTTCCTTATTTTGGGGATTATTATTGATTTTTGTGTTGGCAGTTTTATTCTCTAGCTACTTCTTTAACTAAAGAAGTAATGAATATGGTCCCAAATGCAAATTTTTGAGAGTAAGTAAACAATATACAGTAGGAGTTTTAAGTAAATGGCAGGTACAGGAAGAGTTCCTTTATGGTTAGTTGCAACAGCGGGTGGAATAGCCGCAATTACTGTTTTAGGTATTTTTATTTATGGTTCTTATTCTGGAATAGGATCCTCGTTGTAACATACGTTGATAGAAATATAGTCATTTAACAAGTATTGTGCACCTCTAGTGAAGCCGCTTTTAAATTCATCTATACAGATATAAAAAGCGGCTTATAATTGTTCTATATCATAAAATGCGTATAGATTAGGCAATACTTTCCTGTTCTATGTAAAGAAATAGAAGAGCCATTCCCAGTCCAGGAAAAATGATTCCAACTAATGGTACCAGAATCGAAGGTAAATATGCTGCTGTCATAGTTCTTAACTGCTTTGTATAATAGATTATTTATATATATTATAGACTAAACTTTATTGTCTATCACTATATTTCTTATTGTATAGAATATTTAGAATATAGACATTGTAAATATTGTAAAATTTAATACTTTAGTATTCTGATATCTCAACTTTTATATCTTACATAAGTAAGGAGTACAATATGATAAGCCCAGAACAAAAGCCCACATCGGCAAGTTTAGAAGCCATGCGTAAATTTTCTGAAACTTATGCTAAACGAACCGGGACCTTTTTCTGCATTGATTCTACTGTAACCGCAGTTGTGGTAGAAGGCCTCGCAAAGCATAAAGATCAGTATGGAGCCCCTCTTTGTCCATGCAGACATTACGAAGATAAAAACGTAGAAGTACAGGGTACGTATTGGAACTGTCCATGTGTGCCTATGAGAGAAAGGCAAGAATGCCATTGCATGTTGTTCCTTGCTCCAAGTAATGAATTTGCTAGCAATTCTCAAAATATCTCAAGTGAAACTTTGTCCGATGGAATAGGGTGAATCTTTAAGTAAACTATTGAATTAAGATCATCATTTGATAATAAGACTTAAGTTATTGTATATTGTAGAATAGTTAGAAAATTCTTGCAGAATATAAGTAATCTATATTCTGTCATATCTAATTGTTCTTCATCTTTGTGCACACCTTATATATTAAAGATTTCCACGTTTAAATGAAAGCAAAATTATTACTGCTGGTCCAACTAAAACAATAATCGCTAGTGATGTTAGCTGACCTATTACTTGCCAATTAATCATATCTTTTTCCTTGTATTTATTCTATATTCATTAATATGCGTATATGTTTTTATTATACTTGTCTATATATCTTATATGAATATCAGATTGATAGTGATAGTATATTCATTTATGTTAATACATTATATTTAGTCATAAACTTTTCTTCACAGAGTTAGATGTTATAACTCATTGCAAACAGTTTCTAGTAGTTCTTGTAAAGCTTTGCTATTATAAAGTTCTACAATAATATCAGTCCCACCAATGAAATCATTATTTATATATACTTGAGGAATAGTAGGCCACTTAGAGTATTCTTTAATACCTTCTCTTATTCTATTATCGCCTAGTACATCAAAAGTTTCATACTCTGCATGTAAGCTATCAAAGATTTGTACTACTGTACTTGAAAATCCACAGCGTGGTTGTTCTTTTGAGCCTTTCATAAATATTATAATAGGTTGGTCACTAATAATATTTTTAATCTCAGTTTTTAAAATTAGATCCATTTATTGTTTGATATAATGCAATAATTAAATATTCTATAAGTTTATCATGCTATCGATTTATTTGTTCTCTATTTCATTGTGAGATATATTGAGTTTCCATATTTATATGTGGCATAGATAGATCCAATTCTTATTTACTTTGATTTGAAAGTTTTCATAGAGTATATTGTTATTTAGTTTACGGTCTAAAAACTCAATAATTCTAGAAATTACAGTGTTTTCACAATGCAGATGTGTGTTATGTTCCAGAAATATCTGTACTACCCTTTCTTGTATCGATCGATGTTGTTTCAATAACTTGTGATAATTGATTGCTACAAGATATGGATGTTTAATCTGCAAATATAACTTTATAGTATTTTGCTTTAAGTAGTCGCTATCGGAATTAATTTTGTCAAGAAAGTTACTTATTTGTTGCTCAATCTTAGGCTGGAAATACAACTTTATATACGGTATCATTTCTTGTCGCATTCGGTTCCTTGTTTTACTATAAAAGATATTTGTATTATCTGACCAAATTGGTAAATAATAATGTCTGCAAAACCAAGATATTTCTGTTCGTGGTATATCAATCAAAGGTCTTACCAGTCTTATCCTATTTGTAAGTGCCCGATTCCAAATAAGACTATTGAGATTATCAGGACTACTGCCCCTTAGTGTATTTTGTAAAAATGTCTCTAGTCTATCATTACTATTATGAGCTGTAGCTATAAAAGAGTAGCTATATTTATTCGCTGTCTCTAAAATTATTTGATATCTCACTTCTCTTGCTTCATGTTCTGAATACTTACCCTCTTGTATTTGGTAAAAATATGACTGAGTTTTTATTGTACTAATCAAGTTAACAAGATGGCTTGTATTTTCTACAGTGTCTTCTCTCCACTGATGATCTATATGAATAATACCTATTCTATTAAAGAACTGACCTTGAACATCTAGAAATAATTTCATTAAACATAGTGAATCTTGGCCACCAGATACTGCAACTAAGACAGAAGGGCGATGTCGAAGCTCAAACTTATTAGCTAAGTTCTCAAGAAATTTATTGTGTAGAAAAGTACTCATCATTGAGATTTTTTAATTTATTTAATACGAAAATTAAAAAAATATTATTATGGTCTTGATATTCTTTTTTAGCTATGTTTATATTATACTATATGGGTTGCTAACTCAATGGTAGAGTACTCGGCTTTTAACCGAATAGTTCCGGGTTCGAGTCCCGGGCAACCCAACTAGATCGAACGCACATTCTATTAAATCTGATATTATGGTTCCTAATAATAATGTTTTACCTTTCACTATAAAATGCCAACTATCTTTCAAGTTTTAAACTCACCAGAGCCAAAGTGTTCATTAGTTCCCTTCATTATGGCTGGAGCTCCAGATCTAGAGACTACTGAGAAAGCTATTAAAATCCTGGACAATGCAGGTGCTGACATCATAGAAATTGGTTTACCTTATTCAGATCCTTTAGCAGATGGACCCATTATTCAGGAGGCGTCAAAACAAGCATTAGCTGGAGGTGTTAATGTAGATCAAATTTTTCGACTATTATCTAGTCTGCATACTACCACAAAGGCTCCTCTTGTACTCTTTACATACTATAATCCGATACTTGCACGCGGACTTGAAAAGTTTGTAAGGGACACTTCTGAAGCTGGTATTAAAGGTCTAATAGTTCCTGATTTACCTTTAGAAGAAGTAGATTACACTATTTCACTTTGCCAAAAACATAACCTAGAGCTAATTTTACTGATTACCCCTATTACCCCTGATAGTCGAGTTGATAAAATTTTGTCCAAAGCACAAGGAACAGTCTATATAGTGAGCTCAACAGGTGTAACTGGCCTGCGTCAAGATATCAAAGAGGAAATGGAATCTTTTGTGAGTAGTATAAGAGAAAAAAGTAATCAAAAGCTCATATTAGGTTTTGGCATATCTACACCAGAACATGTCCGGAAAATTTCACAATGGAACATCGATGGGATAGTAATGGGATCAGCATTTGTCCAATGCTTATCTGTACAGGACCGTGACCAAGGATTGCGTCAGCTTCATTCATTCTGCTCTAATATAAAATCTAGTTTTGTCTGATACAAAGATACCCCCAGGGGAATTCGAATCCCCGTTACCTCCGTGAAAGGGAGATGTCCTAGGCCTCTAGACGATGGGGGCTTGAACACTAATACTTAGCATACATGGATATGTTAACTAATTTATAGTCATATGTCAACTATTGGAAAAAAGTTTTTTGTTCTATTTCTAGGCATCTTTTCTAGTGTCAGTGTCTATAACCAATTTAGACCTCATTATTAAGTAAACTACTGTCTCCCTAATATAAGTAATCATATTTAAAAATAATGAGAAGGCTTCGTTTTTATATTCTGTCAAAGGGTCTTGTTGACCATAACTACGCCAACCGATAGATTCCCTAAGGTTAGACATGTCTTCAAGATGCTCTTGCCATGCTTTATCTATCTGTTGTAGAAGATAGTATTTTTCGAGTTGTCTAATTAGACCAGGGCGTAGTTGCTCTAAGTATGCTTCTCTAAGATCATATGTAATTCTCAGCTGTTCATATAAAAATAGCCTAATGTCTTCGGTTTCTAGTTTTTCTATCTCACCTTGATCCAGTTGTGCCGGCACATTTAAAATAGCTTGAGTCTTTTTCAGAATGTGAACATTCTTATCTCCATTATCATGTCGACCAGAATTTGATGTTAATTGAAACAGTAAAATTTCATCAATGGTACTTTCACCATACTCTATAATACAATCCCTAACATAATTAGAACTCAAAATCCTATTCCTCTCTGAATAGATAGCTTGTCTTTGAATGTTAAGAACCTCGTCATACTCAAAAAGCTGTTTCCTAATATCATAATAATAAGACTCTACTTTTTTTTGTGCACTATCTAGACTATTACTAAGAATCTTTGATTCAATAGGTGTGTCATCTTCTATATTCAGCGTTTCCATTAAACGTAGTATTTTGTCTCCCCCAAAAATCCTTAGTAAACTGTCTTCAAGGCTTAAGAAGAACCGTGACGAACCAACATCTCCTTGTCTACCAGCTCGCCCACGCAGTTGATTATCAATACGTCTTGACTCATGACGTTCGGTTCCAATTACGTGGAGTCCACCAAGTTCAATAACCTTATTTCGATTATCATTGAATAGTTGGTTATAAATAGCAATAAGTTTTCCGTATGCAGTTTTAATAATTGTAGCTATTTCATCGGAAGCAATAGGCTTAATAAGACATTCTTCAATATACATTGCAAGTTGATCAGTAGTCTCAATCTTTCCTAGTAATTTATCTTTTGTAATATTAATAGAGAGCTCTTGAAAAATGTGTTGGACCTGATCTAGATCCATTCCCAACTGTAAATTATTTGCTCCAATATTAATATTGCATATAACCTCTGTTAAGTAAGCTACTATAAGTAGTCTGCTTACTTGTTTTGCATTTCCCCCTAATATAATATCTGTACCACGCCCAGCCATATTTGTGGCAATTGTTATAGCATTTAATTGACCAGCTTGCGCAATAATCGCAGATTCTTTTTCAACATTTTCTGGTTTTGCATTGAGTAGCCTATATGGAATCTTATATTCATCCAAGATTTTAGCTAACAATTCAGACTTCTCAACGTTGGTAGTCCCAATTAAAGTTGGTCTGCCCACTTGGTACATGTCATAGCACTCATTGGCAATAGCTGACCATTTATCATACTCTCTTTTATATACCAAATCGGCTAAATCTTGTCTTATACAAGATTTATTAGTTGGGACCTCAACTACATTAATATTATATATTTTGTCAAACTCTGTAACTTCAGTTAAGGCAGTACCTGTCATACCCGATAGTTTTTTATATAGTAAAAAAAAATTCTGATATGTGATAGAAGCTAGTGTTTGATTCTCTTTTTGAATAGTGACATTTTCTTTAGCTTCAACTGCTTGATGTAAACCGTCACTCCATCTTCGTCCAGGCATAATTCTACCAGTGAACTCATCAACAATAATTACTTCTTCATCTTTTACAATATAATGCCTGTCTTTTACGAATAATTCTTTAGCTTTTAACCCATTCGTGAGATGTTGTGCCCATGGGTCTTGAATTTGATAAATATTGGGTATTTGAAGATATTCTTCGCAATATGCTATGCCTTCATCAGTCAAGATAACACTTCTATTCTTTTCATCAATCTCATAGTGAAGTGTATTTACTAATTCAGAGCACAATAAGTTGCTTGTACTATATTTTGCAGTTGCAATTTGAGACGGCCCAGAAAGAATTAAAGGTGTACGTGCCTCATCTATAAGAATCGAGTCAACTTCATCAATAATACAAAAAGAAAATTTCTTCTGTACAATATCATTTAGATCAATCGCCATATTGTCTCTTAAGTAGTCAAATCCAAGTTCACTGTTTGTAACGTAGACAATTTCTTTAGAATAGTTTTGTTTTCTTACGTCTGCACTCATATTTTGTTGGACTAGGCCTACTTGAATATTTACTCTATTATAAATTTGCTCTACCCACTCTGAATCTCTTTTAGCCAAGTAATCATTTACTGTCACAACGTGAACAGGTTCTCCAGTAAGAGAATTTAAATAAGCAGGTAGTGTTGCGGCAAGAGTTTTTCCTTCCCCTGTTTTCATTTCTGCAATATTTCCGTTATGTAATACTATTCCCCCTAGTAGTTGAACATCAAATAGTGAAATTCCTATTGCCCTACGACATGCTTCCTTAAGACTTGCAAAGCTTTCTGGCAAAAGCAAGTCCAAATCATTGCATTCAGTAAACTTTTGTTTTAGATGTGCTGTTTGATTAAACAACTGCGTATCTGACCAATCTTCCATCTCTTGGGCTAGTTCATTAATTCTTCTTATAGTTGATTTATACTTATTAAATGTGCGATATTTACTTTCAGAAAAAAGATTAAGCATGTGTCTTATGGTTGAAAAATTGTATGTCTTTGACTAAATATGGAGAAAATATCTCATTTATAATAAGTGTTGGAGTTCGATTAAAGTAAAGCAAGTATGATCTGCCCCAGAGTGGACCTCTGTTACCGAACTTGGATTCTATTATCTTACAGTATCCACAGTAAATATGAGTTATTTCTCTGTGAACATTGATTTCATTATCTATGAGTACTTGACCAATCGGTTTGTGAGAGTTAAATTGTAATGACTGCTTTGGTTCAAGCCAATAAGATTGTGCAAATATTAATGTTTGGTTACCATTCATTAACCAGACCTCTCGTTTTGTTTCACCTACTGTATCAAGCGAAAAACATTTTGTATCTTCTAGCACAGTTCTTTTGTTTATGATAATGTGGATCTGCACCTTCTGTCTTCTTAATATATTAATGTGTCTTGTAAGTGAGCCATCACTGGTCAATAAAAGTTGCCATTCTTTTGGTATAAAATCGTTAAAACTACTACAGAATATCTTCTTATTCTCTATGTTAGTACTCCAAATTTTTATAAAAGTATAAGCAGCCTTGTGTAATTTCGTGTCTATTTTCATTATACTTTATAAAAGCTAGAACCTCACTTTTGGTACTACTTTTTCTAACAAAGATTTGCCTGTCATTTCTACTGGCTGTGGTAAGTTTAGTACTTCAATAATAGTAGGGGCAATATCTGTTAAAGATCCATGTTCTCTCAAACTTATGTTGCAGGTATCTGTTATATTACTAGAAAGACTATTCCAACTTTGCATAAAAATAAAAGGTACAAGATTAGTTGTATGCGACTTACTCGGTTCTTCACTACTATCTATCATATACTCAGCATTCCCATGATCTGCAGTAATTAAAAGTGTTCCATTAGCTATATCTACAGCCTGTATTACTTTACTTAGACACTGGTCTACTTTCTCTATAGCAAGAATAGTACTTTCGAAGTTCCCAGTATGCCCAATCATATCTGGATTTGCATAGTTTACTATAATTAGAGAATATATGCCTTTGCCTATTGCAGAAATAAGACTACTGGTAATTTGTTCAGCAGACATCTCTGGAGATTCATCATAGGTTTTAACTTGTGGACTAGCTATCATTTCCCGATCCTCTCCTGCAAAGGGTTCTTCAACTCCCCCGTTTAAAAAGTATGTAACATGAGCATACTTTTCTGTCTCTGCAATTCGAAGTTGTTTTAAATTATTCTGCGCAATAATTTCCCCTAAAAAATTAGTTTTGACTAGTGGCTTAAATGCCAATGGAATATTTAATGTTGAGTCATATTGTGTAAAAGTTGCTACCTCAACACTTGTCAATTTTTTTGTTTCAAAACCCCTAAAGTTATCTTTTTTCAATGCTTGCACTATCTGTCGCATTCTATCTGGCCTAAAGTTAAAAATTAAAATACCGTCATTATCTTCTACAGCACCTTCATTGAGCCGAGTTGGTATAATAAACTCATCAGAAATATTATTGCTATAGCATTCTGCAATAAATTTGAAAGGTTCTTTTGAACTATTAGGTAGATTACTCGTAAGAATATTATAAAAAGCTTCTGTACGAGTCCATCTACAGTCTCGATCCATAGCATAATATCTCCCACTAACTGTGCAAATTTTTCCTAAATCAATCTTTTCAATATGATTAATAATAGTTTCTAAAAAGCCAGTTGCACAGTTGGACTTAGTATCTCTGCCATCTGCTATAAAATGAATACAAACGTTTGCTACTTGATTAGTTTTTATAAGGTTTAAGAGAGCTATCAAATGTGAAATATGAGAATGTACACCTCCATCTGAACAAAGGCCAATTAAATGTAGTTTAGAATTCTTTTGATTGATATTATAGCAGAGGTTATTAATTGTCCTATTGTTTATGAAAGTCTTGTCTTGAATAGATGCAGAGATTCTAACTAAATCTTGTGGTATAACACGCCCACTGCCCATCGAAGCATGCCCTACTTCAGAGTTGCCAACCTGTCCTTCAGGTAGACCTACCTGCAAACCTGATGCGCTAAGTTTAGTTGTTGGAAATCTTGCTTGTAAATAATCCATATTTGGTGTTCTTGCGGCGTAGATAGCATTTCCTTTAGTGCTGTCGCTGTGACCCCAGCCATCAAGGATAGTTAATATTACAGGTTTGATATTGTGTTCTTTCATTTAGTATAGTAAATTTTTGATAGAGGAGATATTTATCTTACCATATAATGATTATTATGCTTAGTAAGCACTGATAACCTTACTCTTGCATATAGATAGTACTCTAACAGATCTAAAAAGATATTGTCTCCATATTGTTATCAAATTTGCATACAAAGAAACCGCGGATACATGCTTATTTTGTTCATGTCTGACCCGCGGTTTTAATTTATCATAATGTTCATTTCTTAAGAGTCTCTTCTTTTGTTCTTAATACACTACAATTTGTTAGCTCAATGTATTAATTGCATAATCCACATATGTATTTGCTTCATTTCCAACCTGGCCAGATAATCCATGACTACTTTTAATGTATTGTAGTGCTTCTATATACCAGCTTGGAGAAAGCTCAAAACTACGGTTGATTTCTTCTAAACCAGCTACTAAGTATTCATCCATGGGACCTGTTGCACCAACTACTAGACAGTAAGTAGTCATTCGTAAGTAGTAACCAATGTCCCTTGCGCATTTAGCTTTGCCTATTGCACTTGAAGCATAAGTAGGACCAGGCATTTGAGTCGTAAAAGGAAATTTTGTATACACAGCCTGAGCAGCTCCTGTAATTAAGCGCTGTGCACTATTAGTTAATGAAGCAGCGGCTTCTAAACTAGAAGAAGCTCTTTCGTATCTGCCATTAATTGATTGTAATTCAGCATTGCTTAGAAAGCGACCTTGGCTGTCTGCAGAAGCAATAGCTTCAGTAATTGGAGTTTTCATATATTTCTTTAGTTGTTTAAGTAAGGTTTACAAAGGAATGATCAAATGTGTTAGACTACTGCAATTGCAGCACGATCAAAATAGCTACCTAATTCTGCAGTTAAAGCGCTACAATCACCTAATGGAACATTGTTTAGATCATTTGCTAGAGCAACTGAAGCTTCTTTCATTTTTTGAATTGCTACAGCTACAGACGTACCAGGAGTACCAAGAGCTTGATAAGTTTCTCGTAAGCCATTTAAGCAACGATCATCAAGAACACTAGAATCACCAGCTACCATTGAATAGCTAACGTATCTCAATACAATTTCCATATCTCTTAGACATGCAGCCATCCTTCTACTTGTATATGCATTACCACCTGGTTGAACAAGCTGAGGTTGCTCTGCAAATAACGCTCTAGCCGAATTAGTGACAATAGCTGACGCATTTGCGTTAATTTTGTTAACTACATCAAGTCGTTTTTTACCTTCATTAACCATTGTGGACAACGCATCTAGTTGCGTATTACTTAAAAATTCTCCTCGAGCGTCAGCTTGTGCAACAACTTTTGCGAAAGCATCTAGCATATAAAATTTCTCCCTTAGTAAAAATATGTTTTCTCAATAAACAGGTAAGTAGATGAGAATCCATTTACGTACTTTATTTATTATACTATCATCAATATATATACAGCTCTTCCTAACTTTTTATCTTTACAAATTATTAAGAAGTGTCACTTCTGTTTTAGTCTCCAATGATTTCAGGCTGTGTAATTTCATCAGCCATCTCCAGAATAGCTCTTATAACAGGTTTAACTCTAGGATCATCTATTATATCTATGTCTTCATACTTCCTTCTCTTAGCTCTATTTGCTATTTGTACAGTAATTTTAAACCTGTTCGATGCCGCTTCTAGCAGTTCTTCTGTCTTATATATAATTTGATTTGATTCAACTAGATTAGAGTAAAGCATGTAAAAATTCTTTTGTTTAAAGACTAATGTATTGTGAATAAATTCTACCAGGTCTCTTCAATAAGTATAGTCTTTTTCTTATCTTACTTTATAATATTCAGATAAAAAATTATAGGTCTTATCTTGATTTATGTAATAATTATATTAGTGATCATTCATATTTTTGGATTATTAAATTTAATTATTCAAAAGTATCAATTCTAACACTTAATTAAGCATTGAAATTATTAATTTCCATAATAGGAAAATTACTTAGATTATCCCCTGCACTTATATTAATTCAATGAATTCTCTTTGACTAGATACAGAGTACCTATATCTATTAAGATCAAGATTCGTATTAGTTATACTTCATTCAGTTAATTGTTAATCAGGATAATAATCCTACTTAAAACATTTTTACACTACAAAAAGATATGCAAGCATCTAGACATTTTACTTATCAACTAGAGAATTACACAGGATTGCCCGTTGTGGCTCAAGAGCGAGATGCATGTGGGGTAGGACTTTTAGCGCAGTTAAAGCGACCTCCAAATCACAATTTAATTGTACAAGCTTTGCAGTGCTTAACATGCATGGAACATCGTGGGGCATGTAGCGCAGATAGGGACTCTGGTGACGGTGCAGGTATTACTACCCAAATTCCTTGGGAGCTATTTTCAGATACAATAGATCAGCATGATTTAAGCAACTGTAATGACATAGGCGTAGCGATGGTATTCTTCTCACAAGAGCATACTGAAAAGCTAGAATCCGTTTTTAATTTAGTTTTACAAGATCACAATATTACTTTATTAGGTTGGAGAATTGTCCCAACTATAGATGAGGTTTTAGGCAACCAGGCTAAAAAAAATAAGCCTGTTATTAAGCAATGCTTTGTGCGTTTAGATAGCACGAATTGTAATAATCATGAAAACACTTTATTTGCTGTACGTAAAAAAATTGATAGAACTATTGCAGAATCATATGAGTCTATTAGTCATGATTTTTATATCTGCTCTTTTTCTACCCGAATTATTGTATACAAAGGGATGCTTAGATCTGCAGTATTAGGTCAGTTTTACCAAGATTTATATAATCCAAAGTACAAAAGTAAATTTGCTATTTATCACCGCCGTTTTAGCACAAATACAATGCCAAAGTGGCCATTAGCTCAGCCAATGCGCTTTATTGCACATAATGGCGAGATTAATACCCTATTAGGGAATTTAAACTGGATGAAATCACGAGAGTCTCTTTTGACGCATCAAAATTTAGAGTACGATGCAGATTCAGTAGATTCTGTGGTTAACTATGAGAATAGTGATTCAGCTAATCTAGATGCTTCAGTAGAACTCCTGATTGCTTCCGGTATGAGCCCTGAAGAGGCATTAATGATACTAATTCCTGAAGCTTATAAGAACCAGCCAGCACTAGATAAATATCCTGCTATTACAGATTTTTATGAATACTACAGTCATCTACAAGAATCATGGGACGGTCCAGCATTAGTTGTCTTCACTGATGGTAAAAAAGTTGGAGCAACACTTGATCGTAACGGTTTAAGACCAGCACGTTACTGCATTACTCACGATGACCTACTTATAATTTCTTCAGAAACGGGTGTTGTCGAAATTTTGCCAGAGAACGTAAAAGCAAAAGGTAGACTAGGGCCAGGACAGATGTTGTCAGCTGACCTTGAAAACGACGAAATCTTAGATAATTGGACTCTTAAAAATAAGATAGCAAATAAGTCACCGTACGGCCAATGGTTAAAACAATATAAAATAACATTACAGCGTCAGTCATACTTAGAAGATGAGAATGTTGATAGTTTAACTATGATGCAGTTACACACAGCTTTTGGATATTCTAGTGAAGATGTTGAGTTAGTGATTGAACACATGGCAACTTCGGCTAAAGAACCTACATTCTGTATGGGAGATGATATTCCATTAGCAATTCTATCTTCAAAGCCACATATATTATATGACTACTTCAAGCAAAGATTTGCTCAAGTTACTAATCCAGCAATAGACCCCTTAAGAGAAAGTCTAGTTATGTCCCTCGGTATCAACTTAGGACCTAAAGGTAACTTCTTGTCTCCGACATCCAAGATGGCAAGGTCTGTTTATCTTTCATCTCCTGTTATAAATGAGAATGAGTTAAAAGAATTATGCATGTTACAATTTGCACATATTACGATTAACACATCTTTCATTTCTACAGGTGATACCACAGAAGCTTCCATCAAAATTAATGCAATTTGTCAAGAAGCTATGGATGCAGCCAAGAATGGAATAGAAATAATCATTCTTTCTGATAAATTAGATAAAGTGCTAAAGAATAATCTTTTTATTCCACCATTACTAATAATAGGGGCTGTTCACCACCATTTAATCAAGCATAATCTGAGGCACAGGGTCTCGATTGTTATAGAGACAGCACAGTGCTGGAGCACTCATCATTTTGCATGTTTAATTGGTTATGGAGCCAGTGCAATCTGTCCTTATCTAGCATTTAAAACGTCAAGGCAGTGGTGGCATCAAACAAGAACCCAAAAACTAATGAAGAATGGTAAAATTCCACCACTAAGCCTTAGTGAAGCACAAAATAATTATAGAACTGCAATTGAAACTGGGTTACTGAAAATTTTATCAAAAATGGGAATATCCTTGATCTCTAGTTATCATGGTGCCCAAATTTTTGAAATTCTTGGTTTAGGTCCTCAGGTAGTAGATCTGGCATTTAGAGGAACTGTCTCTCGTGTAGCAGGTATGAATCTTATTGAACTAATGGAAGAAGTGCAAAGCACTCATGCTAAAGCATTTATAACTGACTTTCCTAAAAAATTGCCAAATTTGGGTTATGTACAATACCGTCCAGGTGCAGAGTATCATGTCAATAATCCTGAGATGTCAAAAACTTTGCATAAAGCTGTACGCTCACAAGATAATGCCATATATATGAAATATAAGGCATTACTTGATAACCGCCCACCAACTAGTTTGAGAGATTTATTAGTTCTGGAGAGTAAAAAGCCGCCCATTTCTATTGATAAAGTTGAGCCAGTAGAATCAATATTAGCTAGATTTTGTACGGGCGGTATGTCTTTGGGAGCTTTGTCAAGAGAAACTCATGAGACATTAGCTATTGCAATGAATAGAATTGGTGGGAAGTCTAATTCGGGTGAAGGTGGTGAAGACCCCAAACGCTTTAATAAAGTTAGCAAAGTCAATGCCTCAGGTGTTACTGAAGAGTTTCCTCATTTAAAAGGTTTAAAGAATAATGATTTGGCAAACTCTTCCATTAAGCAAATAGCATCAGGCCGTTTTGGTGTAACTCCTGAATATTTAATGAGTGGTGAACAGTTAGAAATTAAGATTGCACAAGGCGCAAAACCCGGTGAAGGAGGGCAATTACCTGGTAAAAAAGTAAGCTCTTATATAGCAGAATTGAGAAATTGTAAGCCAGGTGTTACTTTAATTTCACCACCACCACATCATGATATTTATTCAATTGAAGATCTTTCTCAGTTAATATTTGATTTACACCAGATTAATCCTAATGCAAAAGTATCAGTAAAGTTAGTTTCTGAGATCGGCATAGGGACAATCGCTGCAGGTGTAGCTAAAGGTAATGCTGATATTATCCAAATCTCCGGTCATGACGGTGGGACCGGAGCATCACCATTAAGCTCCATTAAGCATGCAGGCAGTCCATGGGAATTAGGTCTAACAGAAGTTCATCATCTTTTGTGCAAAAACCACTTGAGAGACAGAGTCGTACTACGTGTAGATGGTGGTTTGCGAACAGGTTTAGATATAATACTTGCAGCAGCTATGGGAGCAGAAGAGTTTGGGTTTGGTACTATTGCAATGATTGCTACAGGTTGTGTAATGGCAAGGATCTGCCATACTAATAACTGCCCAGTTGGCGTAGCAACACAGAGACAAGATTTGCGGAACAGGTATCCTGGTATTCCAGCTGACTTAGTAAATTTCTTCGTTTTTGTAGCCGAAGAAATACGAGTTGAATTGGCTAACTTAGGATATAGTAAGCTGGACCACTTAATTGGTTCTTTAGACCTATTGAAGGTTAATCAAGAGGTTTCCCTTGCTAAGACCAAAAATTTGAAAATAGGTTCTCTTTTTTATGAGTCTCTAGATTTACCAGATCTAGTGTTAGGCTCACGTGATAAGCCACACCAGAATGGGCCTGTTTTAGATGATGAGCTATTAGCCGATCCAGCTATAATTGAAGCAATTACAAAGCAGAAAGATATCTCTAAGCAAATTAAAATTGTCAATACAAATCGCTCCGTTGGGGCGAGAATTTCCGGAAAAATAGCAAAAATGTATGGAAATAAAGGCTTTGCTGGCAATATAAACCTAACTTTCAGCGGTTCAGCTGGTCAAAGCTATGGCGCTTTCCTCTCCCAAGGACTTAATTTTACTCTGTTAGGAGAAGCAAACGATTATGTTGGAAAAGGCATAAACGGAGGTGAGCTCATTATTAAACCTGAGCAAGGAATTACATATGCTCCAAGTGAACAAGTTATTATTGGGAACACATGTTTATACGGTGCTACTGGTGGTTATTTATTTGCCAATGGTCAAGCAGGAGAACGATTTGCAGTAAGAAACTCTCTTGCTCATGCTGTTGTCGAAGGCACTGGTGATCATGCTTGTGAATATATGACAGGTGGTGTTGTTGTTGTTATAGGACCATCCGGCAGAAATATTGGTGCAGGAATGACGGGAGGCATTGGATACTTTTTAGACGAAGACAATAGTCTAATGGCCAAAATTAATAATGAAATAGTGAAAACTCAAAAGATTAGTACTCATGAAGGAGAGCAGCAACTAAAAGGACTACTTGAGATGCATGTTAACAAAACAAATAGTCCTAAGGCTAAGCTTATTTTGCAAGAATGGAGTAAGTTCTTACCTTTATTCTGGCAAGTAGTGCCACCAGCAGAGGTTGATACACCGTTAACTAATATTGCATTTTCTTCTTATAAATCCTTAATATAGTTTATTGATAACAGAACTTTACTTTTTGTGAAGTTTTTAGTTTTATACTATTGCATTTATGAAAATGCCACTACAATTTATATTAGATAGATTCATTCTGATAATATAAGCATATACCTGAATACGTACTAATTATAAAAACTCCCCTCATGGCCCATAATGTAAAAGTGTATGACACCTGTATTGGATGTACCCAATGTGTACGAGCGTGTCCATGTGATGTATTAGAAATGGTTCCTTGGGATGGTTGTAAGGCAGGTCAAATCGCCTCATCTCCTAGAACAGAAGATTGCATTGGTTGTAAACGCTGCGAAACAGCATGTCCGACTGATTTCTTAAGTGTGAGAGTCTACTTAGGTGCAGAAACAACTAGAAGCATGGGCTTAGCTTACTAAATCCTAGACCTGACAAATTTAATCTACCAAATATCTTTGCTAATATTATTGTTGTAAAAACAACAGACATATAATTGCAAAGATAGCTCAACTTCATTTTATAAAACTGTTAATTATTCATTTGTTTATACCACCATGCCATTACATCCTAAGCTGGATGCAGCTTTTCAAAAGAGTCAAGTTCTAAAAGTAATTATTGGCCTAAGTAATTTTAACTTACTAGATATAATTCAGAAAGTTCAGGCAGCTGAACTTGGGAATGCCACTTACGTAGACATAGCAGCTAATGTAGATATCTTGCAAGAAGTAAGGCAAATTTCATCTTTACCAATATGTGTCTCTTCAATTGACATAGACGAATTAGTTCTCTGCTATAAAGCCGGTGCTGACATCATAGAAATAGGCAATTTTGATGTTTTTTATGATAAAGGTATTGCTTTTTCAGAACATCAAGTTTTAGAAATGACAAAAGAGTTAATCACTAAAACCCCTGGTTCCACAATCTGCGTAACGATTCCTCATACATTAAACTTCAGTACTCAAATCAGACTAGCTCAACAGCTAGAATACCTCGGTGTTGACTTGATTCAAACTGAGGGTATTAGTACACAATCTGAAAGTTTTGACTATCTAGACCAGTCAATTTGTAATGCTTCCGCCGCACTATCTGGAACATATGTATTTAGCAAATATGTTAGTCTTCCTATCATTAGCTCTTCAGGGATCAACTCTCTTACTGCCCCAATGGCCATTGCTTATGGTGCTTCTGGCGTTGGCATAGGTTCATTTTTTAACACTTTTAGTAACTCTAAAGAATTATCGAGTAATATACAGTCTATTGTCTCTAGTCTCAAGGAAGCTCAATTAATTCATCCAGACGTTATGAGACTGCCATTGAACTATTTAACGGCTCGCAGTAACAAGTTATACCTTCCAGAAAATCTGTCAAGTCATCTTAGTCTTTCTAAAGACATTTATTTGTGAACATAAGAGAAGCAACAATGACTTTAGAGTTCAGAAAGATCATCTTTTTATTAATTACTCTGGTCTTTACATGCTTTTCCTGGATAGTATTGAACAACAGACATTTTGAGAAAAATTATTCTATCTTCATTACATTCGATACCAACCATGGTATCGAAAAAGGAACGAATGTTCGTATAAAAGGGCTTACCGTAGGTTCTGTATGTAATATTCTCAAGCAAGCTGACAGGATTGTTGCCATTGCTCACATAAATACAAGTATTGGCAATATTCACCAAGATTCTATAGTTGAAACCAATCATTCCGGTTTATTTAGTGAAACAACTATAGATATTGTTCCATTAGACAATACTTTTTACAATAGTTATAATAGAATTGATCCTTTTGACTCAGAGTGCCCAAAATCAAGTAATCTTTGCCACTTGTCATCAATAGAAGGACAAAGAGGATTTGATTATGATGACCTGATTCGTGTAACCACAAGAATATTGCAAAGATTGGATGCTCCCCGTCACACAAAGCTATCTTATTTATTTTGGCAACCAGGAATGCTGTCATTTAGAGATATCTTAAAAATAACAGCTGCTTCTACCAGTTAAAGCTCGTTGCTCTAAATTTTTAATTATAATATTATTTACTACTAATATGCTGATTACTAATTACTAATTAATTATATATTTTAAAGACATATTACATCTGAGACAAACATGAATGAAAAAAAAACACTAGTACTAGATTTTCTTAAACCTGTAGTTGAGCTCAAGAATCAAGTAATACATCTTAATGATGTAATTAGTACAAATAGTATCTCTATCAGTCAAGAGCTGAGTCTTTTTCAACAAGAAATAACTAATTTAAAACAAGATATTTTTGCGTGTCTATCTCCATTGGAGCGCTTGCACCTCGTCAGACAAGCAGAGAGACCAACAACGCTTGACTATGTACCATATTTGCTCGACAATTGGATTGAATTACATGGTGATAGAAACGGTGCTGATGATCCTGCTTTAGTTGGTGGTATAGGTAAGTTAGGACAGCAATCAGTAGTGTTTATTGGGCACCAAAGAGGTAAAGATACTAAGGAAAATATCTCGCGTAATTTTGGAATGGCTTCACCTGGTGGATACAGAAAAGCCTTAAGATTAATGAGATATGCAGAGCGCTTTAGTTTGCCTATTATTACTTTTGTAGACACGCCTGGAGCATGGGCTGGTATTGAGGCAGAAAGATTGGGGCAAGGAGAGGCTATTGCGATGAACCTAAGAGAAATGTTTTCTTTTAATGTTCCAATTATTTGTACGGTTATCGGAGAAGGAGGATCAGGAGGTGCACTGGGTATAGGTATAGGCGATTCAATTATCATGCTTGAACATGCTGTTTACACTGTAGCAACTCCTGAAGCATGCGCTGCTATCCTATGGAAAAATAGTCAAGAGTCGCCTGAGGCAGCAGAAGCTCTCAAGATAACAGCTTCTGATCTAAAAGTTTTAGGTATCATTAATAAAATTGTACCAGAGCCATTGGGTGGAGCACAGGCAGACCCATTACAGGCTGCTCAAAACCTCAAAGAGGTTTTATCTACAGAACTTAATTTTCTAATGAATCTACCAGCTGCCGACAGAAGAAACGAAAGATATAATAAGTTTAGAAAAATGGGTACATTCTATGAAAATTAGATGTAGCTATTCTTATTATCTGAAGATATCGTCTGTAACATTTCATTTCTGTCTAAGATACGTACTACGCAAGAAATATCTATGCTGTACTGGTTAGTAAATACTTTAAATCAATACTTTATATTGTATTAATTTATTAACTAATAATACCTGTACTTCGTAATCCTAGAATTGCACCCGCTCCAATAACATGTCCTAAACTAGTTGTAGCCAGTAGTTCAGTTAAACCAAAACCTTCAAGACCTGCAATTGGAATTGAAGGCCCAATATTTCTAACTTGTATTGCGTATCTTCCTACTCCTACTGCGAATATATTGCTGATAATCATAATGACAGCTACTTGTGTAGACCAAGAAGCATCAGAGTTATTTAAAGCAATTAAAAAGCTGTTATTCATTATATTATATGTATGTGTATTTTATATGTTACGGTCTCAGCAGTATGTATGTTTAAGTAATCTTATTCTAAAATAGAAAATCATTTCCTTCAATGTTAATATTATAAGAATTAACATTTCACATAACCACCAATCTGAGATGCGATTCATTTTAATTATGATACCCACCCGTAGCTGTGTAAGCCCTGACCCAAGAAATTAACACCAAGATAGCAAATCCAAACAATAAAAAAACCAACTGATGCTATAATAGCAGGTTTTTTACCTTGCCATGATTGTGTTAGGCGCGAATGTAAGTATGATGCAAAAATAAGCCAAGTGATCAAAGCCCAAGTCTCTTTTGGATCCCAGCTCCAATACGATCCCCATGCTTCATTGGCCCAAACAGCACCTGAAATAATACCAATGGTCAGCATTGGAAACCCTAAACCAATAATTCGATAGCTTAGATTGTCTAAACTTTCTAATAAATTCATACGGGGCGACGACTGAACATTTATATTCGTAGAGTCTTTCCTCTCAAGCCTTTCTCGATTCTTATTACTTTGACTTATCACAGATAGACTTAAGATCTTTCCAGTTGCACTACCTTTGAGCTGAATAGACTGACCGAAAGTAATAATTAGAAAAAAAATAGAAATTAAGGAACCTATAATTAGAAATGCATAACTAAGCATCATAATGGTTACATGCATCATTAGCCAATTAGAGCGTAAAGCAGGAACTAAAGGACTTGCTTGTTGCATTTCAATAGGTAAAGAAAGACTAGCAAAAGCAATAATAAATAATTGTATTGGCACACTAATAGCACCCACTACTTGGCTATTAGTTTGTCGCTCAAGAATGAGATGGACTAATGTTAAGCACCACGTTAGAAATACCAATGATTCGTATAAGTTACTTAGCGGAAAATAACCATTAGTTTGCCAGCGACTTGCTAGTGTAAAGGCCAATAGTACATTAATAACTAATACTCCAATTCGACTAATTTGCTTGATTTTCTTTATTCTCGGAAAGGCAATACTTGTCCAATAAGCCAATAAAGTCACTAGTAGAAGACCAAAAGATATATTAATGCATGTATTTTGCATTATACTTGAATCCATAATAACCTCCAACGTATGTAGTATTTATAATTACGTATATTATATAATACTACTATACATCAATATCATAACTGAGCTTAGTTGTTCAATAAACAAATAAAATAGCTAAGCAATAAGCTTGCTTAGCTATTTTATTTGTTTATTATATTATCAAGCTATAAATTAGCTTAAAGAATTAACAATATAATCTAGAGCTGCAACATATTCTCCACCTGCTTGAGCAGACATGTCACGTGGCACACATAGTCTATCACGTGTGAAAGCGAAAGCAGCAACATAAGAAGCTGCTGGAAGATTTAAAGTTCTGTAAACTTCACGAGCACCAGCAATAGCCCACTCATCAAGAGGACCAGTTCCGCCAACTACTAAAGAATAGTTTACAAGACGCATATAATGATCAACGTCTCTGTAGCACTTGTTTACTTTTTCTTGGCTATCGCCAGCTTCACCTGCATTTTTTAAGTAAGAATACTTAGCAAAACAAGCGTCTCCACCTTCTTTTACAACAGCTTCATGATTACTAGCTAACTTTTCAGCAGCTTCTAATCTAGCAGCAGCACGTTGAATATTACCTTGAACTGATTCAAGATCTGAAGATGAAGGGAAACGACCAGCTGCGTCTGCAGCACTAATCGTTGTAGTCATAACTGATTTCATATTAATCTCCTTTTTTTATTAAGTATTTAGCCTAAGAGTATAAAAATTTATATACTCTAGTCTATAACAGCTTTTATTAGCTAATTGCAGCAGCAACTCTATCACAATAGCTGCCTAGTTCTGATGCTAGAGCTGAACAGTCTCCATCAGAACAAGCCATTGTACGGTCAGAAGCTGTGCCTGATATAAACGCTGTAGCTGAAGATTTCATAATGCTTACAGCTCTTACTGATGAATTAGTAGGAACTCCTAATGCAATGTAAGTTTCTTTTAATCCATTAAGACAACGATCTTCTAGTACAGAAGGATCGCCAGCTAGTAAAGCATAAGAAGCATAACGTAGAATGATTTCACCATCACGTAGACAAGCAGCCATACGACGATTAGTGTAACAATTACCACCAGGAGCAATTAAGCCAGGATTTTCACAAATCATACCTGATACTGCATCAGAAACGATACAGCTAGCGTTTGAAACAACAAAGTTAACAGAATCTAAGCGTTTGTTACCATCAGTAATGAATTTTTTTAGAGCCTGTAGGTCACTGCCACCAACGTAAGCAGCTTTAGCGTCTGAATTTACTACAACTCTGGAAAATGCGTCAAGCATGGAACTCTCCTTATTACAAATATAAAGGACTTAGCTGTTTCAGCTGTTAAAAAATTGAACTTGCTGATGTATTAGTATCGAATACATAATATATGACAGTTCTAATAACCTATGAAGAACAAAGTAATATATTGTAACAATAAAATTTAGTTAAAAATAGAGGATTTAAAACTTACTGTTCTTAATCATAAATTTAATTATATTATCTTTTATGAACATGTAGCGAAGTAACAAGTATAAATACTCTTTACTTTCATTTTTGCGGAGTTCTGTAATTTGATTCTCTTTTATTTTCAACTTAAACTGCTGTTCAAGACTTAAGTTATTTGGGTAGTTCATTAATAATTCTGTCAATGGGTCTCAACCAGATCTAAATTCTGCTTTTAATGATCTTTTACAAGCTTTAGTAATAATAAAAAATTGCAACTTATTTTTAATAAATACCCTTACTGAGGTTTTCATAGTATACTTTATCTGTATGGCATTATTGTAGTCTTATAATCAACAAGTTTATATTTATAGATATATAAACACAACATATAAAAGTAATATATTATTAAGATTATGCTAGCCTATAGCGCTTGCTTTAATTATAAAATATCATATACACAGTAGAATCAATAATTCCGGAGAATAAATATGCCTATTCCAATATTAAATTATTCGTTATCAACTCAAAATCAAAGAGTTAATGGTTTTGAATCTTATCCTGGTGATGAGCAGCCAAAAGTTTATACAACTGATGATGTACCAACCGCAAGTGGAGTTGATGAAATTATATGGGCTGCATATCGCCAAATCTTTAGTGAGCATCAGAATCTCCGAAGCAATATTAATGAAGCTCTTGAATCCCAGTTAAGATTTGATCAAATCAAGGTTAAAGATCTAATTAAAGGACTATTGCTGTCTAACGCTTTTAGAGACTTGAATTACAATGTGAATAATAATTATCGTTTTGTTGAAATGTGTGTTCAAAGAGTATTAGGTCGTGACATTTATAATGAAAGAGAAAAATATGCATTTTCTGTGATTATAGGATCTAAAGGATTAGAGAACTTTGTTGATATGTTATTGAATAGCGATGAGTATATGGAAAACTTTGGTGACTCTACAGTGCCTTATCAAAGAAGAAGAATTATTGCTCAAAGAAGTAAAGGAGAAATGCCATTTAATTTAAAAACTCCGAGAACATCTCAAGCTTTCATGCGCAAAGCTGGGATGCCTCAACTAAATTGGGCTGGTCCTGTTCGACAATTTAGGCCTCAAGAACAAGCTCCTAAAGCAGGAGATCCAGCACTATTTTTATCAATGGTACTAGATGTAGCGTAAGAAATTCTCTTTAAGGAGGTCAATAAAGCCATTGACCTTTTATTGTAAAACTTAGAAATTAGCTACCTAGCTTAAAGGCATCTACAAACAAGCCATAGACAATACCTATCTTAATATTATTTACTTGCCGCACTAAATAGAAACTATTCTTTGGATATACCTTCTTGCTAATAATCTCATAAAACGTTACTATAATTGCTGCTCCTACAAGCCCCCAGTCTCCAGTTTGACCAGGAATTGTCGACAGAGCTGTTGATATGAAAAAGCCAAGCAGCATACTCAAAACACTTAGACTTAATTCATTTAATTTTTTACAGAGTAGAGTATTTATATACTCATATAGATAGTAACTAATTACCTCAATTCTAGTTTGCCGCATATGGAAATCATTATTTTTAACCTGAACTCGTAATTTATTTATGCTAAATATTTTGTTCGCCTAAAGAGTTAATAATATACTGAAAAGGCTCATTCGTAATTTTAAGCTGATCAATGTCTTTAGTCTTTTCAGCAATAACATCTTGTAGTATTTGGATACTGCGTATAGTTGGTCCGATTGGTACTTCTAGAGAGTTATAAGTGTCTCGCAATCCATCCAATACTCGCTCGCCTATAATATTAACGTTTCCTGCCATAATCGCATAACTTGAATACCGTAAATAGTATTCAATATCTCTTAAACATGCAGCGTATCTGCGTGTTGTATAAGAATTCCCACCGGGTCTAAGTAATTCAGGTTGTTCTTCGTATAACTTAGCAGATGCTTCTTTCACAATGCTAGATACGTTACTATTAATAACTTCGGCAATTTTAATTCTATCCAAACCGCTTTTAAAGTAATCATCCAGTGTATTCATAGCTTCACTATCTAGATATCTCCCAGACAAATCATATTTGTTTACAATACTTGAAACAGCGTCTTGCATAATTTGAGTCTCCAGCTTATTAATCGCAGTAATAGTACTAATTGTTTATTAGTGTAAAAATCCTAATACCTAATATAATTTATTTTTTAGATTCTATGTGCGAAACTTGATAGGTATTAACAAAAAGTACAAATAAATTATAAATTAATTGTCTTAAACAGTCAGATTATTATGTTAGTTATTTTAATATCTTAGAAAGATAGTTCGTTAATATCCTGGGTTTAATAATCTCAGAATAAATAACGTTTCTAACTTGTTATAACAAACAAAATGTATGTCTAAAAACGCAATTATATATGACAAATCGAGTGCACCAAGAAAAAAGAAAAGAAACGATTTGAAGAGAAGATCTGAGGAGCGTTACGTCTAGAATTGGTGGTGGTGTTGTTAAGACAATGTAAAGGAATGTAAATTGGGTGCACTCGATTTAGTAAGAGCACATCCAGAAAACTACAAAAAAAGTCATTTATATTCTCATAATTGGGTAATAGAAAAACATCTCTGTCCCACATTATGTGAATATTATTTTATATAATCGCGCTTAGAGAGGAGCCAGTACAATGAAAGTCTATTGCAACTTAGCAAGCAAATCAGATAATTCATTATATTTAGTCTTTTATAGAGTTAATACAATAAATGACAGGATAACCACAATGGACTGTCCTATTTTAATAACAGGAAAAACTGCCAATATTATTTGTATCCTATCTGTACTACACTTGCAAATAGAAAAAGACCTGTCAACTAGCCACGCTCTTTACTTAGGGAAAGAGCTACTCAAGTTAGAGCTATCACTTATAATGCACCAAGATTATACACAAAATTAATGTAGTAACACTATACAAACTATTTACACAAGCTGAACTATGCTAATATTATTATAACTTAAGAGGGCATGTAACTCAGTGGATAGAGTGCCAGATTCCGATTCTGGAAGTCGAGGGTTCGAATCCTTTCTTGCTCGTGCTATTTTTCTTGACTTGCGTTATGTTATTAGATACAATTATTACATAATTTGAGACATACTATATGTTGGATAAGGGACTGCTAGGTTTCTACATGTTAATATTCTTGTAATGAGCTGAGAGTCTGAAGTTTAAGTTTTACTTCTCAAACAAAAACTTTTATAATAAACGCAAAAAATCAAATTGTTACGTTTTCCCGTGGCTTAGTAGTAGCATAAAATATCTTGTCTACGAGCTTGAGCATCAATTGCTACTTTATTAAGTCGCTATTGATTATATATATATAATACTCTTGGTTCATACATTGGTACCAATAAATTGAATCAATTAACGTAAATGACCAATACAAAATATAGATAATTCTCTCATGGTTTTCATACCACTTTATACAAATTTGTATTAACATGGACGTGGGTTCAACTCCCACCAGTTCCATTTATCACAGGCCTCTCCAATTTTAATAGCTTACTAAACTTAATATAAGAGAGTGCCGTTGTACGCTAGTTTGCGTAATTATTGTTATGGCTACACTGTCATTTTATTATCTTTTATGAAGGGGGACTCGTGAGTGCATTTAATTTTTTTATTTTAAGGCTTTCTTCTCAAGCAGCAAATATTCAACTACCGATTGAAAAAATTTCTATTAATACTTCTGTTAACACAAAAACTAGAAATGAACTTCTTATTGTTAAAACATTGCAACAAAGACGAAATTTACCTTATACCATTATTGATAATCCAAAAATTTTAACTACTGAGTCTGCATATCGTTTTGCTAAACTAAACTCTTATAACAGAGCACTATTTAAAGATCTAGTCAGTAAATACTGGCAACAGTCAATTTTTTTATCAGCTTTCGATCCCACAACCGATAAGTATATTACAAAGTTAGCGAGGCAACGCAGTGCGAGTACAAAAGATAAACAAAAAAGATTCTTTATAGATTTTAATAAAGCACTAGTGAGTGATCCAATAAGCGCAAGTGGTATTACTGCCCATCTTCCTCATAATTTTGAAGTAAACAGTCCTGTAAAGTATATTTGGAAAAAAGGGTTCAATCTGCAGAAACCTAGGTTTTTCCCTAGCTTACCTTTTAGTATTCTATCAAGAAGTACACCTCAGACAACGCACGTAAAATTATTGCAAAGCCTAACTAGTAGTCATTTACCCTTATACGTAGTTGTGAATGGTTTCAAGCAAATGATTATTCCTGGGCCGCCTAATGATTTTAGTAATAAAGAGACCTTTAATAATGTGTTGCGCCAATGGTATCATAATACTTTTCTTGGGAATGAAGATGAACATGTTGCTTATCAAGGATGGTTCTTTGTAAATCCGCAAGACGCTCTAGAGTATAAAGCATCTATTGCTAATAAAAAAAATGGTACTTCCACTGAAAGTCCTCTTGGAATTTTGCCAAGCAGATTCGACTCTTATTATCGCTTAAATAGAAAAGCTATGCCTCGAACAGAGTTCCGTTTATTTCCAGATATAGAAGAAGTAGAAAAAATTCTTTACGCACCTAAGTATAAAAAAGACTTAGTTATCGACAGCAGACAAAATATCGGACGGTCATATTTCCAGGGGCAACCGATTTATTTAATAGAGCCTACTAAATGTAGTGTAAAAGGTGGCAAACAGAAAATTAATTTCACTCCTCGGTATAAGATGCCAATTAATTCTCCTACTGAAGAATATAATCCAATTTTTCTTACAAAAACAAGTGCTTTAAATGCCTGGACAAAAATCAATGCAAAATATCCAGAATATAGATTACCATCTACACCACAATTACGCCTATATAATTTAGAAGATTTCTTAAAAGATCAAGAAGTCCAAGATAGTCCAGAAAGCTTTATCTTAATGCCTGGACCTGGTTCATCAATACCTAACCTTGAGTCGTTGCAGTTAATAAATTCTCATGGAAAGCTTCAACATCTTGAAGCAGTTTCTTCTCGTCCTATATTAGCATCCAAATTATGGCTTCAAAGACTTGTATGGTCACTAACAAGACGAAAACCTCCCCAGTGGGAAGTCTAATAACGCATGAGACAGTACTGGCTAGATTGTTTAAAAGTTATTTTCTTGAATAGTATTCTACAATTAATAATTCATTAAGCTGTAGAGCAACCCATTCTCTTTCAACAATTCCATTTACTTTCCCAATTAATTGTGAAGAGTCCAACTCTAAATGACTTGGGATGTTTGCAAGTCCAGGAAAGCTTAAGTATTTTTCTATTAAGCTTTTTGAATTAGTTTGATCATTAACTGTTATAATATCTCCTGGTTTACATTGATAACTTCCAACAGAAACTCTCCTGCTATTAACATAAATATGTCCATGATTTACAAGTTGTCTTGCTGCTGGAATTGTAGGAGCCATACCCAATCTGAAGATAGTATTGTCCAATCTCATTTCTAATAATTGCAGTAATACTTGCCCAGTAGATCCCTGCAATTTTTTTGCTACCTTAACGTAATTAAACAGTTGCTTCTCATTAACTCCGTAGTTAAATCTTAGTTTCTGTTTTTCTTCTAGACGTACTGCATACTCTGAAGGCTTTCTATTTTTTTCACCATGCTCACCTGGTGGAGCTTGTTTTTTAGAAACTTTTCTAGTTAAACCAGGTAGATCTCCTAGCCTACGACATATACGTAATCGGGGTCCTCTGTATCTTGACATATTATTATTTTTTCTTTGTAAATTGTTAGTGTTTTAGAAGACTGTTAATATTAAGTTCAAAAAATATAAGGCTCAAGCTATATTTTAGGATAATACTCTTCTATATCTTTTTGGGGGTTAGTATCATAACCATGTTTTTGCCATCACGCGATGGAGATTGTTGAACTTCGGATACAGCTTCTAAGTCTTTAGCCATCTTTTGAAGTAACTCGATCGCAAGATTTACATGTTGTATTTCTCGACCGCGGAATGTGATAGTAGCCTTAACCTTATCACTTGCTTGTAAGAAGCGTAATGCTTGATTAATCCGAACTTGGTAATCATGCTCTTCTATCTTATAACGCATTTTTACTTCTTTCAAGTTAGCATTATGCTGTTTCTTTTTAGCTTCTTTAGCTTTCTTTTCTTGATTAAACTTGTATTTACCGTAGTCAACAATCCTACAGACAGGAGGGATAGATTTATCGCTTACTAGTACAAGGTCAAGGCCACTGTTTTGAGCTTCTTTTAGTGCTTCACTTATTGCAACAACACCAACCTGAGTACCTTTAGAATCAATTAGCCGTATCTCAGGAAATTGAATACGATCATTGATAAATGGCAAGTCATTTTGTCTTTTCTTGAAATTTTTGTGTTTTTCCAACTCTAGTTCTCAACAGTGGTAATCTCTCTAATTATAAAAAAATATTGTGAAATATCTAAAAATTATTATAACATAACAGTAATTAGGTATCGCAAAGATATATCATTTGTATTTAAGATATAATCGATAAACCCCATGTATATATAACAGATTACATTATCTCAAAGTATAATTATTATGAAGCATACATTATCTGTACTAGTCGAAGATGAATCGGGCGTTTTATCTCGAATTGCAGGTCTATTTGCTCGTCGGGGCTTTAATATTGAAAGCCTTGCAGTAGGTCCTACCGAAGAAATAGGCATTTCTAGAATAACAATGGTTGTACCCGGGGACAATAGAACTATTGAGCAGTTAACTAAACAGTTATATAAGTTGGTAAATGTTTTAAATGTCTACAACATTACTAACATAGCTTGTGTAGAGCGTGAGCTAATGTTACTAAAAATAAGCGCGTTAAAAGAATATCGATCCGATATATTAGAAGTAGTCAATATCTTTCGTGGACATATTGTAGATATTTCTAAGTCATTCCTTGTTTTAGAAGTTACAGGCGATCCTGGCAAGATTGCAGCAATACAGCAAATCTTGTCCCAATATGGCATTGTTGAAATTGCAAGAACTGGTAAAATTGCTTTAACTCGAGCATCTAATATGGACACAGAACTACTCTTAGAATCAACCCGTGCACAAAAGCAGTTTCAATATTTATAAGTTACTCCATCCAGCTACCAGGGTTATCAATAAAAGATAAGCATTCTACAATATCCCAATCTACATTTAAAACGCGTGAGTTATGCTTGATATTAACATTTATAATAGGTGCACGAGGAGTAAATAACATATATAAATTCAACTGCTTAGAAGTTGGTGCATAATGTTGTCTTTGGACAATGCTATAAGCGGAGCAATTATTTATATATAGACAATTAATACAGATACACATTCAAATATCTTTATTTTAAACAAATTATTTTTTAATTATTGGGGGTGGAGGGACTTGAACCCTCACGACCATTAAAGATCAACAGATTTTAAGTCTGTTGTGTCTACCATTCCACCACACCCCCGATACATATATAAAGCGTGCATAGTTATTGTGTTATGTTAGGCGGCACCCAGATTCGAACTGGGGGTAAAGGATTTGCAATCCTCTGCCTTACCACTTGGCCATACCGCCATACAAGACTATTAATATCATATCACACTTAATTAAAATCTGTAACGAGAAGAATTTAATCTTTTAAAAAGAGTCTGCTTTTCATAATATCTTCTGACTGTATAGTCACTAAATCAGATTTTGTTAGCATCTTATCTCCACCAGCAAAAATACGATTAGCCTGCCTCATTCGTGCTCTATCAATTGCATTACGAATACTTCTTGCATTAGCAAAATGAGGTTGTTTCATTCGACGATTTGTATACTCAAGTAAAACTTGATCAGCATCAGGTGCAAAACAATATTGTTGATCTTGAAGCATCAGTTTAGCAATCTGTAATAGTTCTTCTGAGGTATAATCAGGGAAATCTACATGATTTGTAACTCTTGATGATAGTCCAGGATTAGACTCATAAAATTTATCCATCCGATCTTTATATCCAGCAAATATTACAACTAAGTCATCTCTCTGATTTTCCATAACTTGTAGAAGGATCTCAATTGACTCTGCACCATAATCTCGTTCATTATCTGCTTTATATAGATAATAAGCTTCATCAATGAATAATACTCCTCCCATTGCTTGTTTAAGAACTTCTTTAGTTTTTGGTGCAGTATGACCTATATACTGCCCTACAAGGTCATCTCTAGTAACAGTCATTAGATGTCCTTTCCTGATGTATCCTAGTCTATTTAAGATATCAGCCATCTTCATAGCAACTGTTGTCTTGCCTGTTCCTGGGCTACCAGTAAAAGACATATGTAACCCTGGACTACCAGAGACTAGATCTAAGCTTTTTCTCAATCTATCAATCAAAAGCAAAGCAGCAATCTCTTTAATCCTTGTTTTTACTGGAACTAGTCCAACAAGTTCCTTCTCCAATTCATCTAGTACTTCTTGAATTTGTGTTTTATCATATTCTTCTTGAAGGTTAACAAGAGTATCGTCTGAAAATTTTTGTGGCATATTATTTTTTAAGTTAATATTAAATAAATAAAAGAAATTATATTTCTATAATTTCTTTTTTTAGTCTAAGTTATGAATAAATATTACTTAATGCTCTAGTAACGAGAGCCTTCAGGTTTTTCTGTAGCATAACTATGAATAGCATACTTTTGGTTACGTCCAATATCTTCAGTACGTAGAAGTCCGAAACCAGGTTCAGAAGCAGGTCTGTTGATGATGAAAGATAAAGAACAACTTTCAACTCCTCGAGTATTATCAAAAGCGTTTACTTTGATGTATACTCCTGGATGTGCCTTACGGCAACTAGAAATTTCATACATTACAGTAGATGCATCTGGAATATCAAATAGTGGAAGACCCCACAGTTCCCAGTAAGAATTACGTGGGTGTGGATCATCAGTGTACTCGATATTTACAGACCAACCTTTTGACATAGCATATGATACTTGCTTTGAAATTTGTTCATCTGTCAAATCTGGCAGGAAGGAAAAAGCTCCTTGTGTTAATCTCACTATTCTATACTCCTTTAATGATTGGGCAAGTAGTAATCTAAAATTTAATCTTCTAATTTAATTAGAAGTAAACTTAAGATTAGTTATATTTAAACGTTAGCTGTTGGAGTCTCAACGAAATCAGCTGTATCAGTAGAGGTATAGTTGAAACTAATATCTTTCCATAAATCTAAAGCTGTTTGTAGAGGTCCACAAGTTTTTGCTGCATCTCTTAGAATTTGAGGACCTTCAGTAACAAAGTCGCGTCCTTCATTTCTTGCAATTACCATGCTCTCTAAAGCTACACGGTTTGCAGTTGCGCCGGCTTGGATACCATCAGGGTGACCAATTGTACCACCACCAAACTGAAGAACTACATCGTCTCCAAGATAGTCTAACAGTTGATGCATTTGTCCACAATGAATACCACCAGAAGCAACAGGAGTACATTTTCTTAGCGAAGCCCAATCTTGTTCAAAGAAGATACCTTGAGGTAAGTTAACTTCAAGATGACTCTCAAGTAAAGTATTGTAGAAACCTTGAATCATTACAGGGTCACCCTCTAATTTACCAACTACAGTACCTGCGTGAATATGATCAACTCCAGCCATACGCATCCACTTACAAATAACACGGAAATTCATACCATGAATCTTTTGACGAGAGTATGTTGAATTACCAGCTCTGTGTAAATGTAAAATCATATCTGTTCTACGAGCCCAGATTGCCATACTTTGGATAGCTGAATAACCAATTACAAGGTCAATCATGCAAATAACACTACCTAGTTGTTGAGCAAAATCAGCTCTTTCGTACATAGCTTCCATTGTAGCAGCTGTTACATTAAGGTAATGTCCTTTAATCTCACCAGCAGCAGCTTGAGCACGGTTAACACCTTCCATAGAGTAAAGGTATCTTTCGCTGTAACGCATGAATGGTTGAGAATTAATATTTTCATCATCTTTAAGGAAGTCTAGACCGCCTTTTAGACCTTCATATACTACTCGACCGTAGTTCTTACCAGATAGACCTAGTTTAGGCTTTACAGTTGCGCCAAGAAAAGGACGACCAAACTTATCCATACGTTCACGTTCTACAACTGTTCCTGTTGCAGGACCTTGGAAAGTCTTAAGATATGCAACTGGTAAACGCATGTCTTCAAGACGTAAAGCTTTTACAGCTTTAAATCCGAATACGTTACCAATAATTGAAGCAGTTAAGTTTGCAATTGATCCTTCTTCAAATAAATCAATATCATATGCAATGTATGCAAAGTACTGATCACTTGTATTTGGTACTGCATCTACTTTATAACATTTTGCTCTGTATAAGTCGCAAGCTGTTAATAGATCTGTCCATACAACGGTCCAAGTTGCTGTTGAAGATTCACCAGCAATTGCAGCAGAAGCTTCGATCGGATCTACACCTGGTTGAGGTGTAACACGAAATAAAGCTAATACATCAGTTTCTAAAATTACGTGTTCAGGATCCCAATATCCCATTTTAGCATATGGAATTACTCCAGACTCGTAACGTTCGTTTTTGATCCTTGTCCGTTGTTCTACGGATTGAGACATGTATTCCTCCTTGAATTTAAGGCAGTTTCGTTAGGTTTCTATCTTAATCGTCTCTAAAGACTAATAAGTTTTGAATAAATCATATAAAAGACTAAATCTTTTATAACCCCCCTAATAATCTATCACTTTCCGACTATCAACTGGTCATAACTTTGTTTATATTAACGATAAGTTTATTTAATGTGTTGTCTCTTATAATATATAAACCTTACTCATTCTATGAAATTTGTGATACAATTTACTCAGCAAGGGAATATGCAAAGAGGGTATAAATCTTGTCAGTTTCTCAGGTAATGGACTCTACTTTTGATGAAGAAGTGTTAAATCATAATCAGCCAGTTCTTGTGGACTTTTGGGCACCTTGGTGTGGACCATGCCGCTTGGTTGCTCCTGTAGTTGATGAGATAGCCCAAGAATACAGCGATAGCTTTAAAGTTGTTAAAATAAACACCGACGACAATCCTGGCATAGCCAGTAAATACGGAATTCGGAGTATACCATCTCTTATGATCTTTAAGAATGGGATCAGAGTAGATATGGTGATTGGTGCCATACCTAAATCTACGTTAGCTGCAACACTAAACAAATATGTAGGTTCTTAAATAATTTACTAAATAATTATAATATACAAAATGGAAGGATCGTAATATAATGGCCAAAAAATGCTATGTAACTGGTAAAACAAGAAATAATGGATATTCTATTTCACACTCTCATATACGGACAAAAAAAATTCAGGGAGTGAACTTGCAAAGCAAGAAAATTTGGTCCGAGAAACAACAGAGATGGATTAAAGTGAAAATTTCCACTAAAGGGATTAAAACTTTATTGAAGCAGCAAACAATAAGATAGTAAACTAATGGCTAGATGACAATTCATTAATATTGTGTTATAATATAGTTAATACATCGTTACGGTCAGAAATTAACCTTTCTGAGCGAGCAATGAAATATAGCAAATGAGAGTTTTGGGAGCACAAATACTATGGAATCAGTAAACTTTATCAATGATCTTCAAGATCTTGAATCAAATGACGGAGTACGTGAAGAATCTTTACTAGGATGGTCATCAACCTGTTTGGATGAAACATTATCATACTATGTAGAACATAATTCTGAGGAAGTGCGTGAAGAACGTAAAACTTTTAATTAACAGAATCTAATCAATAACAGTACTGTACCTTAATGTTATTCTTATAATAAATAAAATAATTTAAAGTACAGTACTCATATATTTGTTAGTTGCCAAATGATTAGATTGCTGATAATATAATCTGGAGTATAAATATAAATTGCTAGTGTAGCTCAATTGGTAGAGCAGCTGATTTGTAATCAGCAGGTTATGGGTTCAAGTCCCTTCACTAGCTTTCATGACTCAAACTTTAATTAAATAAGCTAAGTCCTGCAGTCTGTAAGACAGGAATATTTGCTAGGCATAGGTAAGCAAAACCAGCTCCACCGACAGCTCCTACCAAAAATCCAGCTGTAAATTGACCCCATCCTTCCGAAGTTTGCAGGGAATCTTTAGAATCATCCTTATTGAACGATACATTTCCATACATAGACAAACAAGTTGTTAAAATAATAATTAACCCTACTGCAGACAAAAAGCCTGATAGAAGAGCTACGTCCGTATTACGTAGTGGACCTAATTTATCAAAAGGACCTACAAGAAAATATCCATGTGCCATACCAATTTCAAGACCCCGCATGAGAGGTGTTACACCACGCCTATAAGCGGGTAAATTGCTTAATAAGCCACGAGTAAAACTAGATGTACTCACCGGTGTGGATAAATTGCCTACAAATGGGTCTTCATTATAAGGTTGTATAAAGTCTGTCATAGTTCTGATTTCCAGATGTAATTAATTAAATATAAATAGTTATGATCATATTAATATATGATATAATGAAATACGAGACTTTTGACATATTTCTTAGAAAGAATTTAAATAAATATATATAATAAGCCATATCTTAAGATTATGTAATTAATATGACTATATTACTTATATAATGAAAGGACAAGAAGAATATTCAAATTTACACCGCAGGAGTTGATAATGTCAATTTTTATTAGTTATATTATTTTTTTAGCTCTATTTATGGGACTAGCTCTCGGATTATTTTTTAGCTTACAAGCGATAGAACTAATCTAACTCAAATAATAAGATGTATCTAATCAATATCACAGCTAATAGATCTTTAATCTTGTGTTCACTGTAAAAAAATATTATTTTAGTCTTTATCATGTAGATTAATAGGTCGAGAGAACACTATTCTATACATTATTTTTATTTACACAAAGATCTGCATATACCATGAGTATAAAAACGGACAATATTACCGGTTCTAGACGTGTTAGTAATTACTGGTGGGCGACAGTTATAATGACTGGAGGATTTGGTTTCTTTTTGGCTGGAATGTCAAGTTATCTAAAAGTTAATCTATTACCATTTACTAGCTCCGCTCAGCTGTTATTTATTCCTCAAGGCATTATTATGACTTTTTATGGGACTATAGCAGTTCTATTAAGCATTTTTTTATGGCTAACGATTTTATGGAATGTAGGCGGTGGTTACAATGAGTTTGACAAGACCAAAGGCATAGTTACCATTTTTCGTTCTGGTTTTCCAGGCAAAAATAGAAATGTATCTTTAACCTATCGGATTAATGAAATCCAAGCGATTAAAGTTTCAATACAAGATGGGCTGACTCCACGACGTGAAATCTACTTAAAAACTAAGGATAGTAGAGAGATTCCCCTAACTCGAGTTGGTGAGCCTTTGCCTCTAGCAGAGATAGAAGAACAGGCGGCAGAGTTAGCACAATTCTTAGGAGTGATCTTGGAAGGGATTTCATAGATATAGAGTTTATCTACTAAGATAGTTTTATATTATGTACAAAGTATGATATAATATTTGATGTTAAGCGGGTATAGTTTAGTGGTAAAACCTTAGCCTTCCAAGCTAATGATGCGGGTTCGATTCCCGCTACCCGCTTTAAGAAATCCTATATCATATACTTTAGTGCATCTGGCTGGATTCGAACCAGCGACGTCCCTCACGGGATGGCGGATTATTAGAGTCGATAGTATCCAATTCATGGGATAATACCTCTCCTACAAAACCGTACATGAAACTTTCATCTCATACGGCTTCTACCTATCTGATAACTTCACTATATTATTTAGCCTGAGCTTTAATAAATATAAAGTCACTTTTACTTGATAGCTTTGTGGTCTTCGATACTTTTTTTTGAGCCAATAATAGCAAGTTTCAATAACCACTTTTGTCGCTTCAGAAAAATCATTTTTTTCTTCAGTAACGATGTGATGACTGCTGAACCTTGAGACTAATAATTTAACTTTATCTATCATTAGATGAACTGTTAAATTATTATTTATTCTTAATCGACCTAAATTATCTTTATGAAATAAGAGATCCTTAACATTTTGATGGAGCTCTTCTTTCATTGAATCTATTAAGTTTATTCTGTGGATAGATAAACATTCTATTTGATAATAATTATGATTATTAATGCAATCAATAGTTTCTAAATATTGCATTGTAGAATAATTCTCTTTAGTATTTTGAAAAACAGATCCAATACTTTGCGAGAAAGCTATTAAATTCATCCTTATTACAGGCAATACTTTTTTATCTACGTACAGGTATCTATTAAAAACAAGTGATTTAAAGAAAATAATTGATGCTGTAAGCGTTGGCATTGTTATTTTACTTTGCCTGAAATAGTGCCAATGATTTCCATTAAGTAAAATTAAAGCTAGTAATTGATACAAATGATCAACTTTTGAAATATTTAATCTAATTAGGGCAGCTTTTTGCTTTGTATAATTAGAGAAACTATCTTGTTTCAAGAGTCTTTCAATAGATTCTTGTACAATCCTTACTTGCTGTAGTTTGTTAGATAGGTGCTTATGACTTAAAGTACTTAAACAAATATCAGTATTGAGCAGAAAAGCATCCAAGAATAAATTTGCAAACTTATTCTGATACTCATATACTTGTCTTCGTACAGTTTGATGAATCTTAGGAATCCACTCTGCTTCTAAACACCAATATACCAATTGCTTATCTATTCTTACAGATGAATTTTTTTTAATAGCGCTATTATTGTCTTTCCCTATATTTTTTATCCTTTTTTTCAACGTACTTTCTGCAAGTAATTTAATAGAAGGTAGATATAGTAAAAGTTTTTGAAGGCTGTGAGCTAACGAGAAGTGTCCTTCTTGTGAAGCTTGATATATTCTTTTCTGAAGATTAAAAAGGTAATAATACGATGTATTTACTTCGTTGATACCTGAAAGATTGTTCTTTCTAGTATTATTCTTTATTACCATTTAGATCCTTCTTAATTAGACTATAATCACTCTGATGGTGTAATACGTCAGCTTATATCTATCGTTAAATAGATCATTTGCTTCTTATTACTTCTTAATTTTTTTTCAGTATTCGTTACCTCAAACTTACTGAATTGGATAATCCAGAACTTGAAAAAAAGATTACTCCGTTCCATATTTTCTATGTTTTACGAATTGACTTAGACTCCTCTCTATATACTCCCACTCACTTTTAGAAATCATGCTTAGTATAACTCACAATAACTAGCCTAAGGAGCAATTAAGTACTTTTTACAAGGGTTTGTATCACTAGTCTTATCAATAGTCCAAATAATCAGCTTGATTCACTAAAAATTAAGGGCGATTTTAAATGAATTGATTATAAGAGTTTATCTACGATTTATAGATAGCTAAGGTTATTAGCAAAGAAAATATAGTTATCACAATATTGATAATATGGCTTTTGCTTGTTATGGTAATATTACTGGATATAGAACCTTTAACTTCGAAAAAACGGATCGCACATGAGTCCGCTGCCTTCGGCCTCTCGGCCACAGATGCATATAAGATAATTATATCATTAAAAAGTTTATTCTCCAATATTTGTTATTCGTTCATGCTATGATATGTTGCAACAGCTGAAGGAGATACACGGTTCAAATATCTAAAAATCCAGTATTTAAAAATAGTATCCAATATTACAGGGAATGTGGAAATAAATAAAAAGATAAAATCTCTACTTTCTGGTAAGCCAAAATGCCTAAGTATAATCTCTAAAACTACTTCCCAACCATGTGGAGAATGGAAGCCTACAAAGATATCAGTACATAATATAATAAGAAAGGCTTTGGCTGTGTCACTTAACCCATAGATTAACTCATTAATAAAAGATTTAAAAATATATAATTCCCGCCTTCCGCTTAGTATTAAGAAATATAGCATGATAACAGAAAAAATATCTGATAAAATATTCTTAACAGCGTTAATACTTTCTTGAACATATTCTCTTGTAATTAGTAGAGCTCTTTCTTTAATCTTTTGTGTAATTAATTTGTCAGATATATCTGGAAAGCGGCCAATTAATATTTCAAAATGTAGTTTTTCTTCAAATCTTTGCAATTCAACAAATGCTCTCTCTTCCTGAGAAGCGTTTAAAAAAATTCCCGGTTGTTTAATATTCCAAGCATAATCTACAACTGGCCCAACTATAAAATGTCTTGAAACTTGATTCAAAACGATAGGAGCAACTATAATTACTAAGAGGTATTTTACAGAAGCAATAGTCTGATATCGAGAAACTCGAAACTCTTGCAAAGCATCAACTTCTGCATGTGGGTCAAGTTCTTGTTTAAATTTATCAAAAGTAGTAGTAATAGACCGAGGCAAAGGACTCATTTTGTCACCTGTGGATTGCTGCAGTTTTTTTAAATTCCAGTATTTCATATCAATATTAATTATAAATTAACTTATACAGAGTAGTCTTCTTTTAAGGAAATTGCTCGAGACGTCAGCATTATGTTTATTATGAAAAACAGAGCATATAATCTTAGGCCGACACTAACTTTTTACTTTCTCTTTTATCTCTTATTTACAGTAGTTAATTTTGGAAAAAAGTGGCCAATTTATCGGTATAATTTATGTTACCCAATTGTTGCTATTGACAAATATTCATCACAGCAAAAGTTATCTTTTCTTTCTTTGGAATTTACAGCAGATAAGATGTATTCATTAAATAAAGAAATTCTGTCACAAGAAATTATTATTAATGGCATAAATAATGCAACCATGAGATCGCAATTAATGTCATTTCTTTCTATACCTCTTAATAATGATACTATCTTTGACCTGAAAAATGTACACAATTGGGTAAATAGAATGAAATTTTCTGGATTTTTTTTAAGCGTAGAGTACTTAGTGCACACGTTTGGACAGCATCAAGCAATACAAATTAATGTTAAAATCAATCCCATACTGAAAAAGATATGTATCTCTAATTATAAAAACAAAGTTATACCTTACTCATATATCTTATTTGTATTTCGTCAACAACTAGGCTATCCCCTTAATTTTACTCAAATAAATAAAGCGATAGAGTTAATTGCAAGATGGTATCATAAACGCGGTTATGAATTAGCAACGGTAAAATTTATTAGTCAGAATCAACTGGATAAGAGTATAGCAATTGATATTGTAGAAGGCCTTATTAAAAGAGTTGAAATTCATGTAGAAGGTTCTAAAAATATCTGCGCTGCTGGCGAATCTATCCTACCAAGGCATACTCTTTTAAACACACTTAATCTAAAAATAGATAGTGTCTTTAACTCATACTCTATAGAGAATGGACTAAAGAAACTGAACCAGAGGAACATAATTAGATCTGGTAGTTACAAGGTTAATGGAGAAGAAGATATCTGTGTCATAATTTATCTAGAGCTCAAAAATAATAAAGTTATGTATTTATCTAGTCAAAAAATAGCATTCGCGCATAAAGCTATTGAAGTACTGGGAGCATTATTTTACTTTCCTTCCACCCAAATTTCAAAAAATGATATCCTCACAAGTTTTGTGTCTCAATATATAACACAAGGGCTCTTATTATGCAAAAATCCTGATATTGTTTTGTATCCGATTATGCGCAATTGTGATAAGAATATAGCGGCAGCTCTTTCATCACAAGTAGTTTATAAAGGGTTTAAAGCATATAAGTTCTTTTGTAATAATGTGTCTCCAATATCATGTAATGATTTCGGTCTTAGATATCATATACATAATATTGGTCTACACAAGAATTCTTTACTGATATATGCTAGCCTCCCCAAGTCTGGACATTATTGTTCTTTAACTTATTACACTCATGTTACTAATCTTCTTAAAGATGTTCAAGAGTCTATTAGTTATAAAATAGTGCAAGAAAGTAACTTGAATTCATCTGTTCACTATGCATTTATGAAACAGAAACCTAAACTTCTCAAAAAAATTGTTGGTCATCATTTATCATCAGAAGTTCTGTTCTTAATAAAATCTAACCAAAGACTAAACAATGTCATTTATGTTGACAGAGAACTTGCATTGAGAAGTACATCTTATAAATATCTACATCTATATAGCTTAAGTAATTTACATCGTCTCCAGTTTCTTGTAACAAGCCATAAGTCTGAGTCAATATCTCCGAAAGTACACAAGTTATGGAATTACAATATAGAATCTTTTATCAAATTTCAATGTCACATAAGGTTTAATAATAAAGCTCCTAAGATTAGCTTTAGAAAGTTTTCGATCAAATCAGTGTATTTAGCACCTTTTAAGCTTGCCACAAGACCTAACACTTTTCTTGCACATTACAACTATAGCAATAAAATTATGATAGCAGTTGACCACAGTATTACTATTTGCAAACAGAAAATTAATATACTAGGACTCATCATGAAAGTTTTTGGTGATGGAGTCTATTTACCCGCTGTTGAACAAAATCTATTAATAGGGCCTAGTGTAATGAGAGGATACTCTGAGCGCCTCTGCTTGCTCCCAAAACAATTTAGTAAAATAAGTCTAGAATATGCACTACCGATTACTTCAAAAAGTCTTGTGTTATTATTTATGGATTATGCGCGCGGATTAGATTACTGTTTGTGTAAAGAATATAGCTCTACTTGTACTAATTGTTTGGATACTAGTTATGTTCCGGTAAGTAAACATCAAATGAGTTATGGAATAGGCTTTCATTTTCAAGCTCCTATTAAGCAAGTTCCCCCTTTAAGATTCGAGTATGGCTATAATATAGATAAAACTAGTTGTTTCCACATTAGAATTAAAAAACAATAAATTATACATTACTTATACATATGCCTTCTAACAAATTTATCGATATTAACCATGGCCAATGGATGACTCAAAAAACAGTCTTAATTACCCATAGTAAAGTTATGGGTATACATAAATCCAAAATTAGCGTTAACAAAGTCCTTAGCCAGCTTACAACTCAAGTCAAAGAAAAATTAGTTAGTGATACCCATGAAATAGTAGATATGAATACTTTAACACATGCACATTTTCTCAAGGCTTATAAAGATCTTGGGTCGGAAATTGTAAGAACTGTTAATCTAAAAGATAATGATATGATTAAGTTAAATAGTTATTCAAATACACTAAATCATATTTCAGTTGAGCATCAGCAAGGAGCATTAAGAGCTCTGGAAAAACTATGGCTAGTTAATCCAAATTTGCGTTTAGGTATAACCCTAATAGAAAAAAAGAATAAGTGCGTAGCTATATGTTTTAGTTCTGACATAAGAATTTGTTAACGCAATTATCATCACGATGTTAAACACATTATATTTTATGGAATTCATCGTGTATTGGTATTCGCAAGTCAATAGATCTTTTATTCTAAGTCTTTACGGTTTGGATTTCTTGAAGGGTCGTTAGACAGAAATCCAAAAAAGAATAAGGATATAAAAAATAATACAGTCGTATAAACAAAAATCTTTAAAGTGAACATAGGGTTTTCTTAGCCTCGGAAATTAATAATATTTATGGATATGCTATACTTCCATATATTGTATCTCAAAATGGGTATAGATTCATGAATTGGGATGAAATTGCAATATTTCTATTGAGAATTATCTTTTGATTATTAAGAATAATCATTCTAATGTGATTGGAGATACTTGCAGAATAATAATATTAAGCTCTAAATTATTACCTACTACCTTCTGAAGTTTAAAATATCCTTCAATAATTAGATAATCCCCTTTTTCATACAACCCAGAGAGTTGCGTCTCGACGTCGCCTTTCGCTATGGCATGAAAATAACAATGTTCACAACCTTCTATTGCATTAGGTATGCGTACAATACAAGAACTTATCTTTTGTTGATTCTTGTTTATATATTGCTTAGGCCATGTTACAATCTGAACGGTTAAACAAGAAAGATTCATCTCTCTTAAAAAGTTAAGTCTTGTTGATTATCATCCATTTCATAATTTAAGACTTTCAACTTTTTCATTACCCGATTAAAGTATTCTTCTAAGTAGTCCTCTAAAGTTGTAATATCATTCTGATTTACCTGAAGTAATTCAAAAGAATCTGCCATTGGACTTACAAAGTCGATACCAGACATCAATATTTCTGCAAAAGCAAGTCTTTCAGAAACATTCCACCCCCACTGAAAAAATTGTGTGAATTTTTTAGCTAAGGTTAATACACGTAGTGGAATTTTAGAGGTTTTAGATCTCTGCCCTGATAACTTTTCACATAATTTTATTATCTCAAGTGAATTCCATTTTCGTACCCCAACCAAAGGTAGCTTTTTTCTTTCCATGAACGGGTTGGAAAGGCTACGAACAGTAAATTTAGCAATATCTTGTGTATCTATATACGCGATTGAAGTTGTTTCTCCTGTAACCCATATGGATTGTTTATCTAGTATTGGTAATGCATACTGAGAAATTAAGCCTTGGAAAAAACCACATAGAGAAAATATTGTATATGGCATTGTAGACTTTTTGAGCCTTTCCTCTAGCTTGAGCTTTAAATTCATTAGAGGTATTTCTGGGTATTTCTCTGCATCTAATATAGAGAAAAAAATAAATCTTTGGATTGAAGCTTCTTCAGCGGCATCGATGAGTGCTATTTTACCTTCTAGGTCTATAGTCGCTGTTTTGTAAGGATCGTAGGGACGAGCTGTAGAAGCATCAATAATAGCAGTAATACCACACAAAGCAGATGGAATAGTATCAGGAGCTTTTAAGTCTCCATACACTAATATGGCACCCCATTCTTTTAAAAATGATGCCTTGCGCAAATTTCTAACTAGGCATGTGACTGGAAAGCCTTCGTCTAACGCTCTCCTGACGATTTGTCTCCCCAATGTACCTGTTGCTCCAATTACTAGTAAACTCATAATGTTATATTTTCTATAGTACTTATTTCTACAACATGATTAAATTGTAGATATTATCTGGTATTTATATCCCTTAAATTACTTGATGGGTAGAGAGGGAATCGAACCCTCAAAACCGAAGTCGTCACATTTTGAATGTGATGCGTATACCAATTTCGCCATCCACCCAACGATACTCTAATATCATTACATAGAAATTCCGTGAAAATCAATTATATTATGGATTTACTCCTATAATTAAAAGGATTCTACAATACTATTTACAGAGAGATAATTACTAAGGTAAAACTTTCATGATCAATATTAGCTTTTTCCAGAGATATCTCCATTATCCTAAAAGTTGGGCCCATAAGTTATCTGTCTCAAATAAAATCTTTACCTCAAGTGTAATATTCTGTATGCTACCTTTAACATCTAACTTACACTTATCAACAGAAGCTATTCTTTTTGTGTTTACACATTTGATCTATAATTGGCGCAATTATTGTAGAAAAAAACTATTTCGAGTAATGATAGTTTACTCTTTTATAATATTGATAGTTGTAATAACAGATCGATCATCATCGTTATACTTATGTATTAACGTATGTTTGCAGATGAACTATAAAATGCCAATTGTTTATCCTAGTTTGCCTGTTAGTTTGATCAAAGATAAAAGCAGAGTATACTTTTTTGCTGCTATGCTACCAAGTTTAAGTATTCGCAGTTTCTCGGTAATAATGATTTACTCTGTTGTCCACAATATAATTGAATACAGCACACGTTATGAAAATATTTTATTACAGAATAGTTACTACATATCTATTTTAGGCCTCAAAACTACAATTTTAGAAGAACTTAAGCTGATAACTATTCTAGCATACTATTTTATTCATAATAATGAAGAAGCACTAAGGAGTACTACAGCCTCTATTTATGTTAAAGGTTTTAATTTTAATTTCAAACATAGTAATAAAAAAATGTACTTAATTCTTTTGTTGCTATATTTAAAAATTATAAAAACGATTAATAATACACTAGGATGTGCCCGTATAATATATTCGAAAGAATTACTTACAGAACATAAAGAAAAATGGTTGCTAAGATAGTACGACTTTATGGTTATGATTAAGTCTAAAATATAGTATATGTACTAATCTAAAAACAACGGTAGGTAATATGTGTAAGAAGTCTCAGACTGCTGCAAGTCTTGATCGTTTAGTAAATCTTCCATACCAATATGGATTTAAAACTAACGTTGAGTCTAACGAATTTCCAAAGGGCTTAAATAGAGAACTTGTTGAGCTAATCTCAGAAAAGAAGGAAGAGCCAAAGGCTTTGAAAGAATTCCGATTAAAGTCATATAATATATGGAAAAAAATGGAAGAGCCTAAGTGGGCTCATCTGGAATATCCTGAAATGGATTATGATAATATTATTTATTATTCTACACCTAAAATTAAGAAAGAATTAAACAGTTTAGACGAGGTAGACCCTGAAATTCTTAATACTTTCGAGAAGTTAGGTATTTCGCTGAATGAACAAAAAAGATTGAGCAATGTGGCAGTAGACGCCGTCTTCGATAGCGTCTCTATAGGCACAACGTTTAAGAAAGAGTTAAGTGAAGCTGGAGTTATCTTTTGCTCAATTTCAGAAGCTATCCAAAAATATCCAGAGTTAATTAATAAGTATTTGGGCTCAGTTGTCCCAGTGGGAGATAATTTCTTTACAGCACTAAACTCTGCTGTTTTTAGTGATGGTTCTTTTTGTTATATTCCCCCCAATACGAGGTGTCCATTAGAACTTTCAACTTATTTCCGGATTAATAATGAGGAATCTGGACAATTTGAAAGGACTCTTATTGTCGCTGATAGGAATAGTTATGTTAGTTATCTAGAAGGTTGTACTGCACCACAATATGACACTAACCAACTACATGCAGCTGTTGTAGAATTAATTGCTTTGGATAACGCAGAAATTAAATATTCAACTGTTCAAAATTGGTACGCTGGCAATAGTGAAGGAAAAGGTGGGATTTATAATTTCGTTACAAAGCGAGGTCTATGCATTGGTGAAAATTCTAAGATTTCTTGGACGCAGGTGGAAACAGGATCTGCTATTACATGGAAATATCCTAGCTGCATATTGTCTGGAGAAAACTCTATTGGTGAATTCGCTTCAGTTGCGTTAACTAATAATTACCAGCAAGCTGACACCGGAAGTAAGATGATTCATATTGGTAATAATACCAGAAGTCGTATTATTTCTAAAGGAATCTCAGCTGGTAAATCTAAAAATAGTTACAGGGGATTAGTTAAAATTGGCCCTAAGGCGTATAATGCCCGCAACTATTCTCAATGTGATTCTCTTTTGTTAGGAAATGAATGTCAAGCCAATACGTTTCCATATATTCAAGTTCAAAATCCATCAGCTAGGATTGAGCATGAAGCGTCTACTTCAAAAATAGGTGAAGAACAAATCTTTTATTTTTTACAGAGAGGAATCAACCTTGAGGATGCTGTCTCATTGATGATTAGTGGATTTTGTAGGGAAGTTTTTAATGAACTGCCAATGGAGTTTGCGGTTGAAGCAGATCGACTATTAAATTTAAAGCTTGAAGGAACAGTAGGATAAATCATGAAAGAAACAATCTTGAAAATTACCAATTTACATGCAGAGATTAATGGAATAAAAATTCTAAACGGTGTGAATTTAGAAATTAACGCTGGAGAAGTACATGCTATTATGGGCCCTAATGGTTCTGGTAAAAGCACATTAGCTAAAATCATTGCGGGTCACCCAGCGTATGAAATTATATCAGGTCAAATTGAATTATATGATCAGGATATTACTACAATGGATCCAGAAATTAGGGCCCATCTTGGAATCTTTCTGGCCTTCCAATACCCGATTGAGATTCCTGGCGTTAGTAACGCCGATTTTCTAAGGTTAGCATATAACGCTAGAAAAAAAGCTATGAATGGCGAAGAGCTAGACCCGTTGTCTTTTTTTGAATTAGTAAGTAAAAAACTAGATGTTGTCGGAATGGATTCTAAGTTTCTAGCCCGTAATGTTAATGAAGGATTTTCAGGAGGCGAAAAGAAAAGAAATGAGATTTTACAAATGGCCTTACTTGATACTAATTTAGCTATCTTAGATGAAACGGACTCTGGTTTAGATATTGATGCTTTAAAAGTAATTGCTAATGGTATTAACACACTGGCACACCCAAAGAATAGTATTGTCTTAATTACTCATTACCAAAGGTTATTAAATTATATAAAGCCGGATTTTGTTCACATTATGCAAGCAGGAGAAATTAAGTATACTGGTGACGCTGAACTTGCCCATAAATTAGAAGAAAGTGGTTACGAGTTAATTGACTCAAGCAATGAATTAATATTAAATTAATAGTCTGTTGTACATAACTTGTTGTTATAAGTTCAAAGTAAGAGATTGCTAGTCTCTACTTTATTATTGGTATTCTAATTAATTAGAAAGCTTGTTTTACATCTGATATTGCTTTTTTCAATAGTTCTTCAGATTCATTATCTAGCTTTAGAGTATTTTTAATGCTTTCAGAAAATTCTGGTTTAGAATTTTTTAAATCTTCACGCAAAGCAGTAATAAAATCTTTAACCGATGCCAGTGGGATATCATCTAAGTAGCCATTAATACCTGTATAAATGATAGCTGTTTGTTCTTCAACAGGAATTGGTGAATTCTGAGCTTGTTTTAATATCTCTCTTAAACGTTGTCCTCTAGCTAACTGATTTTGAGTTGCTTTATCTAAATCAGACGCAAATTGTGAAAAGGCTTCTAGCTCTGCAAATTGAGCTAGTTCAAGCTTAAGTTTTCCGGCAACTTGTTTCATTGCTTTAATCTGAGCAGCTGAACCTACTCTAGAAACTGAAATACCAACATTAATTGCCGGTCTAATTCCAGAATTAAATAAATCACCTGATAAGAAAATTTGACCATCTGTAATTGATATTACATTAGTTGGAATATATGCCGAGACATCACCAGCTTGTGTCTCAATAATTGGTAGAGCTGTCATGCTCCCACTTCCTAATTCACTGTCTAGTTTTGCTGCACGTTCTAATAAGCGTGAATGCAGATAAAAGACATCTCCAGGGTAAGCTTCTCTTCCTGGCGGTCTACGCAATAGCAATGACATTTGTCTGTAAGCTTGAGCCTGTTTGGTTAAGTCATCATAAATAACTAATGTAGCTTTGCCTTTATACATAAAGTATTCTGCTAAAGCAGCTCCTGTATATGGTGAAATATATTGGAGAGTCGCTGGATCATCAGCATTAGCGGTTACAATAATAGTATAATCTAGAGCTCCTTTTTCGTCTAAAGCCGAAACAACTTGTGCTACAGAAGAAGCTTTTTGACCAATCGCTACATATACACAGATTACTCCTTGACCTTTCTGGTTAATTATTGTATCTAATGCTACAGCTGTTTTTCCAGTTTGTCTGTCACCAATAATTAATTCTCGTTGCCCACGGCCAATCGGAATCATAGAATCAATTGCAGTAATGCCGGTCTGCAATGGTTCGCAAACAGATTGTCGACCAATAATCCCTGGGGCAGACGATTCTATCAAGCGTGTTTCAGAACTAGGAATCTCACCTTTTCCATCAATTGGTTTTGCTAATGGATTAACAACTCGTCCTAAGAATGCATCACCTACTGGAATTTGAGCAATTTTACCTGTCGCTTTTACTGTACTTCCTTCTAAAATCTCTCTACCATCCCCCATTAATACTACACCAACGTTATCACTTTCTAAGTTTAAAGCGATACCAATTGTCTTATCTTCAAATTCTAATAACTCACCTGCCATTACTTCGTCTAAGCCATAAACTCTAGCAATCCCATCACCTACTTGTAGTACAGTACCTACATTGGCAACTTTGACAGTTTGATCATATTTTTCAATCTGTTGACGTATAATATTACTAATTTCATCTGGTCTGATATTTAACATGTTTTTTTTTATTAAAATCTAGAATGTTTTATGTATTTTAAGTGATGATAATGTTGGAATTTTGCAATAACCGTCAAAGTTATGGCAAACTACGTTGCTCCAACTTCTAAGAAATATGCAATTTCTTTTAATTGTCCTTTTAAGCTTGTATCAATGATTTTGGAACCTAATTGCAGTATAAACCCACCAATTAGGTCAGGATCTACTGATAATTCCAGTTTGACCCTCGTACTCTCAGTCATAATTTTCAACTTCTCTATTAATTGCTTCTGTTGGTCATCTGTTAAATTTACAGACGATGTAACTTGAGCTATCAGTAAAGACTCGAGCGAATAAACAAGTTCCAGATACTTTAATAAAATAAAGTCTAGATACGCTATTCGTTTTCTATCAACTAATACAAGTAAAAATGTTAAAATAGTATCACTGATTTGTCCTGAGAATAACTGTGTTATAATTTCTTTTTTAGACGATTTAGAAATTAAAGGATTTGCAAAAAATGTAGTTAGATTCTCAGAATCAGCTAATACTTTTGAAATCATTGTGATATCTTCGTTAATTTTCTCTAAATTATTAGATCTTTGAGCTAGTTCTAATAAAGCTTCCGCATACGGCAGTGAGACTTTTGCCATCAAGGCTTTATTGCTCATATTGTGTTTCCTAGTTTCATAATATTAGTGTCAATAATACTAGATTGTGTGCTGGCATCTACACGGCTTTTAAGCTGCAAAGTTACTCTATGGATAGCCAATGTAGTAATTTGTTGCTGAATTTGACGTTTCACCTGCTGTTCAGCATTAATAATACTATTTTTCCCTGAGATAGTTAGCTTAGCAATATCTGCTTTCCCTTGCTCAAGAATAGAATCCCTAACTTTTTGTGCTGTGATCTCGGATTCTTTTCGAATTTGCTCAATTACAAATTGAGTTTGTTGTAATTGCTTCTGTGATTCTTCTAAACGCTCGTTAGCTTGCTTTAACCGTTCTTCAGACTCTTGTATAGCAAGAAGTACTTTCTCTTGTCTGGCAACTAAATTAGAGCCAAGAAAATTCTTCAATATATATATTAGGCCTGACAATAGTAAAGTTATATTAATAACGTTGGATTCTAAAAAATCAGGATTGAAGCCCAAAGTTTTTTGTTCAATATGTTCAGATAACATATTGAAAACTTGAAAAATGTTACTCATTGTATAATATATTTCTGTAAGTATACTGGAAATTCAATAGATATTAAGCCAAAGATTGGTTATTCAAAATTTTAGCTTCTATTTGATCACTTAATGTCTCTACTTGGTCTTCTAGCGTTTTAATTGCTTCTTCTTTCTGAATAATTAATTGCTGAGAGGCTTCATTAATCAAAAGCTCCGCTTCTTTTTGTGCATCTTTTACTTTTTTTAACACGATATCCTGAGACTCTTTTTGTGATGCGCGAATAATTTCTTGTGCCTTCTTTCTGGCATTAGATAATTCTTCTTCATACTGAACTGTTAACTTGTCTGCTTGATTTAATGATGCCGAAGCCGTTGTCAAACTGTTACGAATGTATTCACTTCTTTCGTCAAGGATTTTAGCTACAGGCTTATAAAAAATTAGATTTAATAAGATCATTAAGACTAAGAATTGTAATACCATTAGCGGAAGTGTCGCATTGAAATCGAACAGTCCGCCTTCTGCCTCTGTACTGACTGATTCTACAGACAATAGTAGTATATTAATCATATAAATATTTTAGTGAGAGAATAGGCTTAAATAAAAAATCCTATTTGATAAAACGCCCAGGCTGAATACTATTGCTCGTAATAGTATTCAGACTAAGCGTAAATAAATTAGCTTATCCCGTGTAAGGGTTTGCAAACAATAAAGATAGTGCAACAACTAATCCGTAGATGGTTAAAGACTCCATAAATGCTAAACTCAGTAACAATGTACCTCGAATTTTACCTTCTACTTCTGGTTGTCTAGCGATACCTTCAACAGCGTTTGCAGCTGCGCTACCTTGACCAATACCAGGGCCAATAGCAGCTAAGCCAACAGCAAGACCAGCAGCTATAACAGATGCAGCGGAAACAATGGAATCCATAATTGTGATTATCTTTGTAAAGAAATAGATAGAAAATTAACAGATTTCGGGTGAATGATTCTTTAAACAGCAGATTGCGCAGAATTATTCATGTTCTCCATGACCTTCAAGAGCTTCACCAATGTAAGCTGCGGATAAAGTTGAAAAAATTAAAGCCTGGATAGAGCTCGCAAACAAGCCCAGTATCATTACTGGAAGAGGCACTAGTATTGGTACTAAAAGAGTGAATACAGATACCACCAATTCATCTGCCAATACATTACCAAATAATCGAAAGCTCAATGACAAAGGCTTTGTAAAGTCTTCTAAAATATTAATTGGGAGCAAGACTGGAGTTGGCTCAATATATCGTGAGAAATAGCCGATACCATTTTTTCGTAAACCAGCATAGAAGTATGCTAGCGATGTCATTAATGCTAAAGCTACAGTTGTATTGATGTCATTAGTTGGTGCTGCAAGTTCCCCTGCGGGTAGTTGTATTAGTTTCCACGGAATTAGAGCACCTGCCCAATTACTGCCTAGAATAAACAAAAAAATTGTAGACACATAAGGTACCCAAGGTCTATATTCGTGTTCACCAATCTGATTCTTGGCAATGTCTTGTAAAAATTCTAGGACATACTCCATGAAATTTTGAAAGTTTTCAGGGACACGTTTTAAAGTTCTTGTTCCTGCAAAGGCAATGCCTAATAAGGTTCCCATTACTAACCACGTTACTATAAACACTTGACCATGAACCTTGTAGGGTCCAATTTGCCAATATAAATGTTTACCGACTTCAACAGCCGACAAACTAATAGATGAAGATAGTTGTTCCATATTGTTTATATTATTAGACAACAAAGTTGGTATCATAGCTATACCCTAGCAATAAATTTAAAATTAACAGATTATTATTATTTAAAAGATTATTCCAGCATGCCTTTTTTTCATTTCAGGCATACTCCAAATTACTTAAAAGTTTTACGTTCTAACCGTATATAAACTTTTAGAGTATATAATATTTTAATCAAAAATATTATCATCCACTATAATTATATAACTATATAAAAAATATTTAACATTATTGCCCAAATAATTTTGAAGTTATGTTAACTTTTTATCATTCCTTGGACTTCTTCTGCGAAATTATCCACCTTTTTCTCTATTCCTTCTCCTAGTAAAAAGCGTACGAATCTTCTTATCTGTATATTTTCACCAGTTAAAGCGATCTTCTGATTAATTAGATCTTGAATTGTAAGATCTTGATCTCGAATAAAAGTTTGATTTAATAAAGACATCTCTTTTAACCTTTTCTGTATACGACCTTGAACAATTTGATCCTTAATTGAATCTGGCTTATTAGCAAGATCATCTTTCTCAGATTCAATTTTTGTCTCAAGTACTACAATAGATTCGGGTATATGTTTCACACTAATGTATTCTACCAATGGACAAGCAGCTATCTGCATAGCGATATTTTTAGATAATTCTTGAAATTCTGCTCTTCTTGCAACAAAGTCTGTTTCGCAATTTAATTCAAGCATTACACCTATTCTAGATCCAGCATGAATATAACTATCAATAACACCTTCAGCAGTCCGGCGACTGGATTTTTTATCTGCTGATGCTAGACCTTTTTTTCTTAAGCCATTTACAGCCTGTTCCATATCTCCCTCTGATTCTTGGAGAGCTTGTTTGCACGCCATCATTCCAGCGCCTGTCTTTATCCTTAATTCCTTAACATATTGAGCTGAAATTTCTATCGGCATGTAATAATTCCTAGTCTTGATTGGTAATTTGATAATAAGAATAATATTTCAATTTAATCTCTTTCAAAAGATATAATACTTCCAGTATTAGCAGTTAGAAGTTCCACAATAGATTCTTAAACAACGTTCTCCAATTCTCTATTCCCTTCAATAATAGCATCTGCAATTTTGCCGATAATTAATTTAATAGATCGAATAGCATCATCATTTGCAGGGATGGGTATATCAACTATTTCCGGGTTACAATTAGTATCCAATACACAAATTGTAGGAATGCCTAATTTAATGCATTCTTGAATAGCTGTGGACTCTCTCTTTTGATCTACTACTACTACTATGTCAGGTAAACTTTTCATTTTTTTTATACCGTTCAAATGTTTGCGCAGTTTATCTAATTCCCTACGAGTTACAGCTCCTTCTTTTTTAGGCAACTGATCAATTAAACCAGACTCATCCTGAAATTCTAGCTCCTTTAATCTATCAACTCTTGACTTAATTGTCACCCAATTAGTTAGCATGCCTCCAAGCCATCTTTGATTAACATAATAAGAATTTGAGCGTATTGCTTCCTGTGCAATAATTTCAGCAGCTTGTCTTTTGGTACCTAGAAATAAAAACTTCTTTCCTTCTGAGGAGCAAGTTTTAACAAAGTCATAGGCTTCTGTAAGTAGTTGTGCTGTTTGTACTAAATCTATAATGTGGATACCATTTCTTTCGGTGTAAATGTATGGAAACATTTTAGGATTCCATCTTCTTGCTTGGTGACCAAAATGCACCCCTGATTCTAATAATTCTGCCAATGCTACTACTGCCATACTGTTTTAACTCCGGTTAATTATCATTCGACTTAGAGTCTGTGTACTTATAGTTCATCTTTTTGAATTATGCTTCTGTAGCTATTAGTTTGGCGATAAGGGATATTTCCGAGCACTTCTATCGTCTAAAATAATATCATCTATGCTAGAATCTTCAGTGTTGTTTGTCTTTTTATAACGCTTTAAGTTTATTGCTGTAGTTGAATTATCTGCCGAACTTTGATGTGTATCCAAGTTCTTGTTATAAACATTAAATCCTGTACCAGCTGGAATTAAGCGACCGATTATGACATTCTCCTTTAGTCCTTTTAGCCAGTCAAGTTTACCAGAGATAGCAGCTTCGGTTAAAACTTTAGTTGTTTCTTGGAAACTGGCTGCTGAAATGAAACTTTCGGTGTTAAGCGATGCTTTGGTAATTCCAAGTAAAATGGGAGAATAAATAGATTCACGTTTATTTAAGATACACATTGTATTATTCACATCATGTATCTTTTGTAATTCAACAATTTCACCTGGCAAGAAATCTGTGTCCCCACCCGTCTCTATTTTGACCTTGGAAGTCATTTGTCTTACAATCACTTCAATATGCTTGTCGGCTATATCTACACCTTGAGATTGATACACTAATTGCACTTCTTTAACCAAGAAGAGCTGAATTTCTTGTATACTAAGTATCGTAGCATTATATGAGTTCAGGCCTATACTTAAGTATGAGTTAAAACTATTTTCTAATAAAACATGAGGGTTGAAATTTGTATCAGCTTTTTTCCTAGCTTCTAGAATTTCTTCAATTCGAGGTAAGCCTTGTACAATGTCGCCTGTTTTTGTTCTCTCAAAAATCAAAGTTGCTAAATTTTCACCTCGCTGGACTAGATTATCGTTATTTACGTGTAATATAGCACCATTAGAGACTAGATATGGTCTGCCTATCCTCATCGTAATTTTACTCCCATCGATACTAATGATTTTGCCAGATTCAAGTGAAATTACATTATTGCCAATCTCATCGCCAGAGCAAACCCAGTCATTAATACCTACTTTAAGATGTTCTTTAGGTACTTCAAAAATTTTTTGATCCAAGTCGGTAATGACAAGCAGACGTCTATTATAGATATTCATATCATCAATGTATTCAATAATACCATCACTTGTTGATAAAATATCCGTTTGTGCAATAACTGTGTTCCCCTCAATTAATTGCCCATCTTTGACTAAAAGATTTGTCACGCTGCTAATACTACCAGATTCGTAGAGACTTTCAGCCTTCAATGATAAAGATTCAGCAATAATAAATTGAAGGATATAAGAATTTGGATCGTTATACTTAGGTTCAAATTCTGCAGTACAACTTATTGAAGTATTACTATTCTCAACTTGTAAGAGAAGGTAAGTCTTAACTAAATTTACTCCATTTACAGATTTAACCCGGTCTCCATCTTTAAATGGAGTTCTATTAATTACAGACAACTCTAAAGCCCCTTTCTCATTCAGCTCATCTTTGCAAAATTGATACTCTTTATTGGGGATAGAGTATACAATTACAGGACGTATCAGTATGTAATTTTTCTCGGCTGTGTGAATATACTCCCAGTAGACAAGCTTATTAGTAGTAATACCTTCTACAATTTGCTCGCCAGGTCGAAGAAATCCTCGATGTTTATGATTATTGATTGCACTACCAGGAATAGAATAAATATCTCCTGGTTTAATCACTACTTCCAAAATTATGCCATCTTGCTTTAAAACTTCTACAATTCCTGAATTTTTAGCAAAAATATTTTTAACAATTTCAGTGCCAGCTTCAACAAAATCACCATTACTAACTAACAATAAGGAAATATCTTTATTGATTTCATGAGTTTCTTCAGAAATCCACAGTATGTATCCAGCACCAAGAATATCATAGAAGTCTTGGCCGTCTCCAACCTTTTTTTTAGAGACAGGTAGGTCAAGATATTTAACAATACCTCCTGTTTGAGTAATATATGTACTGGAAACTAACTCTGCAACTACCTGGTTATTCACAACTGTTTGGTTAGACTCTACATGCAGTATAAATTTTTCTTGCTTGGATGTCTCTAGAATGTGCGATCCATTAGCAACATTATAGTCAATATATACGCTGGATGAGTCTAGTCTTCTAGATGCTGCTATTATTTTGATCTCTTTAGTCCCTCTATGATTACTATTTAGTTGATCCGATAGTCTAATAAAACCTCGATGTTGATTAGTAATTTTTATACTAGCTAATACACTTTTTTCGTGTATTAACTCATTGGTTTTAACTGTTAGTTCAGCATCATCTGGTATTCTATATGTTTTGCCAGATAAGACCCAAACAAGCCCACCTTCTTGAGCTATACGTACTGTATGTTGCTTATTCTGAATTTCCTCAACTGTTAATTTTGTAAATTGCACTTTGCCAGAAAAGTCGGCCAAGATTGATTTTTGTGCTCTTTCTGTAATCAGACGATTGCTTAAGGGATATTCCGCAATAATTTCACCTTCTACAACTTGATCATTATTGTTTTTAAGAAGAATTGTTCCCTTATCAAAAGTTATATATTCGAAACTTCCATTGTTCACTAGTTTAACTCTACAATTTTGATCTACTAGGTATGCCTGTTCACCATGCCGAGTTCGCATAGGGCTAACGTGATTTTCGCTTGGGTATTCTAATCTGCCTTTGCCAGGAGAGTAAATACTTTGAGCTAGTTCTCCAGTAAAAACCCCTCCAGTATGAAACGTTCTCATTGTTAGCTGAGTTCCTGGCTCTCCAATAGATTGAGCGGCAATAATACCAACAGCTTCACCGATATCAACCAATTTACCATGTGCTAAGTTCCAGCCATAGCATAATTGACATACAGATCCTGTAGAATTACATGTAATCGGAGACCTAACAAGTACCTTAGTTATTTTAGAGGCAACAATACTTTGTGCCAGAGAGGGGTCAATCTCTTGGCTAGCCTTGGCAATAGTTAGTTGAGATATTGGGTCATAGACATCATCTGCTAGAATTCTACCAAGCAAAGCTTGATCTAGAGAAATAAGCGATCTTTGATTCTCTACCATATCCTCCAAGAGAATACCTCTTTTTGTCTGACAATCGACTTCTCTTATAATTACATCCTGTGAAACATCAACTAATCTACGCGTTAAGTATCCGGAGTCAGCTGTTCTTAGTGCTGTATCAACAAGCCCTTTACGTGCTCCATAAGAAGAAATAAAGTAATCAGTAACAGTTAAACCTTCTCTAAAATTACTAGAAATAGGTAGATCAATAATTTGACCTTGTGGGTCAGACATCAGTCCTCTCATGCCTACTAGTTGTCTAACTTGTGAAATGTTTCCGCGTGCACCAGAAAATGCCATCATGTAGATGGAATTGAGTGGGTCTGTTTCTTTAAAGTATGAAATAACCTCTTTTTTCAGTGATTCACTGGCATTATTCCATGTATCAATAACTTTTTGAAACCTTTCTACTGCTGTAATCTCGCCTCTATAATAACGCTGATCGGTTAAGTTAATAGAATCCATTGTAATATTCAGCAGGCCCTTCTTTGCAGGGGGTATTCTTAAATCTTCTAAACTCAAGGATATGCCAGCCTTAGTTGCATAATAAAAGCCTAGATCTTTCAGTTTATCAGCCATGTTAGCAGCACGTGCAATTCCATAGTTACGGAATGCCCAAACAATTAACTTTTTTAGTTCTGACTTATCAATAACTTTATTAGAAAAACTAGGTTGAATTAATGATTTTTTATCTGGCACTCGATATCTCCTGCATATATTTAATTAACTTACTACTTACTAATAGACCAATGACTCCTGAATAACTTTGTTAAATAATATACGACCAACTGTAGTACGAATATACTGTACGATACAATAACCATAAGAATCTTCTTTTAGGATTTTATCGGGCATATATTTAGTAATATAGCCTTCGGAATCTTCTTTTATAAACAGAACTTTATCATTCTCAACATTATCTACGGAACCATCAAATCTGACCCAAATATAAGCGTGCAAATCTACAACTTTTTGTTGATATGCTATTGTAGCATCTTCTAAACTACAGAAATATTGACCTGAGCCTTTTTGACTAGTTGGATTATTGGCTGTTAGATAGTAGCATCCTAAAACCATATCTTGACTAGGCATTAATATAGGCTGACCGGTTGCAGGAGATAGAAAATTATTTGGAGCAAGCATTAAAAGTCTCGCTTCAGCCTGTGCTTCTAACGATAGTGGCACATGTACAGCCATTTGGTCACCGTCAAAATCAGCATTGAAAGCAGGACAGACTAAAGGATGTAATTTAATTGCTCTACCTTCAACGAGTAATGGCTCAAATGCTTGTATCCCTAAGCGATGTAAAGTTGGCGCTCTATTAAGTAAAACTGGATGTCCATGAATAACTTCTTCTAAAACATTCCAAACTGCAATCTCATTCCTTTGAATAAGCTTTTTAGCTGCTTTAATATTGTTAACAAGTCCTTGAAGAATAAGACGATGAATAACAAATGGTTGAAACAATTCTAGAGCCATTTCTCTGGGTAAACCACATTGATGAAGTTTTAGGTTTGGGCCCACTACAATAACAGAACGTCCCGAGTAGTCAACTCTTTTCCCCAGAAGATTTTGTCTGAAACGACCTTGTTTGCCTTCTATTATATCTGATAATGATTTTAATGGACGATTATTTGCTCCTACAACTGTTCTACCACGTCTGCCATTATCCATTAGTGCATCTACTGCTTCTTGTAGCATTCTTTTTTCATTACGTATAATAATTTCGGGAGCCAATATAGACTTTAATCTTGATAAGCGATTATTTCGATTAATAATTCTCCTGTAAAATTCATTAAGATCAGCCGTAGCAAAGCGGCCTCCATCTAGCTGTACCATTGGCCTTAAATCAGGAGGGATAACCGGAATTACCGAAAAGACCATCCAAGCTGGATTAGCACCAGTGGCTGCAAAATGATCTAGCAAACGTAATCTCTTCATCTTTTTATTGAATTTAGGAGAAGAATTCTTGAGACTTTTTGGAGGATTAAGAGCTTCATCTCTTAGAATTAAAGCTGTGGCTTTGATATCTAAGTCCTGTAAAAGTTTTTGGATAGCTTCTGCTCCTATACTAACTTCTACTCCGAATAAACTTGAAGACTGTGGGTATAATTTGTCTTCTAAAGCCCTCCATTCATAACCTTCAAGTAACTGCTTATATACAAGAGATTCATAACTACCAGGGTTGGTAATGACATAAGAATGAAAGTATACAATCTTTTCAACCTCTTTAACCGTAAAATCAAGAGCTAAAGCAATATAACTGGTGGTACCTTTTAAATACCAGACATGAGTAACTGGAGCAGCCAACTCGATATATGCCATCCTATGGCGACGCACCTTAGCTTCTGTTACTTCCACACCACATCTCTCGCAAACAATACCTTTATACCTGAAACGTTTATATTTACCACAGTGACACTCCCAATCCTTTACTGGGCCAAATATACGCTCACAGAATAAACCATCCATTTCTGGTTTTAGCGTACGATAATTAATAGTTTCAGGTTTAGTTACTTCGCCCACTATCTGACCATTAGGTAATGTCCTTTCCCCCCATCCGCGAATTTTATCTGGTGAAGCTAAACTGATTTTTATGTAGTCAAAGTGTTGTTCAAATTTTGCCATAACATGAGGGTTAAGAATATTATATTGAGTGTAGTCTAAATGATAATCGAGATAATAATTATTGTGAAAGATCGAAATCGTTTAATATTTCTTGCTCCTCATAAAAGAAATCCTCATTTGTATTGCTGGAATCTGAATAATTACTATCCTGCTTAAATAGAAAATCATTTTTGTCATTGGACATTAAATCAACTTCAATACCATGATTATTTCCATCTTCAAGCAATTCTAACTTGTGTGCGGCAATATCTAAGCCTAATGATTGCAACTCTCTCATTAGTACTTTGAAAGACTCTGGCGTACCTGGACGAGGTATCGGTTTACCTTTAACAATTGCATTGAGAGCTTCATTACGTCCTTGCATATCATCTGATTTCACTGTTAATAATTCTTGCAGTGTATATGCAGCGCCAAAAGCTTCTAAAGCCCATACTTCCATTTCCCCCAAACGTTGCCCACCATGCTGTGCCCTACCTCCTAGTGGTTGTTGAGTAACAAGAGAATATGGACCAGTAGATCTTGCATGAATTTTATCATCAACTAGATGTACAAGTTTTAACATATATGCTTTCCCAACAGTAATAGGGTTATCAAATTCTTCGCCTGTACGACCGTCAACTAACTTGATTTTCCCAGGGTGCTGATCATTAAAAAGCCATTTTTGATGACTAGCTTTACTAGCCTCTTGAAGCTTGTGGTTAATTAATGAACGCGATGCTTCAGCTCCATACATTTCATCAAAAGGAATAATTTTAAATCTTTTAGCCATATAATCTCCTGCTAAGCCAAGTAGACATTCAAATAATTGTCCAACATTCATTCGTGATGGTACACCCAGTGGATTAAGAACTATGTCAATCGGTGTTCCATCTGGCAGGTATGGCATATCTTGACGAGGTAAGATACGCGAGATAATTCCTTTATTTCCATGTCTACCAGCCATTTTATCACCGACTTGTATTTTTCTTTTTTGTGCTACATAAACCCTAATAATTGCATTTGTTCCAGGAGGTAGTTCATCACCCTTTTGCCTTGTGAATACCCTAATGTTTACAATTCTACCTTTAGCAGCATTAGGTAACCTTAAAGATGTATCACGCACATCACGGGCCTTCTCACCAAAAATTGCTCTTAATAACTTTCCTTCTGGTAATTGATCTGATTCACCCTTAGGTGTAATTTTACCTACTAAAATATCACCAGATTCTACCCAAGAACCAATTGTAATAATTCCATTATTATCCAAGTGAGCTACTGAATTCTCGCCTACATTCGGTATATCACGTGTAATATCTTCAGGTCCTAATTTAGTCTGTCTACACTCCACTTCATAACGTTCAATATGAATGGAAGTATAAATATCTTCGTAAATTAATCTCTCGCTAATTAAAAATGCATCTTCGTAATTATATCCTTCCCAAGGCATATATGCGACATAAATATTACGTCCTAACGCCATCTCTCCTCCGTCCGTAGATGCGCCATCCGCTATAGCTTGACCTATCATGATACTATCACCTGGCCAGACAATAGGTCTTTGGTTAATGCAGGTATCTTGATTAGAACGATAGTATTTTTTTAAACGATAATGTATAGTTCTGCCACTCAAGTCTTGTATACCTATTTTCGTAGCAGATACATAATTTACATGCCCCTCCGTTTTACTGATGGCAACCATACCAGCATCACGTGCTATTTTTGATTCTAGTCCTGTGCCTACTATAGGCTTTTCTGGATAAAGTAATGGTACAGCTTGTCTTTGCATATTAGACCCCATTAATGCTCTATTTGCATCATTGTGCTCTAAAAAAGGGATTAAAGATGTAGCCGCTGAAATAACTTGTATAGGAGAAACGGCTATGTAATCGACTTCTGCAGGACTTGTTGTCAAGAATTCTTGTCTGTAGCGAATAGGTATTAAGTCCCCTATAATATTAGCGTCATCATCTAATAATATATCAGCTGGTGCTATTCGCAAATTATCTTCTTCATCTGCTGTCATAAAAATTGGTTTTGTACTGTGCAAAACCTTACCATCTGTTACCTTAACATACGGAGACTCAATAAAACCGTAAATGTTAACCCTAGCATAAATGCTAAGCGACCCTATCAAGCCAGCGTTTGGGCCTTCTGGTGTTTCAATAGGGCAGATTCTGCCATAGTGGCTCGGATGCAAATCCCGAACTGCAAAACCAGCTCTATCTTTATTTAACCCTCCGGGTCCCAAAGCACTAATTCTCCTTTTGTGAGTTAGTTCTGCCAAGGGATTAGTTTGATCCATAAACTGTGAAAGTTGACTTGATCCAAAAAACTCACGGACAGATGCTATTAACGGTTTTGGATTTATTAGGTTAGATAGGCTCAGAGAGTCTAAGTCACATATAATCATCCGTTCTCGAATAATTCTTTCCAGTCTATTTAGTCCTATGCGCATTTGATTTTGGAGTAGTTCTCCTACAGACCTAACCCTACGGTTACCTAAATGATCAATATCATCTAAAGTGCCAATGTTCTGTTCTTTAAGGTTAATTAAGTAATCAATGGCCACAATAATATCTTGTGGAGATAATACACGGAAAGAAATAGGAATGTTAATGTTTAACTTTTTGTTTATTTTATGTCTGCCAACTTCTCCTAAATCATACCGTTTGGGATCAAAAAAACGAGAATAAAGCATTTGTTGTGCTATTTGCACAGTTGCGGGTTCATTTGGCCTTAACTTGCTATATACAATTAAAAGTGCTTCTTCGTCAGTAATACCTTCGACTTGCGATTTACCAATTTCTTTTTCTAATTCTTTTTTTGCATACAGGGCTGATGCGTTAACTAGGAAATTATACTTACTTAAACCTTTTTTTATATCGTCTTTGCTGAGACCTATAGCACGTAAAAACACATAAGCATTAACCTTGTGTGTCTTATCTATTCGCACCCAAATTTGTGCCTTAGAGTCAATTTCAAATTTAAGCCACGATCCTCGATTGGATATTAAACTAGCACTGAAAGTATGCTTGTCATTTTTATCCAATTCTTTTTTATAGTAGATACCAGGACTACGTATAATTTGATTAATAATAACCCTTTCTGTCCCTGAAATGATGAAAGTTCCTCGATTTGTCATCAAAGGCAAGTCACCTATGAAAATAGGTCTTTTTTTATATTTTTTATTCTGTGAGTTTATCTCTTGATAAGTAACCACATTGTTGTTCAAACGACTTTTTGAGGTAAACAGCTCAATATCTTTTCGAGTCAACTTAGACGGTATATAAATCTGAGCGCTATATGTTCTGTCACGACTTTTTGCCTTGCGAACACTATACCTAGGAAACTTTAGTTTATATTCTTTCCCAAAAAATTGTAATTCAAGTTTACCAGTAGGATCAGTAATAAGTGGGAAAAAATCTAGAACCTCAGAGAGACCTTCTGATAAAAACCAACGAAAACTATTGATCTGTATGTCTGCCAAGTCAGGAAAAGTAGAGTGAGTGGTTACATTTTTAGCTGGTAGCATAAATAATTATTCCTTAGCTTATCAGTTTCAAAGCACGAAAATAAAACACACTAAAGTTGCAATACTTTAGTTGTTGAATGGATAGAAGAATAAAAGATTTAACAATTAATGGTAAGCTATTAGAAATCTATTATCAGAATAGGTTTCTAATTTTTGTTAAGGAGTGGTGGTATAATCTCATGATAAAATGTTTATTACGACTGTAATCACTAAGTACCTGTAAGATAAAAAGTAAGATTGTCACCCCACCTATTGTACGACATACTACAATAATATAGTACTAAAATCTAAAGATTATAACAATGATAGTTTTAAAGCTTTAGCCAAAAAAGCTTTTTTACGAGCTGCGTTATTTTTATGCAAAATTCCTCTTTTCACAGCCTTATCAATCTTACTATAGACTTTATTGAGCATAATTTGCACATCTTGAGATGAGCTAGGTTGATGGATTTCCTCTAAATATTTCTTCGTCAAAGTTTTTATTGTCGATTTATAGACTTTGTTTCGACAACGGTTCCTTTCAGCAACTGCTATGCGTTTCATTACAGATGAATTTTTAGCCATTATAATTACCAGACATTAATGTTTATAAAGTTTGAGCCCATCATAACATTAAGAAATGGTAATCTACAATACCTGAAAGTCGAGACTCTCAAACAGAAATTGACTGAAGACTTGATACTTTACATGAAAACGTGAGATACTAGGTATATTATAACTACAACTATGGCATTTAATAATGGGCAAAAGCAAAGGTGCACGCATTACCATAACTCTTGAGTGTGAATGTCGGAATAATCCACAGGCAGACAAAAGAAGTAATGGTATTTCTAGATATACAACTTCTAAGAATAGACGAAATACTCCGAGTCGTATTGAACTAAAGAAGTTTTGTAGGTATTGCAATAGCCATACTACGTTTAAAGAAATCAAATAACCACCTAATAACATTTATGGCTTTATATAATAAAAAACTTTCGCCTATCAAAAAGACAGAGGTGTTAGATTACAAAGATATTGATCTACTAAGAAAATTTATAACGGAACAGGGTAAAATTCTCCCGAGGAGATCCACTGGTTTAACTTCTAAACAACAAAAAAAGTTAACGAAAGCAATCAAGCAGGCACGTATACTAGCTTTATTACCCTTCCTGAACAAGGATTAATATTATATGTAAGTTAAAGTTATAGTCAAATAACTTAACTTACATATAAACTTAAAGTGTTTTTGCTTTTTCAATAAGTTCGTAAGAACTAATAATATCTTGTTTTTGCCACTTGTCAAAATTATTACAAAGAACTCCACATTCATTGCCAACAGATACCTCTTCTACATCTTCTTTTACACGCTTTAAAGAGCTCAGTCTACCTTCATGCATCAATTCATCATTCCGATGTACTCTAATATATGAATTCCGCTTTAGTTTCCCTTCAGTTACAATAGAACCGGCAACGCTACCTTTACTTACAACAAATACACTTTCTACTACACCAGAGCCAATTGTTTGTTCACGATAATCTATATCTACAAATTTCAACATTTCTGTTTCTACATATTCAATTAAGTCATAAATTACTTTGAAGTCTTCAATAATTACATTCATTTTTAAAGCAAGTGAAGACATTTTTGACGGTATATTAGTATTAAAACTTAACATTAATGAGTCGCTAACACTTGCTAAGTTAACATCACTGGCATTCACTTCTCCGACACTAATTGAAACTATATTTAACTGTACTTTTTCTTGAGGAATATTGCTGAAGGATTGGATAATTGCTTCTATTGTACCGTCAGAATCCGTCTTTAAAACAATATTAACTTTTTTATTCTTTGTATTTTTATTTTGTAATGGAGCCTCCAAAGTAATACGAGTATTTAGTTTTTGATGCCCTTGATTGGAATTTAAAGATTTCGATTTTTGGAACTCTGCAAGTTGTTTCCTTGCGTTTTTAGTATTTTCCAGTACTTTAAAAGTAGTGCCAGACTGTGGAATAGAGGACAATCCAGAAATTGTAGCAATTGACGAAGGTCCAACGTTATTAACGTCTTCTAGGCCTTGACCAGAAATACTTCTTATCTTAGAAATGCAATTAGAGTTTGTAATATAGTCTCCTATACCCAACGTACCATTTTGGACTATAATATGCGCAACAGGTCCTTTTTGCTTATCTAAATATCCATTAAGGATCGTACCCGATGCTAAGCTATTAGGATTGGCTTGAAGTTGATTGCTGTCCGCAATATCAGTAATAGTAGTTAGTAGTAAGTCAATATTGATATTTTTTAGCGCACTTATTGCAATTATTGGAGTATTACCACCTGATTCTGCAGCAGTGATTTCAAATCCAGCTAAAGCTTCTTTTATTGAATCAATGTTAGATTCAGGCTTATCCACTTTGTTTAAAGCGACAACAAAAGGTATCCCAGAATCTTTTAGATAAGTAATAGCTTCAATACTTTGGGGCTGTAGACCATCATCAGCCGCAACAACTAATACACCAATATCGGTTACTTGAACGCCAAGCAGACGTGTTGATGCAAATGCTTCATGTCCAGGAGTGTCTAAAAAAATGATTTTACTTTGATTAACGTTCACTTGATAAGCTTCAATTTTCTGTGTAATTCCTCCTGACTCTAGTCCAGCAGTTTGGCTTGAACGAATTGTATCTAACAAAGTGGTTTTACCGTGATCGACATGACCAAAAACAGCGACGATTGGAGCTCTCTTTGACAATAATTCTTGGCTCTCAGAAGTCTCAGACTCATTCTTCCTGAGTAGTACTCTAGGATTTTCTTTGTTTTCTACAATAACCCCATATTCGTCAGCAATAGACTTAGCAAGCTTAATATCTACTACTTGATTAACAGTTACTGAAATACCTTTCATAAATAAAAATTTAATTATTTCAGCTGGTGGAATACTGAGTGTGATGGATAAATTTTCAATTGATATGGGATCGGTCAAAATAACTTGTGTCGTTTTAGATGAACTTAATGATGGTATAGTCTCTTTCTTTTTGCTATGTTTAGTAACTAGACTATTCTTTTTATAACTAATTCGACCTGGATTACTTATTTTTTTCAGCTGATTAGCAGGACGCATTAAAGATAAAGCTAAACTTTGATTTACTTTTGATTGATTAGATTGATCTGAATCACCACCCATGCTTTCATCATCATCATTAATATGAATCTTAGCTCTAACTTTCTTCTTTAACTTAATTTTATTTTTCTTATACTCTAAAGTATCTGTCAGTTTGCTATAATTTTTGTTTTTTTTGTCAGTGCGATTAAGAATCAAACCTAATTCTTCAGTCCCAACATCTGTAATATCGTTGGGCGAGCTTAGTGTACTAATGGAGCTACTCACCTTGGCCTTATCCATATAAACAATTTTAGGATGTTGTAATTGTAGCCAACTTTTATCTATATTATTTGGATGTGTACTGGCCAGTTCTAATGTAAACTGAAAAAGATTACTTAATTCTTTGCATCTATGTTTTCTGTAGGGGATCATGGATTTTTCTTGTAATTTAACAATAGTGATAACGATATGGTTTCTAATGTAATAGATAACTTTATTACATAATCTTAAAAATATGATATAAATAAAGTAAAGGCAACTGGGTTAAATTCTATTTATCTATAAATACAACTTAAATATGGAGATATAATTATGTCACGTTCCCAAAAAAATGATAATTTTATTGATAAGACATTTACGGTTTTAGCGGATATTGTCCTGAAAGTGCTTCCAACAAGTAAGGAAGAAAAGGAAGCTTTTTGTTACTATCGAGACGGCATGTCAGCGCAATCAGAAGGTGAGTATGCGGAAGCTTTAGAAAACTACTATGAGGCTCTTGGCCTAGAGGAAGATCCGTATGATCGCAGTTACATACTTTATAATATTGGCTTAATTTACTCCAGTAATGGAGAACATATCAAAGCACTAGAATATTACCATAAAGCGCTAGAATTAAATACAAAGTTGCCTCAAGCACTTAATAACATAGCTGTAATCTACCATTATCAAGGAGTGAAAGCTTCTGAAAAAAATAAAAAAGATATCTCAAAAAGTATGTTTGATAAAGCTGCTAGCTATTGGCAACAGGCTATCTACTTGGCACCAAATAACTACATAGAAGCCCAAAACTGGCTAAAGACAACTGGCCGTCAAACTGCTGATAATAGCTTCTAAAAAGTTTGATTTATATGCAAAAATCAATTTTTTGGTTTACAATATTGTATGGTAACAGAATGTTATTACACTTTTAGCTAGATCTGAGTTGTCTTTTTACATTCATTGCTCATGAAATTTAATCTATTGTCTAAATTACTACATAAATAATCAATGGTTGCAAAAACAAATAATGGCTCGGTTACACAAATTATCGGCCCTGTACTGGATATTGAATTTGCTAATGGTAAACTACCCAAAATTTTTAACGCACTGACTGTACAAGGACCTGAAGGGGTTATAACATGTGAAGTACAGCAGCTTTTAGGAGATAATAGAGTTCGCGCAGTTTCTATGAGCTCAACTGAAGGACTGAAACGAGGTCTTGAAGTTATAGATACAGGTTCTCCGATTACAGTTCCAGTTGGATTGCCAACTCTGGGGAGAATATTTAATGTTCTTGGTGAACCAGTTGATAACTTGGGGGCTGTAGTTACAGATACTAGTCTTCCTATCCATAGATCAGCTCCAGCATTCACTCAACTGGAAACAAAACCATCTATTTTCGAAACTGGTATTAAAGTTGTTGATTTATTAGCTCCTTATAGAAGGGGTGGTAAGATTGGTTTATTTGGTGGGGCTGGAGTTGGGAAAACTGTATTAATTATGGAATTAATTAATAATATTGCTAAAGCACACGGAGGGGTTTCTGTTTTTGGTGGAGTAGGTGAAAGAACTCGAGAAGGGAACGATTTGTATGAAGAAATGAAAGAGTCTAAAGTTATTGATAAAGAAAACCTAACAAATTCAAAAGTTGCTTTGGTTTATGGTCAAATGAATGAACCACCGGGAGCAAGAATGAGAGTGGGGTTAACTGCGTTAACAATGGCAGAGTATTTTAGAGATATTAATCAGCAAGATGTTTTATTATTCATCGATAATATTTTTAGATTCGTACAGGCTGGATCAGAAGTATCGGCATTATTAGGTAGAATGCCATCTGCAGTAGGTTACCAGCCAACATTGGCAACTGAAATGGGAGCACTACAAGAAAGAATAACTTCTACAAAGCAAGGTTCTATTACTTCGATTCAAGCCGTATACGTGCCAGCCGACGATTTAACAGATCCTGCACCAGCTACGACTTTTGCTCATTTAGATGCTACAACTGTTTTATCTCGAGGTTTAGCGGCTAAAGGTATCTATCCTGCAGTAGATCCTTTAGATTCTACCTCGACAATGCTACAACCAGGTATTGTTGGAGAAGAACATTATGCAACAGCACAACAAATCAAATCTACCTTACAACGATACAAAGAATTACAGGACATTATTGCTATCCTAGGATTAGATGAACTATCTGAGGAAGATAGATTAACTGTGTCTAGAGCAAGAAAAATTGAGAGATTCCTTTCTCAACCGTTCTTTGTTGCCGAAGTGTTTACAGGTTCACCTGGAAAATACGTATCCTTGGAAAATGCAATAAAAGGATTTCAGATGATCTTCAAAGGTGAGCTTGATGACTTACCAGAACAAGCTTTTTATCTAGTAGGAGGAATTGATGAAGCTATCTCTAAAGCTGAAACATTAAAAGGTTAGATTATTATGACATTAACAATACGAGTGATTGCACCAGACAGAACTGTCTGGGACGCAACAGCAAAAGAGATTATACTCCCCAGTAGTACAGGTCAGCTTGGAGTCTTAACTGGACACATTCCATTATTAACTGCTTTAGATATAGGAGTAATGAGAGTAAGAATTGATAAAGAGTGGATTCCTATTGTATTGCTAGGTGGATTTGCTGAGGTAGAAAATGATATAATTACTATTTTAGTAAATGGAGCCGAGGAGATATCTGAGATTGATGCAGAAGCAGCTCAACAGAACTTGGATAAAGCTTCTGCTTTATTTGAAGAAGCTAGCAGTAATAAAGATAAAATAGAAGCAACACAAAACATTAGAAAAGCAAGAGCTAGATTACAAGCTCTTGCTAGTGTCGGCAATTAATTAATTTGAAAAGATAATAGTGTATGTTTTATACATGTACTATTATCTTTTTTCGTTACAAAAAAAATACTGTGTATCTTATTAGCTCAAACCAGAACAAATATAGTCGAAGTATAAACCCATTTCTTTCCCTGCATCAGCTCCTACTAATCCTATTGTCACTTGTTTCATTGCTTGAATAGCTTGTATTGTAGCACCAATTGGTACACCTAAAGAATTATATGTTTCTTTTAGACCATTGAGAACTCTTTCATCTAAGATTGAAGGGTCACCTGCAAGCATACCATATGTTGCATATCTCAGGTAATAATCTAAGTCTCTAATACATGCTGCATATCGACGAGTTGTGTACATGTTGCCACCAGGACGAGTAATATCAGAGTATAATAATGACTTAGCTACTGATTCTTTAATAATAGTAGCTGCATTTGCTGCAATAGTAGCAGCAGCTCTTACTCTTAATTCCCCTGTTTGAAAATATCCTCTTAATTTTTCTACTGAACTGTCATCTAGATACTTGCCTTGTACATCAGCTGCATTAATTACAGAAGTAATTGCATCTTGCATATTATTATATTGTCCTTAAGAATAAATTAAATTGTATAGATCAAAATATCAAAAACATTAGAACGTCTTAATTACTGCATTGCTCCCAAAGTGTAATCAAAGTAGAATCCTGCTTCAGCTGAATCTTCACCTGATAACAATGAGCAAGCAACATTTTTCATAGAGCGTACACCTTCAGCAACCCCAGAAATTGGAGTACCTAAAGAGTTATACATTTCTTTAACACCAACCAAGCCAATTTCTTCTATAGGTGTAACATCACCAGCTACAATACCATAACTAACAAGCCTTAGATAGTAGTCCAGATCACGCAAACAAGTTGCGGTCATTTCCTCTCCGTAAGCATTCCCACCAGGCGATACCACGTCGGGACGTTTTTGGAACAATTGTTGTCCCCCTTTTTTCACGATACGCTCACGGTTCTCTGTAAGAATTTGTGCTATTCTTAGTCTTCTTTTGCCAGATAGTACGAAGCTCTTTATTCTGTCTAGCTCTCCGGGACTCAAATATCTAGCTTCTGCATCTGCATTTACAATTGACTTAGTAACAATACTCATAGATTAAACTCCTTTTAGGCTGACGCACATTTATAAAGGCTAAAGATAATGGTAATCTAAATCTTTAGTAGACCTATTAATAATATATTACAAATTATCCCTAAATTATAAAATTTATTACAAGGAATAATTTGTGATGCTTATAACGCTCAATAACACATATGTATAGCGAAGTACCAAAGCAAGAAAGTTCATGGTGGAGACAGAGACCTTATTGATTCCCTACGACAGCTTGAAAACTAGGAATAACAATACCTGGTTCTTGTTTTGTAAAGTTATTATAAAGACGTTCTGTATTTGGAAAGTTTGCCGCAGGCAAAGTAGGAAAACGGCGGTATGGTACTATATTGTCATTAAATATTGTAGCATACTCATTACTATTTACTAAGCTTTGAATAAAAGCCTTTAGTCCTTGTGACGCTAGTATCTGATTATAATACCTGATTTCTGCCTGATTATTAGGAGCTCTACCTAAGAAATGTTTTGTTCCTAGTTCAATAACCTTGGTATTTGGGTACTGTTGATAGAATTCTTTTAGATATAGAGATGATTCGCCAAGTTTACCTACTAGTTGTTTAACACTCAACTCACCCTTTGTAAATGCACGTTCTAACTCTGTTAACTCATAGCCCAAACTAAAAGGATTAATGTCTCTCTCAAAAATTTGTCTGTAAGCAGCCCTCAACAAAATCTCTAGACTATGCGTATTACCAGTTTCTTGACTTGTTAATTCAAAAACAACAGTTTGGTCCCTCAGTGTAGTTACACCTTGTTTAATTTTACGATCTAAATTACTAGAACTCACAGGATCCTTAACTTTACCTAGCTGTATAAAACGGTCAATTGTAGTGCTTGATGAAGCATAGGTTGGATTCTGGCGGATAGAACGCATTGAAATAGCACTAGAAGTTAAATATCTTTCATAAGGAACAGTATTATCACCGAATGCTTCTGCATACTCTGCACTATCAACGATAGCATCTATCACTTTATAATAATTTTGCTTGTAAGCAATATCAAAATACTGGTTAATTTCTTGTCTACCATAAGTTGGTCTTCCAAGTAATCTGTTATGGATATATTCTATAGCCTTACAAACATATAAAGGTTCCCAATATAGAGCCCTAAACGCTGCTGATTTTGAGAGATACCTTACAAACTCTTTTACTGAGAGATTTCCATCTTTTACTTTACTTTCAACAAGCTTAAAGTTTAGTAATTCTTCTTGATAAACCTGACGGCCAAATACCCTTAGATAAACTGCATTTATCACCGACTGATTTGACATAGTCATTTGATCAGAAAAGTCATTTCTTTTAGAACCTAATTTAAATATAACAGGTCCAAGTGAACCTGCGTTTTTAGATCTTAACTCAGGTGAACTAATCTGGTTGTAAATGCCAGGCCCTCTGCGTATTAAAAGTCTGCGTGTGTCTTTACCAAAGAAAGCAGGTCGACTTTTAGGATTAACTGTGTCCTTGGTAAAAATGGCACCAAATTGGATAAGTAGAGGATCATTCCCTTGACCATAAGGATGTTGATCAGGAAGTGCTTGGTTATAGTTACTGAAGAGAGTTAAAAATTGGGGAACTTTACGAAAAGGTGCACTATAATTAAATAGATTAATTTGTGGTCCCCAATTGCGACATTCTTGAGGTTCTTCACCTAAACTACGTAAATATGGAACCGTTTCTTCACCAAAGTAATCAGCATACTCACTTGAGTTAATTAAACTATCGACAAGACCAGGAAGACCCCTACTTGAAAGTACAGCAAAAAATGTTTGAAACTCACTTAAAGAACTTGGTCCCCTTCCTAGAAAGTGCCGAAACGCTAATTCTAGAGCCCTACTATTTACGAAAGGTTCTAAGAATTGTTTCCTATATGTCTCTGACTTTCCAAGAGAACGAATAAATTCTTTAATTGACAATTGCCCATTTTTCACCTGTGACTCTATGTCAGAGAATGATATACTATATCCTTTTTGAATATCTCTTTCAAAAATTTGTCTATAAGATGCTCTAACAATGCTATTTTTTTCATCTACAGATAAATTTGACTTCATTACAAATTTTTGTCGGGAAGTACCAGCTTGTGCATAAATTTGTGGGAGTCTTAATCCCTGTTCAGTCCCAAATTGTCGTTTTCGTGTAATATCTGTTAAACCAGCCGCATCAAATTCACTGATTACTATATTAAAGTACTCGAGAACTAGATCAGTTGCCTCTTGATCATTCTTGAATAGTGTTACGGCTACTTTTCTCATTTCTCTTAGGGCAACACTAGCTGCTGCACTTGAACATGCATTATCTATTAATTCTCTTAATCCTCTTATATTAACAGATAAGATGTTAGGATCACCTGCAACGATAGCATAGGTTAAATACCTTAAAAACCAGTCTAAATCCCTCAACGATTTCTTCATCCTAGTTGTTCCGTAACGGACAACATTAATCGGTTTAAATCCTGCTGGAGTTGCTTCATCTAAATTGGCAACCACAGCTGGAAGTTTAGATTTTTGCATTTTCTGGCTAATAGTCGGTTTTACTCCTACATTCCTAGAACTAGGATCCTCTGATAGAAAAGAGGCTTGAGGCCGCTCAAGATAGGATATTGCTGAACCCCCTGTAAAGATCTTATCAGCAGCCTTAGCAACTAGTAAGTTTGCGTTTTGGGTTAACATGTCAGCCACAGCAAGTCTTTTATTCCCTGAATTTAAAAAAGTTATTAGCTGATTTAATTCTCCCAGCTGTAAAAATCTATCTTGTTGCTCTGCTTGTATAATCGTTGAGATTGATGCAGTCCGGTAAAGCTGTGGTTTAGCTACCGGGCTTCCACCACTTGCCTTAACACTCATAGTTTAAATCTCCTTGACTTAACAATGCATTATATTTACAGAAACAATTCCTTAAACATAAATAGTTTAAGAATACATTACTGTACTTAAAGTAAATTATCTCTCACATAACATATTATAATTAGAAATAAAACTACTTTGAATAAAGATATCTTTTGTAATACTTAATGTCCTCAAAAGGATTTTTAAGTATACAATTGAAAAGACACAGATACTTGCTACTCATTATATTCAAACTGTATTGATCTTCTCTATAATTAAATTTAAACACACATATACACAACTACAATGTCTATAAAATCGTCTGCTAATGGAGAGAATACAAATAGCAATGATAATGAAATGTCAGTAGCTGAACATTTAGGAGAGCTAAGATACCGTTTATTAACCGTTATAGTAGTTTTTGTTACAGCCACTTTATTCTCGTTTACTACCTTAAAGGAGCTTACTCTCTTCTTGCAAGAACCAGCTACTGGAGTAAAATTTTTGCAGCTTGCGCCAGGTGAATATTTCTTTGTTTCAATGAAAATTGCTATATATGCTGGAATACTATTAAGCTGTCCTTTTGCTATCTACCAAGTTATTAAATTTATACTGCCCGGCTTAACCAAAGACGAAGCCAGTTTTGTGGTACCATCTCTTATTGGTTCAATAGTTCTATTCTTTGTGGGTATTGCTTTTGGTTACTATGTTTTAGCACCTGCTGCTTTAGCATTTTTTATTAATTATGGTTCGGAAATTATAGAACCAATCTGGTCATTTGAACAATACTTCGACTTTATATTATTATTACTTTTGAGCACAGGACTTGCCTTTCAAATTCCTATTCTCCAAATATTTTTGGGACTGTTGAATATTATTACATCTACGCAAATGCTTTCAGCTTGGAAGTATATTGTTGTATTATCAACAATAATAGGAGCAATATTAACACCATCCACCGATCCGTTTACTCAACTGATTCTGTCATCTGCTATTTTAACTTTATACTTTACAGGAGTTATGATTCTTATTGTATTAAAAAAATAAATACTTATTTTATTTATTCTATAATATAATAAGTAAATGCAATAAATGTAGAAAAATAATATTGGAAGTGAATAGATTTAATCTGTATTATTCACCATTAATGAATATCTTAGCACTATAATAGTTATAATTTATTAATATCATAAATCGTTAACAGAATAATTCTTTTTTTTAATTTAATCGTATTAAATATGCCATTCAATAATTTCATTAGATTCAGCAATCAATTAAAATCTTCTCTACTTATAATCTTAGGAATATTTTGTATAAGTGGTATTTATTCATTGCCATCACATGCTTTTCCTATTTATGCACAACAAGCTTACAATAATCCGCGAGAGGCAACTGGGCGTATTGTTTGTGCTAACTGCCATTTAGCTCAGAAACCTGTCCAAATAGAAGCACCTAAAGCCGTATTGCCTAACACAGTTTTTGAAGCAGTAGTGAAAATTCCTTATGATACACAATTTCAGCAAGTCTTGGGCGGAGGGACGAAGGGATCACTAAACGTTGGGGCAGTAGTTATCTTGCCTAAAGGCTTTAAGTTGGCACCTAGCAATATGTTGTCGGAAGAGATTAAAGCTAAGACCAAGGGAGTTTATATACAACCTTACAGTACCGATAAAGACAATATCTTAGTTGTGGGTCCGATTCCAGGTGATAAAAATAAGGAAATAGTTTTTCCAATCCTATCACCAGATCCATCTAAAGATAAAAATTCATACTTCTTAAAATATCCTGTTTTTGTTGGAGGAAATAGAGGTAGAGGACAGATCTATCCAACCGGAGAAAAGACTAACAATAATCAAGTAGTTTCTTCCACTGCTGGAAAAATTACCGATATCCAAGCACTTGACAAAGGCGGATATACAGTTAATATTCTAAAAAATAATCAAGACAGTATTACAGAATCTGTGCCAAAAGGTCTAAATCTACTGGTTAAGGCAGGTGATAATGTTTCTGTGGATCAAGCACTAACTCAAGACCCTAACGTAGGTGGGTTCGGCCAGAATGAGACTGAAATCGTATTGCAGAGTCCAGCCAGAGTTAAGGGTATGATTGCTTTTCTGGTTGCAGTAACAATTGCACAGATTTTCTTTGTTTTGAAGAAAAAACAGTGGGAGAAAGTTCAAGCTGCTGAAATTAACTTCTAATTAGATACGGCTTTTAAGATGAAGATACAAAGGGCTATATATAAAGCCCTTAAAAAGTGATTCTTCTATCAAGCTTTAAGTTTAACTAATCTTTTTACAGCTTCTATGATCTGTTGAGGATGGATTACAGTTGCTTGCTCCAATTTCCCATTATACGGTGTAGGTATATCTTGAGAAGAAAGTCTCACAACAGGAGCGTCTAATTCATCAAATACCTGCTCATTAATTTGTGCAATTAGTTCAGCTGCAATACCGGCTGTTTTCATACATTCTTCCACGATAATAACCAAATGAGTTTTTTTAATTGATTCTGCAATTGTCTTAATATCTAAAGGCTTTAATGATATCAAATCAATTACCTCCGGATCATACCCTTCTTGTACTAAGATATCTACAGCCTGCATTACATGATGTCGCATCCGAGAATAGGTAATTATAGTAAGGTCTAAGCCTGTCCTCACAACTTCAGCTTTATCTAGTGGCAACACATATTCTTCTAAAGGGATATCCTCTTGTAAGTTATACAACAATACATGTTCAAAAAAAATAACAGGATTATCGTCTCGAATAGCTGCTTTAAGTAAGCCTTTGGCATTGTATGGAGTAGAGCAAGCAACGATTTTCAAACCTGGAATAGCTTGAAAGTAGGTTTCAAGCCTTTGTGAATGTTCAGCTCCTAGCTGCCTTCCAACACCTCCTGGCCCTCTTATTACAATAGGAATTTTAAAATTCCCACCAGACGTATATCTTAGCATGCCAGCATTATTCGATATCTGATTAAATGCTAGCAGCAAGAAACTCATATTCATTCCTTCTACTATAGGTCTCAGACCAGTCATCGCTGCGCCAATAGCCATACCAGTAAAACTATTCTCAGCAATTGGAGTATCTAGAACTCTTAAATCCCCATATTTCGCATGTAGTCCTTTTGTTACTTTATAAGATCCACCATAATGTCCTACATCTTCTCCAATAACTAGAACACGGTTGTCCTTCTCCATTTCTTCATCGGTAGCCTCACGTAAGGCATCAAACATCAATGTTTTCTTCATCTCGTTATAGTTAAGTCAGTTTATTTTAAATCATTAAATCTTATCATCAGCAAATAGATACTTTCTTAAATCCTTAATATCAGGTTCTGGGCTAGATAAAGCAAAGTCAACTGAATCTTCTATCTGTTTATGAACAATATCTTCTATATCTTTTAATTCCTCCAGGTTTGCCAAATTATTAACCAGCATATAATTCTTCAGTCTAATAATTGGATCTCTAGCTACCCAAGCTGCCTTTTCGTCACGGGATCTTAATTCATCAGGGTCAGCCAACGAATGTCCTCTAAAGCGGTATGTTAGTGCTTCGATCAGCGTTGGACCTTCTCCTAGTCTAGCTCTCTTTATAGCATCAAGACTTACTTCTCTTACAGCTAAAACGTCCATTCCGTCTACCTCTATTCCTGGTAACCCAAAAACCTCCGCTTTTTTATAAATTTCTGGAGTTGATGCTGAGCGATGATGAGCCATACCAATTGCCCATTGGTTATTTTCAACAACAAATATAATCGGAAGTTTCCAAAGAACGGCCATATTTAGACATTCAAAAAATTGGCCATTATTTGTAGTGCCATCTCCAAAAAAACAGGCCGTTACTTGAATATCTTCTTTGCTTTGTAGCACTTGTTTACTATAGATACTTTGGAATGCGGCTCCCGTGGCTACTGGAATTCCCTCTCCAATAAAAGCAAAACCACCGAGGAAGTTATGTTTTGCAGAAAAAATATGCATTGAACCGCCACGTCCTTTACTGCAACCGGTCTCTTTTCCGAAAAGTTCAGCCATTACTTCTTTAGGAGGAACACCTTTGCTCAATGCATGTACGTGATCTCGGTAAGTACTACAAGCATAGTCTTGTTCTTGTAAAGCTTTAATTACTCCTGTCGATACCGCTTCTTGACCATTATATAGATGAACAAAACCGAACATCTTTCCCCTATAATACATTTGTGCACACATGTCTTCGAAACTACGGCCAAGCATCATATCCTGATATATTAACAGAGCTTCTTCTTTATTAATTTCGTAATTTTGGCTGTGAATAACTGGCAAAACCACTTTTTCTTTCATATGCAATGTAATTACCTCCGTTATCTGAATAATTGCAGAATTGTATTTTGTTAGAATAATATGCTGTTGAGAATATTTCCTTTGAGTTATTACAAAAGATCTGGCATCTTTATGAGGTATAATATAAGTTCAACTAGGAGTTATAATAGCATAAATATAATTAATTCTTAGACTCTATTCCTCTTTACAAAATACCGTATAAAATCATTGTCTTGCAGCATATATTTCAAGTACTATAATATTAGATAAGATGAAGAAAAATATGTTATAATATCTAAGTCTCAACTAACGTGCATATGAATATAACATATGCAAAACATATTATATCTACTCTACTGCTTTTGAAGCAATCATAAAATAAGATGACATCTGAAAATATTTTCTCTACGATTGATAAAGATTTGCTAACTTTAAACCACAATTTAGAATCCATGGTAGGTGCTCGACACCCAGTCTTGCATGCTGCCTCTGAACATTTATTTACAGCTGGTGGAAAGAGAATTCGACCCGCTATTGTAATTTTGATTGCAAAAGCTATGTTGGGCAAAGAGAATGGTAAAGTTTTTTACTCACATGAGCGACTAGCAGAAATCACGGAAATCATACATACAGCAAGTCTTGTGCATGATGACATAATTGATGAATGTACAACTCGTAGAGGTGTTCCTACCGTACACAATATGTTTAGTACTAAAATCGCAGTATTAGCAGGCGATTTCTTGTTTGCACAGTCATCTTGGTATTTAGCTAACTTGGATAACTTAGCTGTAGTGAAAACCATATCGAAGGTGATCACTGATTTTGCTGAAGGAGAAGTTAGACAAGGACTTATAAGCTTTGATACTAGGATTATGGTCAATGAATATATTGAAAAGTCTTTTTATAAAACTGCATCATTAATTGCAGCTAGCTGTAAAGGGTCAGCTATTTTAAGTGAGGTTAGTGCTAGGGAACAAGATAAGTGTTATCTGTATGGTAAACACTTAGGTTTGGCCTTCCAGATTGTTGACGATATATTGGACATAATAGGCAATCCAGACGAACTGGGCAAACCTAGTGGTTCTGATCTAATAAATGGTAATCTCACAGCTCCTATTTTGTTTGCATTAACTGAATCTCCCGAATTACAAAATCTTATAGATAATGAATTTGAAGGAGAGTCTGATGTAGGACAAGCAATTAATCTAATAAGTAAAACACAAGGCATTAATAAGGCTAAGGATTTAGCCGCAGAACATATTCAAGCAGCTATTAATATCTTTAGTTCTTCTAAAGATATAGAATACGAGGACTACTATAATTTAGTAAAAGTTAGCTTATACGTATTGGATAGGATTAATTAATATAACGGAGTGCCACTTTTATCCTAAAGTATTGTTGTACACAAAGTTATTAATCTTTCCATAAACTAATACCTATTTAGAAACCTCTTGGATTAAAGCTTCAAAGCTTCTCGGATCAATTATTGCTAGTTGAGCTAGCATTTTTCGATTTAATCCGATATTAGATTCCTTTAATAGATGCATAAATCTGCTATATTTAATATCATACAATCTTGTTGCAGCGTTAATACGGCAGATCCACAAACGTCGAAATTCTCGTTTTCGGTTTTTACGACCAACATATGAATACTTTAAAGCTTTTAAAACCTGTTGATTACTCGTTCTAAATAGTCCAGAGTGCGCACCCCTAAATCCTTGTGCTAGATTGAGTATCTTTTTTCTTCTTTTTCTTGCAACATTTCCTCGTTTTACTCGGGTCATATGAAAATTATATGTTATTGAAATTTAATTATTTATTTTAAGCATTAGTCTTTTTTTATCACAATTATTCACTGTGACTGTTTTTGAGAGGTTATGTTTTCTTTTAGGCGACTTTTTTTCCAACAAATGGCTTCGGTGTGCTTTGTGTCGCACCATTTTCTTTCTTCTCGTAATCTTAAATCTTTTCGATATTGAAGAAGATGTTTTAAGTTTAGGCATTTAGTATTCTATGGGTAATTTTAATAAATGAGGTAATACGCTTCATCACATAAGTATAATTTCAAATAGCTATTTATCTTATGTAGTATCTTATACTACTAACCAATTTAAGTAATACTTAGATTTATCTGACTATTTATAACTTAAAGAGGTTACTATCGAGATACAGCTTTGAGGATTACCAGTTCTATAATCCAAAAACTTATTTGCTGATTTGTAAATTCCGAACTGCATTTAATAGTAACATAATCATGATTTTGATGAAATTAGAATTCAGTTCTTGAAACATTTTCATATTTAATGTAAATGCGATATTTGCTTCAGCAATAATATCTGCAACTTGCTCTTCTGATAATGAAATACAGTTTAATTGATTACGATAAATTTGTTTAAAATCATTTTCATCTTCGAGCTCCTCGAAATCATAAAATGCCGTACCTTCATTGGTTGATAAATTCATTGCATTCTGAGCTATTTTTTTTAATATCTGTCCACCAGATAAATCTCCCATATATCTTGTATAAGCGTGTGCTATAAGTAGCTCTGGCTGACTTGAACTAATATCGCGTATCCGTCTTACATATACTTGTGTAGCATCAGATGCTTCAATTTGTTCCTCCCAATTCTTGCCATAGTAATATATTAGATCTTCTTCTAAACTTAATTTGCGGTTAAGTTGCGGGAAATAAATGGGTTGGACAGCTCCGTTGTTTTTATTCTGTAACATTTCTTCTTCCATGGCAACGTAAACAAAATATAAATTTGCTACTAATTTTCGATAAGACTTTTTGTCAACGACTCCACCTAAGAAAGATTTCACAAAACTTACATTTTCTGCCATACTATGTGACTTCGTAGTACCTTGACGTAGCTTTTCTGCTAAATTAATTGTCATGGCGTTTTCCTCATAATTGTAAACGATTGATGATAAGAATTTTAGAATTTAGCTTTTCAATAAACTCACTTTTTAAAAGTTAGAAACCAATGAATTTCATAACAAAAGTTTGCAATTTTATATTGCACTAAAATATTCTTTGGATTTACTTGGATCTGGTGCCATAGTACGATCGCCTGGTTGCCAATCTGCTGGACATACTTCATCCGGATGAGATTGAACATACTGTATAGCTTGCAAAGTCCTCAACGTTTCCTCTACACTGCGACCAAAAGCTAGATTATTTACCAATAAATGCTGAAGAATACCTTCTTTATCAATGATAAATAAGCCTCTCAATGCTACGCCGTCATCACTTAAAATATTATAAGCCTTACTAATGTCTTTCTTTAGATCTGATATTAATGGATAGTCTAAATTTCCGAGCCCACCCACTTCACGATCCGCTTGTAACCAAGCTAAATGTGCATATTCGCTATCAACGGAGACCCCTAGAACTTCTGTGTTCAATTTTTTGAAACGATCATACTGATCGCTAAAGGCTGTAATTTCAGTTGGACAGACGAAGGTAAAATCTAGCGGGTAAAAGAATAGTACAACATATTTACCACGATAATCACTCAGCTTAACTGGAAAAAATTCTTGGTCATAAACAGCAGTAGCGTCGAAATCAGGTGCCTTCATTCCAACTCTTAAATACTCAATTTCTGATGTCATAACAACTTACTCATATAATCTATAGTTAATTTAAGATATGACACTCTTTCCTTAAAGTACATGTCATCATGGTTTATAGTAACATAATGTGTGGCAAGCTGAAATATGACGGTACCTATAATGTTACAAAAATGATAAAGTTTATTATTACTATCTGATTTTAACCTAAAATCGTTATTTAATAATATAATGTATAGCGGGAAATGGATTTGAACCATTGGCCTTCGGGTTATGAGCCCGACGAGCTACCAGACTGCTCTACCCCGCGTTGTTTAAACAATGTAACTGTATATTAATTGATTTCTATCCTAAACGCAAGTACCAGTCTAACTTTAGTAAGATATCGGTAACTTGCCTATCCCAATCAAATTATAATACTTGGGAGCTGATAATAAATGTACTTAATAATATAACAGATGTTATAAAAAATATATTTTTAACCCGTAGCAATACTGGCTGTACTTGGTAAATTCCTATTAAACGGTCCTGCGTTAACAGTGTAGCTGATTTTATCCATAACTGGCCATCATACCAACCAGATTCTTCATAAAAAATAGTAGCACTTGCAAGACGCTTAAATACGTATGACCAACCAAGGTATAATCTGACCATTATTATTTCTATTATCAATACTGAAAAAATTAGACTGTTAATTAGTAGTAAAGCTGAAAGTTTGTGAGTTACTAAAATAGACCAGTTAATAGCAATACCTATACAGTAGAATAATGTAAATAGCAACAATAACTGACCGAAAAATTGATTATTTTTTTTTGTTGACCAATCAAAAAGTGGCGATTTTTTAAGCGCTTCATACTCATTTATTGGCTGCTGATCAAAAGGGACAGGACAAAAATCAGGCTTAGGTGACATATGCTAAGATTTAGTAGAGATAATATGTTACAAATATTGCGTTAATATTCATAATATGCTGATAAAATAACAGTAAGACATAAAAAAATAGTCACAGAAAGTCCTGTTAAGATTTCAACTGTATTAGTTGTTTTACGATTAGCAGTGAATAGCTTATTTTGAACATTTAAACCTTTAACGCCTTCCGACTTGGGGTTATTAATTAATACTAAGATAATTAAAAATAGACTAATTGAATACCAGAGAAATTTCATAGTTAAATTAAAAAAAAGGTATGATAAATTTGATAATATCTATCATACACTAAAAGTATCAGTTATCTTCTAGGCTCATTCACCTTGTACTTTAAGCAACACAAAGCCTAGAACTAAACCAAACAAGATCATTGTAGAGCTTAGTAGTGCCGCATTTATTATTTCACTACCCATTTTGTTCCTTTTGTATATTTGTAATTAAGAATATAATCATAATAACTGTTTAAGAGACTTACCTAAACCTAGAATCCGTTTCTTCCCCATACGACTAAAGCAATAGAAAAGGTAAATACAGCCATGAAAGAGCCCCATCCTAAACTAATAATATCCATTCTATTTCTCCGTTTACTTAGCTAAAATAATAAGCACATACATTTAATTATATTTAGTATATAATGATAATTATGATAATTCTATATTATGATAAATAATTATATAAAATTCTAAGGAAGTAATTAAGAAAATAGATTTGGCATCTTGAACGAAATATATTAGGCTGCAAAGCCCATAAATCTACAGGTTAAAAATTTTAAAACATCCCAATATTTAAGAATCTCATATAAAATTTAGTTTTTACAAATTTTAGTATTCATATCTGAATAATTGTCAGTACATACGAAAGTCAAAAATTATTACACATTATTTATCAATGCAAAGCACTTTAAAACAAGGAACATCTTCAGTCAAAGAGACATTGTTGACACCACGTTTTTATACAACTGATTTTAAGGAAATGGCAGAATTAGATATCTCTCTTAATAGAGATGAATTCGATGCAATCTTAGAAGAGTTTCGAGCTGACTATAATAAGCAACATTTTATACGTGATAACGAGTTTAATCAATCATGGGATTCTTTAGACGTACAAACTAGATCACTGTTTGTAGAGTTTTTAGAAAGGTCCTGTACAGCTGAATTTTCAGGTTTTTTATTATATAAAGAACTTTCTAGAAGACTGCAGAATAGTAGCCCTATTGTAGCAGAATGCTTTTTACTAATGTCTAGAGACGAAGCAAGGCACGCTGGATTTTTGAATAAAGCGATGGGGGACTTCAATTTGTCTCTTGACCTTGGTTTTTTAACTAAAAATAGAAAGTATACATTCTTCTCTCCAAAGTTTATATTTTATGCAACGTACCTATCTGAAAAGATTGGCTACTGGAGATATATAACTATCTATAGACATCTTGAGGCAAATCCAAGCCATAGAATCTATCCAATCTTTCGCTTTTTTGAGAATTGGTGTCAAGATGAGAATCGACACGGTGACTTTTTTGCGGCACTATTAAAGTCACAACCCCATTTTTTAAATAATACTAAGTCAAAGTTATGGTGTCGGTTTTTCTTGTTAAGTGTATTTGCCACTATGTATTTAAATGATTTTCAAAGATCAAGTTTTTACAATACTATTGGCTTAGATTCAAGACAATATGACATGCAAGTAATACGCAAAACTAACGAAAGTGCTTCTAGAGTTTTTCCTATTGCTTTGAACGTAGATCATCCTTATTTTTTCAAATGTTTAGATGAGTGTGCCAAACAAAATAACTTATTAATTAACTGTAACCTTGAGAATACAAACCCTATTCAGTTATTCCTCAAAAAAACCCCATGTTATTTTGGGCTAGTAACCAATCTACTTAGACTGTATTTAATAAAGCCCATTGAATCTCAAGATACGAGTCTAATTGTAAAATAAGATACTGTACATAAACGTTAGTTTATGTACAGTAAATAACAATGTGATAACTTAATATAATATTAAGTATTCACTTTTTCTTTAGCTTCATACATGATTTCTAGATTAATTTCTGTATAACCTTTTTGACAAGCATATTTTTCCGTATTTCTTTTTACTTTTCCCCTTACAAAGCCAGGAACTTTAGAAAGTTCAGCAAAGGCACTTGTATCCCATACAATATCATTATCTGCAGTTAAAGTATTAGTTAACACATCAGTTGTATCATGTCCTCCAAATAGGTCTAGTAGATGGTCTTCCATGCCTAGCGTGAATGAGTTGTAAATTAAATCTGCAATTTGATTAGTACCCTCGTATCCTAAAAAAGGTTTATAACTCAAAGGAAAATTTTGTATATGAACTGGAGAAGAGATTACTCCGCAAGGAATATTTAGTCTTTTCCCTATATGTCTTTCCATTTGTGTTCCAAAAATAGCATTAGGTTCTGTTTTAGCTATTAAATCCCCAACAACATTGTGGTCGTCAGTGATAACAACCTCTCTGCAAAATGGTTCAACTTTTTTTCTAAACCACTCTTCGTCGTTGGTACAATATGTACCTGACCATAGTACATCTATACCCATCTCTTCTGACAAAATTTGTGTCATACAAGCTGCATGAGTTGCATCTCCAAATACAATTGCAGTCTTTCCGGTTAAATTCTGACAGTCAATAGAGCGTGAAAACCAAGCTGCTTGCGAGATATATTTAGTTTGATCACTTAAATATTTTTCATAATCTCTATTAGAACCCAAGTTACTTAGAATTGACTGAATTTGTCTAACACAAGCTTTAATATTAATAATGCCCATGGGAGTTATGTCAACAAAAGGCATATCCAGTTCTTCTTTTAAGAATTGAGCAGTTAACAAACCTGTCTCCCTGTAAGGGATAAAGTTAAACCATGCTTGAGACAAATTTTTAAGATCATGTACTGAAGCATTCTCAGGTATAATTTGGTGAATTTCAATATCTAAATCACTAAACAATCTTTTTAAATCAACTAGATCATGTTTATTATGGAAACCTAGACTTAATATACCAATAATGTTTACAGAAGGTTTTATTGTTTTTTCTTTTGATACACTGTTGCTAAGTATAGCTTTCCTTATATAGAAAGATACTATTTGCTCTAAAGTCCTATCGCTTGCTTCCAATTCATTTACTCTATAGTGATTAACATCTGCTAGTATAATATCTGCTTCTGATTCTAAAGCTGCCCTGTCTACAAAGTTTTGTAAATCTTCTTGTAGTATACTTGAAGTACAAGTTGGTGTTAAAACAACTAAATCAGGCTTTTCTTCTTTGTCTTTTCTTCTAATATTGTTTACTACTTTTTCTTGCGAACCCCTTGCTAACACGTGTCTATCAACAATACTTGCTGTAACTGGTGTAAAATTGCGGTCTCTTTCCAGCATTGATCGCATTACATTGTTGCCCTAAGTATAATTTTTTACTTGGCTTCAAAACCGTACATGAGACTTTCATCTCATACGGCTTTTCTCAAGCTATTAACAGTAATGCCAGTTCAAACTAGTAAGTATCTCGCATAGAATAAAACCTTAGGTATAGTAATCTTAAATTGAAACTAGGATATTTTTCTTCTAAGTCTGAAATATTTGACTTCCTCTTAGATAGTAATGATCGAAGCTTTAAATAAATTAGATAATCAAGTAGTGTAAATATTTTTTGTCTGTTTGTTGATCCAAAATATGCCATCCATTTTTTCAAAGTAATGTTTAGACTGTTTGTTAAGTGAAACAATGAATCACCCTTAAACTTAGTGCAAATTATATTGACTTGATAAAGTAAAAGTCTTTGAGAATCTTTACTAGGAGAAGTATAAAATTCATTGTTACTTCCTCTAGCGAGAAAATAATTATGGAAATAACATTGTACAAGCGATATTTTAGATATTTTACAGAAGTTATCAGTTTTAAGATAAGCATGTTGAGAAGTAATCTTTGTAAAAGATTGTAGTAAAAAATTTAGTGTTTGTTTACTTCTACCATATAACATGATGCTACCTTGATAGCTAATGATACTATATTCTGTACATAACAAACTCAAATTATAAGTATTCTGATAAAAAGTTGGCGAGGGTAATAGGTATGATGTCTCTAGTGATACTAAATAGCATAAGAATGAAAATATAAGAACTATTAGTTGTAAGTCAGGGTTCACATCGTTTACATAACTAGATGTTATGGCATGCTTAGTCGACCTTACCAGTAGTTGAGATTTTAGATAACGCTTTAGCATCCCTGAGGCTAAGATAGTAGTTGATACTCTTGCAAATAGGTATCTTCTGTCTATATTATGAAGTAAAGTCTCTAAATTCAAGCTACACAAATAGTCCTTTTTTAGCATCCTTTCTGCCACCACATTATTTACCAGAGGAACAATCTTGTGATAATCTTGTATTTCAAGGTAATTAGATGTCTTATCTTTGATTGCATTACAATAAGGCTTGATAGCGTCAATTAATACAAGATTAATTATATTACTCTCAACATATTTTAAGTCTACTTTTTTTTTATTACTAAATGATCTACCTAAGTATTTACTGATATCTACCTCTAAATTATGTAACTCCCCAGAAAGATAAACTTCTTTCGAATAGATGAATCCGGGCTTGTTATCAGTTTCAAATTTTTCTAAGATTAGATTAAGCGCTATTATCCTTGCAGATGGTGAAGCAATTAATTGATCCTGCAGTTTATGCATCTTACTATAATTATTCTGACTTGCTGATTTATATATTTTAGATTTAAGACTGGAAATGTATAAATACAAATTTTCTTGATGGGTAGAACTCCAAAACACTGTATTGAAATAAATTTTAATTTCTTTACTCATGAAAATCTTAGTATTAAAAATATATAATGTAGCTTAAGTGGTTATTTCAGCATATCTTTAAAGTTTAAATATAAAGCGTTGGCTTCAGAACCAATCCTTTGGCTATTTACAGACATATACTATCATCTGACTTATTGTAGTAAAACTAGCCTTACCTTGTTCCATAAAAAACAATACTGCATAACCTTAGATGTGAACTATACTCCATGAAATTTATTATTTACAGCTAGTATATATATTCCATTACATACATAATAATTTTATTGAGATATCTTTATCTCAAACTTAATAATTAGACTAAGTAATGAAGCTTCAATTCAATACATCGTAGTTAGATAACTCTTTTCTTATGCTTAAATACGTCTAAGACACAATTTAATAGAAAGGTCTTTCAGTTAAGATAAAGAGCAACGCCCTGCTATTATGGCGACGGGACCTTAACCCGTAGTTTTTTATAGTTAAAAGGCATTTTATGCCTTTTCAATGCTTCCATTTATAAATGTTATCATGAACAAGTCGCACGAAATAATCATCTCCTAACGGCGCATGCATAATTGCATGCACATTTTTAAAAGAACTTGCAATACGCAATGTTCCGATGTGTGCCGGACCTGCGTACATCCAGTATGCTAGTTTCATAAAATTTTTGATTGATTAATTATGTATAATATATATGTATATGTTTATACAGTCTGGTGACAAAAAATAAGTCCCTTCTTACTATTCTTAATATTATTCAAGTGTCTTCAAGAGTACAAAGTGAGTAAATTAGAAGCTTTATGTTTTTTAGGTTAACTATGGAGGTTAATCAGAGTATATTATAACTATATATACAATCGAGGACTTTACAATATGACAAGTACAATTAACCTAAAAATGCCTTCTCCTACATTTGGTGGGAGTACTGGGGGTTGGCTGAGATCTGCTGAAGTTGAAGAGAAATATGCCATTACTTGGACAAGTGCAAAAGAACAAGTTTTTGAGATGCCCACAGGGGGAGCCGCTATAATGCGGAGCGGTGAGAATCTATTGTATCTTGCAAAAAAAGAGCAGTGTTTAGCACTAAGTAGACAGCTAAAACTTTCTTTTAAAATTAGTGACTTCAAAATATACCGTATTTTTCCAAATGGAGAAGTACAATATCTACACCCTAAAGATGGGGTAGTTCCAGAAAAGGTTAATGATGGTCGTGAAGCAGCTAATAATGTAAAACATTCTATTGGTAAAAATACAAACCCGGTAAATAAGAAATTTACAGGCGAAGGTACGTACGAATAAAACAATCTCCGGATTCTGATTGTACTTTGTTTATGTTGCTCACTTATAACTATAGATTAGCTCAATTATTAGTCATAAATCGACTAACATTTCTTACAGCACTTTGGTGTCTGTATCAAAAAAATTGGCTTCTTTTTGTCGATATTCTGACCTATTAGAAGAATTCTAACTGCAAGTGAAAGTGTTGTAACTTTTTACTGCATACCAATCCTCAAAAAGATCAGATTTAGTGTATAAAAGTCTTCAAATGTATGCTAGTTTTCAGAATTATATATTAATTAGATACAAGATACTTTTATTTTGTGCTTAATATAATAGATTATCAACGCTTGGCATTAACTCGTAAATTTTTATTAATCACAAGTAATAGAATCAATAGGAAAAGTAGCAACAAAGAATAATTGTAAAAATAATTCATTTATGATATCCTAATCCTGTATCATTAATCTGATGGAGAGGTGGTAGAGTTGGTTGATTGCGTCTGATTTGAAATCAGATGAACCGATGAGGTTCCGTGGGTTCGAATCCCACCCTCTCCGAATATAATAATTAATAGACTAGTTACTCGAGATAGCTTTCTCAATGAACTCAATAGCTTGGCCTAGATTAGCAATTTTTTCAGCATCTTCATCCGGGATTTGTATTTCGAACTCCTCCTCGATAGCCATTACTAGTTCAACAGTATCTAAGGAATCTGCCCCTAAATCATCTGCAAAATTAGCCTCTTTTGTTACTTGATCAGGTTCTACACCTAGTTGTTGAGCTACAATACCCTGCACTCTGTTAAAAATGGTTGTTGTGTTCATAAGTAATTCCTTATTGATTAATATTCAAAAGCTGATTTTCTGTATCTAGAGTATCCATCCTAGTTACAGGATATATTATTTTTAATAATTATTCTACTCACTAGCGTAGATATGCAATCTTCTGTAAGGTTCTTCTCCTAAACTTCTAGCTTTAAGATTATATAATAATACTAATTCATGTTGTATTTTTCTAGTGTCTGCTAGCCTTGGCAACAGCTCAACAGACTGTCTGTTGACAACAACTATTCTTTCAATTGCGTATCTCACTTCACATAGAGCTTCTAAGTCTTTATCTGTTTTACCAGCACAAACTTCAGTCCAATGAATTAAAGCTGAAGCTTTAATCTCAATTATTTTTTTTAATGCACGTGTAATTTGCGGAACTGTGTTGCTATGAATTGTGTAAATTGTCATACTGCGATCGCGGGCTATTTGTCTTAGTTTCTTATTTTGCTTTAAATTTGTACGGAGTGCTAAAATAACATCTGACTTGCTAACTTCTTTACAGAGGAGAAGAGGCAAAGCTGAATTCTGGATAACTAGAGATACTTCGTGAAAATCTAAACCGTAAGGATAAATTGCCAATATATTAGAATTTAAAGAAGGGATCGTGAGTTCTTTTGAATCTTTTGGCATAGATATATTCTTGAAAGGAATATATTGAGTTAACAAATTTAATTTCCCTTTCTCGATTTTACTTCGAGTAAGATTGTTACTAGAACTAGTCTCCTGACAAGTAATACTAACATCACTATTATCTAAAATAACTCTTCGTTGTAAGGATGCATTATATCCTTGTAATATTGCATCAATAGCTTTATCTACTGCCTCATGTATAATCCAGCTTCTCCTTTCATGAATTTCTATGGCAATTTGAAATGCTGAAGATGCTTTTCTTTCTATTATACTCTTTTGACTGCCCCTTCTTTTGGCTTCATCGTCTCCTAATGTAACATATTGTATACCCCCAACTAAGTCCGACAAAACGGGGTTTTTGATTAAGCTTTCTAAGTAATTGCCGTGGGCTGTACCAACTAGTTGTACTCCTCTTTCTGCAATTGTCCTTGCAGCTAAAGATTCAAATTCAGTACCAATTTCGTCAATGATAATAACTTCTGGCATGTGGTTTTCTACAGCTTCTATCATAACTTGGTGTTGTAGTTCAGGTCGAGTCACTTGCATTCTTCTAGCACGACCTATCGCAGGATGAGGAATATCGCCATCACCAGCTATTTCATTGGAGGTGTCAATAATAACAACACGTTTTTCCATCTCATCGGCTAATATTCTAGCAATTTCTCTAATTGCAGTTGTTTTACCCACTCCCGGCTTACCGAGAAGTAGAATAGATTCGCCCGTTTCTAGCAAGTCTCGAATGCTGCTAATAGTCCCGAAAATAGCCCGCCCAACTCGACATGTTAGACCGATCACATTGCCTTGACGATTACGTATTGAACTGATACGATGCAAGGTACGTTCTATACCTGATCGATTATCACTACTAAAACTTCCAACTCTTTTGATCGAATAATCTAGATCATACCAAGAGATATTTTTTAGGGATAAATATTCTGGACCTGACGGGAAGCGAGCTTCAGGGCGCCGGCCTAAATCCATAACTATCTCAATTAAATTCTTCCTGTTAGGATGCACTCTAAGAGTATTTTTTATAAAATGCGGCAATATGTCCAATAGCTGGTCTAAATCGTCTGCGATTAACATCGTTTTTTCTAGCAATATAAGTTAGTAATAATTAGACACTATAACATGAATGATATACTATAATGGCAAAAGTAAAAAATAGTGAAATTTAAGATTAAAGATTTAGAAAATTTATTAGTGTGCGCAGAGCGCACTCATTTGAACTCAATTAAAATTCAGCAAATTGAATTTGAACTTCTCATTAGTAAAGAAACAAAGCAAAGTCAACAACAGCTATTTGTAGATCCTAAACACAGCATCAAACCAGCAATAGAAAAGAGTAAGCGAGAAGTGGTAGCTAGCAATACTATGGCTGCAACACAAGTTGACGAAGAGCAACATCAAGAGACATACTTTACTATCGTGTCACCTATGGTTGGCACATTTTATAGATCTCCTGCACCAAATGAACCATACTTCATAGAACTACACGATAATGTTACTACTAATCAGTCTGTGTGTATAGTTGAAGCTATGAAATTAATGAATGAAATTGAAGCTGAGGTTAGTGGTGAAGTTGTTGAGATCTTAGTAGAAAATGGAGCAATCATTGATTGTGGCCAAGCACTTATGAAAATTAAGCCTGCAAACTAAAGATTCTTTAAGACTAATCAAGTTATAATTTCCGAGATTTTAATTATTGTTAACACATTAATAATAATTAATCAGTTATAGTTATAATATTATAGTGAAAACTCACTCAATCGAATATGATATGGTGAGCGTTTTAATTCCTTGTCTCATTAGAGAGGAGAATCTCGATGACACTTAGCTCACAAGAGCAAGAGACAAAGAAAGTTCAAATCGCAGTAGATAAAGATCCGGTAAGTACATCTTTCGAAAAATGGGCTAAACCTGGACATTTTTCACGAACATTAGCTAAAGGACCAAAAACCACGACGTGGATTTGGAATTTACATGCTGATGCTCACGATTTTGACAGTCATACTAGTTCATTAGAAGAAGTATCTAGAAAAATTTTTAGTGCACATTTTGGTCAACTATCGATTATTTTTTTATGGCTTAGTGGAATGTATTTCCATGGAGCACGTTTTTCAAACTATGTTGCTTGGCTAAATAATCCAACAACTATCAAGCCTAGTGCACAAGTAGTTTGGCCAATAGTTGGACAAGAAATTTTGAACGGCGACGTTGGTGGTGGCTTTCAGGGTGTTCAGGTTACTTCTGGCTGGTTTCAAATGTGGCGGGCTTCTGGAATTACTACAGAATCTCAGTTATATGCGACAGCTATAGGTGGTCTAGTAATGTCAGCATTAATGATTTTTGCTGGATGGTTCCATTATCATAAATCAGCTCCAAAGCTAGAATGGTTTCAAAATGTAGAATCAATGATGAATCATCACTTATCTGGTTTATTAGGCTTAGGTTGCTTGGGCTGGGCTGGACATCAAATACATATTTCACTGCCTATTAATAAACTATTAGATTCTGGAGTGTCACCTCAAGAATTACCTTTACCTCATGAGTTCCTTATAAACAAAGAACTAATGGTGCAGTTATACCCTAGTTTTAGCAAAGGAATATTACCTTTCTTTACCCTAGATTGGAATGCTTATTCAGACTTCCTAACATTTAAGGGCGGATTAAATCCCGTAACAGGCGGACTATGGTTGACTGACACAGCTCATCATCATTTAGCTTTGGCTGTGTTATTTCTAGTAGCTGGGCACATGTACCGCACCAATTGGGGCATAGGACATAGTATGAAGGAAATTCTAGAAGCTCATAAAGGTCCTTTCACAGGTGAAGGACATAAAGGTTTATATGAAATTTTAACAACTTCTTGGCACGCTCAACTAGCCATTAATTTAGCTATGATGGGCTCTCTAAGCATCATTGTTGCACATCATATGTATGCAATGCCTCCGTATCCATTTATTGCAACAGATTATCCTACACAACTTTCATTATTCACACATCATATGTGGATTGGTGGCTTTTGTATTGTAGGAGCTGGAGCTCATGCATCTATTTTTATGGTTAGGGATTATAATCCTGCACAAAATTACAATAATCTACTAGATCGTGTAATACGACATAGAGATGCCATTATTTCTCATTTGAACTGGGTTTGCATTTTCCTTGGATTCCATTCATTTGGACTATACATACACAATGACACGATGAGAGCTTTAGGCAGATCACAAGATATGTTTTCTGACACTGCAATCCAATTGCAGCCGATATTTGCTCAATGGGTGCAAAATATACATACTCTAGCACCAGGTAACACAGCTCCAAATGCGTTAACGACGGCAAGTTATGCATTTGGAGGAGACGTAGTTGCAGTTGGGAATAAAGTAGCGATGATGCCAATTTCTCTTGGTACTGCAGACTTCATGGTACATCACATACATGCATTTACTATCCATGTATCAGTATTAATACTTGTGAAAGGATTCTTATTTGCTAGAAACTCTAGACTGATACCAGATAAATCAAGTTTAGGATTTAGATTCCCTTGTGATGGTCCAGGTCGTGGAGGTACTTGTCAAGTTTCAGGATGGGATCATGTATTCTTAGGACTATTCTGGATGTATAATTCATTATCCATTGTGCTATTCCATTTTAGTTGGAAAATGCAATCTGATGTTTGGGGAAGTGTTTCAGATGCTGGTTCTGTTTCACACATAACTGGCGGAAATTTTGCACAGAGTGCACTAACAATTAACGGTTGGTTAAGAGACTTCCTTTGGGCGCAAGCTTCACAGGTTATTCAATCTTATGGATCTGCTTTATCTGCTTACGGATTAATTTTCCTTGGTGCACACTTTATATGGGCATTCAGTTTAATGTTCCTGTTTAGCGGAAGAGGTTACTGGCAAGAGTTAATAGAGTCAATAGTTTGGGCTCATAATAAAGTTAAAGTAGCACCATCTATTCAACCAAGAGCACTAAGTATTACTCAAGGACGTGCTGTTGGAGTAGCCCACTACCTACTGGGTGGTATTGGTACCACTTGGGCATTTTTCTTAGCAAGAATTATTGCCGTAGGATAATATGAAATTAGGAAAATAACAATATGGCAACAAAATTCCCTAAGTTTAGCCAAGCACTAGCTCAAGATCCTACCACCAGAAGAATCTGGTATGGAATAGCTACTGCTCATGATTTTGAAACTCATGACGGCATGACTGAAGAAAATTTATATCAAAAGATTTTTGCATCTCATTTCGGACATTTAGCAATAATCTTTTTATGGACGTCTGGTAATCTTTTTCATGTAGCATGGCAAGGAAACTTTGAACAATGGATTACTAATCCACTGAAAACCAAACCAATTGCACATGCAATTTGGGATCCTCACTTTGGGCAACCAGCTCTAAAGGCTTTTACACGCGGAGGAGTATCATATCCTGTTGATATTACATACTCAGGAGTATATCACTGGTGGTATACAATTGGTATGAGAACAAATAATAACTTGTACAGTGGTGCATTGTTCTTATTAGTCCTGTCTGCTCTTATGCTATTTGCAGGCTGGCTTCATTTACAGCCAAAGTTTAAGCCTGGCTTAGCTTGGTTTAAGAATAATGAATCTCGCTTAAATCATCATTTATCTGGTTTATTTGGCTTGAGTTCATTAGCTTGGACAGGTCACTTAGTTCATGTAGCTATACCAGAATCACGTGGACAACATGTGGGGTGGGATAATTTTACGACTACTTTACCACATCCAGCTGGCTTACAGCCATTTTTTACTGGAAACTGGAGTGTCTATGCAGATAGTCCAGATACTGTAAATCATCTTTTTGGTACAGATAGTGGTGCTGGTACAGCAATCCTAACTTTCTTAGGAGGCTTTCACCCGCAGAGTCAATCTTTATGGCTAACCGACATGGCCCATCATCACCTAGCAATAGCAGTATTATTTATTGTTGCTGGGCATATGTATAAAACCAACTGGGGAATAGGACATAACATAAAAGATATTCTTGAAGCACATCGCCCACCTAGTGGTAGACTGGGAGCTGGACATAAAGGATTGTTTGAGACAATTACCAATTCATTGCACATGCAATTGGGATTGGCACTTGCATCTCTGGGAGTTATTACTTCCTTAGTTGCACAACATATGTATGCAATGCCTCCATATGCATTTATGGCAAAAGATTTTACTACGCAAGCTGCACTATATACACATCACCAGTATATTGCTGGCTTCTTGATGGTAGGTGCTTTTGCCCATGGTGCGATCTTCTTTGTAAGAGATTATGATCCACAACAAAATGAGGGTAATGTACTAGCAAGAATGTTGGAGCATAAAGAGGCTATCATTTCACATCTAAGCTGGGTTTCTTTATTCTTAGGCTTCCATACTCTAGGTTTATATATACACAACGATACAGTGATAGCGTTTGGTAATCCAGAAAAACAAATTCTGATTGAACCAGTCTTTGCACAGTGGATCCAAGCAAGTTCTGGAAAAGCTTTATATGGATTCAATGTTTTATTATCTTCTAGTAGTAGTGCTGCAACACAGGCTGGGAGTGGTGTATGGTTACCTGGTTGGTTGGAAGCAATCAACAGTGGTAAGAATTCATTATTTTTAACTATTGGTCCTGGAGACTTCTTGGTACATCATGCCATTGCACTAGGACTGCACACAACTACTTTGATCTTAGTAAAAGGCGCATTAGATGCTAGAGGATCAAAGCTAATGCCTGACAAGAAAGATTTTGGTTACAGTTTTCCTTGTGACGGCCCAGGTCGCGGAGGAACATGTGACATCTCTGCATGGGACGCGTTCTATTTGTCAGTATTTTGGATGTTAAATACTATCGGCTGGGTAACATTTTATTGGCACTGGAAACATGTAACTATATGGCAAGGAAATGTCAGCCAGTTCAATGAATCATCTACATACCTAATGGGATGGCTGAGAGATTATCTTTGGTTAAACTCTTCTCCTTTGATTAACGGCTATAACCCATACGGTATGAACAGTTTATCTGTGTGGGCGTGGATGTTCTTATTTGGGCATTTAGTTTGGGCAACAGGATTTATGTTCTTAATCTCTTGGCGTGGTTACTGGCAAGAACTAATTGAAACTCTTGCTTGGGCACATGAAAGAACACCTTTAGCTAACTTGATTCGATGGAAGGATAAACCGGTAGCTTTATCAATTGTACAGGCACGTTTAGTTGGCTTAGCCCACTTCTCTGTTGGTTATATTTTAACTTATGCAGCATTTGTTATAGCTTCGACATCTGGTAAATTTGGTTAACTTGTCTTAAGATTATCTATTCGTCATCAATAGCTTCTATTAAAGTCTAAATAGAAGCTATTTTGTCTTGCTATGACTTAAAAAATCTATTATGATAATTAGTGTAAATAATTATTGGAGTAGAATACATGGCCAAGAAAAGTATGCGTGCTAGAGAAGACAAAAGAATGAAATTAGTGAGTCAATATGACGAAAAAAGAACTGCTTTAAAAAAGCAGATTAAAAAAACAAATTCTTTCCAAGAACAATTAGACATACAAGAGAAACTGCAAAATTTACCTAGAAATAGTGCTCCGTCAAGATTGAGAAACCGTTGTTGGATGACTGGTCGTAGTCGCGGAGTATACAGAGATTTTGGCTTATCTAGACATGTACTCAGGGAAATGGCACATGAGTGTTTATTACCCGGAGTTACAAAATCTAGTTGGTAGTAGAATGGCTTGAAGACTAAATGCTTCTGCAATACTCTCAGCAAACTAATTAATAGAGTATTGCACGTTAAAGGTACATCAAAGCAAATTAAAACTGACGTATATTACAATACTATCGTTTATAAACCAAACTGATTACCCCTACGGTATTGTATATAAGCTGCAACTAGCAAGCCAGCAATAGTTACTGGAATTAAGCCTAGAACAATGCCTGACAAAAGTGGTTCTACCATATAAAAAAATATAACAATAGTGCGAATAAAACAAAATATTAGAAATGTTCTATTAAATACTTCTCTTGTACTTAATAATTTTCATCATTTTACCTAAAACCAATAGCTGCCTGCCAAACAAAAGCTAGTAGTAAGAAGAATACTGGGATAACTGGCAAAATATCTACTAGTGGACGAAACATAGCATAAGCTTCTGGGAGCTTTGCAATCATTAACGTAAGTTCCATTTAATTATACCTCAAAAAATATTCAAAAGTTTTACTGCTAATAATCTACAATAAACCTTTTATTTTGTTACATTTTCTTCTTAAATTTTTATGTAAACTAAAATACCAAGCTTATAAAGACTAATATAATACTAGTTCTTGTTATTAACAATAAAAAGAAAGAGTTACAAAATAGTTATAAGAACTAAAAAAAATTGTACAATATATGCAAAGAAAAAAACTATTACAAATCATGGAGGCTTTATGTCAATCGTTATTCAATTACTGGTATTTTTGTTAATCGCTTTATCCACTGTGTTGGTGGTAGGCATACCTGTCACGTTAGCGTCTCCAGGCCAATGGGAAAAATCAAAAAATCTTGTATACACAGGATCAGGACTGTGGGCTGGCTTGGTAATTGTAACTGGAGTAGTCAATTCTTTTGTCGCATAGTCGCGATTTAGAATGAGTCTGCATCGATTGTGCAACTTACAATAGTAATTATACTCTCAAATATTTAGATATAAAATATTTGAGTAAATATATTGACAAAATAGTAGCTAATTTGAGAGAATAGGTGTGAGGATACAAATGCGGGTATAGCTCAGTGGTAGAGCGCAACCTTGCCAAGGTTGATGTCGCGCGTTCGAATCGCGTTACCCGCTATAATTAATAACTCTAAGTTGTTTCTGAGAAATCAGTGTCAATAACGTCACCATTCTCTACTTCGGACTGTTTATCTTCTGTATTAGCATACGAATTTTTGCCAGCATCCATCATTAACGTTTGTAACTGTTCTCGACCTTGATTGATTGATTCAAAATTATCCTCTTCGATGGCCAAACGTAACTCCCGAATTTTAGCTTCAATCGTCTCTTTAGTCTCACCAGCAATCTTATCCCCTAAATCAGCTAATTGACGTTCAGACTGGTAGCATAGTGAGTCAGCTTGATTTTTGATATCAATTCTTTCCCTTTTTTCCTTATCCGAATCAGCATTTTGTTCAGCATCTGAAACCATTTTATCAACTTCATTTTTAGGTAGAGTTGAAGCACCAGTAATTGTAATTGATTGTTCTTTGCCCGTACCCTTATCTGATGCTTTTACAGCTAGAATGCCATTTGCATCAATATCAAATGTAACTTCGATTTGCGGGACACCTCTGGGAGCAGGCATTATGCCATCAAGTCTAAAAGTACCTAAGCTTTTATTGTCTTTAGTAAATTCTCTTTCACCTTGTAAAACATGAATTTCCACATTAGGTTGATTATCCACAGCTGTAGAAAAAACTTCTGACTTCTTGGTAGGAATTGTCGTATTTCTTGGAATAATTTTAGTCATGACTCCTCCTAATGTTTCTACCCCTAAAGATAAAGGTGTTACATCTAGAAGTAGGATATCTTTTACTTCGCCTGCTAAAACACCTGCTTGTATAGCTGCTCCAATTGCAACCACTTCATCAGGATTGACACTTTGATTAGGGGCTTTACCGATAACTTTTTTGACTGCTTCTTGTACAGCAGGTATACGGGTAGATCCGCCAACCAACACAACTTCATCAATTTTGCTAGTATCCAGCTGTGCATCCTTCAATGCATTTTTTACCGGAATTTCACATCTGGATATTAAATCAGAGCATAAATCTTCAAATTTTGCACGTGAAATATTGCGCTCAAGATGTTTTGGTCCAGTGTTAGTGGCTGTAATAAATGGTAAGTTAATATCTGTCTGTGGAAGATTAGATAGTTCTACTTTTGCTTTTTCAGCAGCTTCCATTAATCGTTGTAGAGCTTGGCGATCCCCTCTTAAATCAATACCTTCGTCTTGCTTAAACTCTTTAATTAGCCAATCTACTATTTTTCTATCAAAGTCATCTCCTCCCAGATGAGTATCGCCAGATGTAGATAAAACTTCAAAAACACCATCTCCAACTTCCAAAATTGATACATCAAAAGTACCACCACCCAAGTCAAAAACTAGGATAGTCTCATTGTTTTGCTTGTCAAGGCCATATGACAAAGATGCAGCTGTAGGCTCATTAATAATACGTAGAACATCCAAGCCAGCAATTTTGCCAGCATCTTTGGTAGCTTGTCTCTGAGAGTCATTAAAATAAGCTGGTACAGTAATAACTGCTTGAGTTACTGGTTGCCCTAAATATTTAGTAGCATCCTCAACGAGTTTTCTTAAAACTTGTGCTGAAATCTCTTCGGGTGCAAAATCTTTGCCTAAAGCAGGACATTCAATCTTAAGACTATCTCCTTTATTACTAAACGTATATGATGATTGAGATAATTCTTGAACAACCTCATCTTTTTTCCTTCCAATAAAGCGTTTAACAGATGAGAAGGTGTTGGGAGGATTAATTACGGCTTGACGTTTAGCAATTTGGCCAACTAGCTTGTCTCCTGTTTTAGTGTATGCAACCACTGATGCAGTAGTTCTAAAACCTTCTGCATTGGGTATTACGGTTGGCTTGCCTCCTTCCATTACGGCTACTACAGAGTTAGTTGTTCCTAGGTCTATTCCAACTACTTTTGACATAATAATACATCCTTTTTTTTATATGGGCATAATCTTCTATCTTGACCGATAGATGATAATTATATTGCAATATATTAAAGAATAATAAAAGGTGTAATTACCGAACTATTCAACTAAACCAAGAATAAATTCTGTAAAAATAGCCAAGTAGCTTGCAAGTTAAAGAATCAACTGATACAATTTCCTGGTATGCATTCTTAAAAAATTTAAGATTACTTGCATCGTTTTACATAAGATATTATTTCTGTAATGTGATCTCAATAAATTGAGATAGTAGTTTGTCCGTAATAATCTTTATAACAAAGGAAAAATATTTAACGTGTCAATTAGTCTTCTAGGAACTAAAATAGGAATGACGCAAGTCTTCAATAAAGAAGGGACTTGCATACCAGTTACCGTTTTAAGGGTTGGCCCCTGTGTCGTTACTCAGATAAAAACCACTGACTCTGATGGCTATAATGCTATTCAAATTGGCTATTCTCAGGTAGCTCCACACCTTATGACGAAGGCAAGACTTGGACATCTTAATAAATCTAATGCTCCAGCTCTTAAATATTTGCACGAATATCGTGTTGGAGAAATTAGTAATCTTAATATAGGTCAAGTGTTAACAGTCGATTGCTTAAAAATCGGAGCAAAAGTAAATGTACAGGGCAAGAGCATCGGAAAAGGTTTTTCTGGGTATCAAAAAAGGCATAATTTTACTCGAGGGCCAATGTCACACGGCTCTAAAAATCATCGACAACCTGGTTCTATTGGTGCCGGTACTAGCCCTGGAAGAGTTTTTCCAGGCAAAAAGATGGCTGGTCGACTAGGTGGAACCAAAACCACGATAAAAAATCTACAAATCATAGATATTAATACAGAAAAGCACTTCATTCTAATTAAAGGATCCATTCCAGGTAAACCTGGTAGTATTCTAAATCTTCAAGCATAGTATTGCATCTAGTGTTATAAAAATCAGTAATATTACAAATCCATGGTAAAAGAGACAATAGCAAAATTTCCGATTTATGAATCAAATTTATTAAGCAATAAAACAGAAGATATAAAATTGCAAGTAAATGACAAGAATAGTATGTATCTTGTCCATAGAAGTTTGGTTACCCAAATGGCTGGCAAAAGACAAGGCTCGGCCAATTCTAAAACAAGAAGTGAAGTTAGGGGTGGTGGGCGTAAGCCCTGGAAACAGAAGGGAACCGGTAAGGCGCGAGCTGGATCAACAAGATCGCCATTATGGCGTGGTGGTGGTGTAATTTTTGGTCCTAAACCTAGGGACTACTCTAAAAAATTAAATACAAAAGAAAGAAGAGTTGCAATTCAGACTGTACTTTTGAATAAGTTGAATACAACTATTACCATTCCTGCAGAAGAATTAGTACTAGCAAAGCCTAGTACTAAGCAACTAGCAAGCAAATTAAAACAGTTAGGAATTACAATTAACAGCAGAGTTTTGTTGATAGTCAAAGAAAAAAATGATTATCTTTACTTAGCTAGTCGTAATCTCCCCAATGTCGAACTAGTTAGGGCTGGAAACCTTAATATTGCTTCCTTACTCAAAGCTCGTTACTTAGTTGTTACACGAGAAAGTTTGTTTAATATACAGGAGACATATCATGTTAAATAATCAGTCCAATAAGTTACTTGACCTTGTAAGAAAACCTATCCTCACTGACAAAAGCACGAGAATGCTTGAAGAGAATCAGTATTCTTTTGCTGTGACAAAAAATGCGAAGAAGGACGAGATCAAGGAGGCGATTGAATACATCTTTAGTGTAAAGGTTATAAAAGTTAATACAATGAATATGCCAATTAGAAAACGGACAGTTGGTAAGTTTGCAGGTACTAAACCTCAATATAAAAAGGCAATAATTAAACTTGCTTCTGGAGATAAGATTAACTTATTCCCTGAAGATTAAGTTCATAGAATATTAGATAGGAATTTTACAATATAAAGCATCATCATGGCGATTAGACTATACCGTGCATACACACCAGGAACACGTAACCGTACTGTATCAACATTTAGTGAAATTACAAGCAGTTCTCCTGAAAAATCACTAATTATTTCCAAACATCATAAAAAAGGGCGAAATAATCAGGGGCGTATTACATCAAGACACAGAGGCGGAGGACATAAAAAACAATATAGAATTATTGATTTTAAGAGGAATAAGGTTGGTATAAAAGCAGTTGTAGCATCTATTCAATATGATCCTAATAGAAATGCCAGAATTGCACTTTTACATTATGGGGATGGCCAGAAAAGTTATATCTTACATCCTAGATCACTTAATCTTGGAGCTAAAGTAATATCTGGGCCAGATGCTCCAATAGAGTTAGGGAATGCTTTACCGTTGGAAGCTATTCCCCTGGGGACTGCTGTTCACAATATAGAACTTACACCTGGAAAAGGTGGACAAATTGTCCGAGCTGCAGGCACTTACGCTCAAATTGTTGCCAGAGATGGTAACTTTGTGACACTAAAACTTCCATCTAGTGAAGTCCGAATTATTAGAAAAGAATGCTATGCAACTATAGGACAAATTGGAAATATAGACTCGAGCAATATTACTATCGGAAAAGCGGGCAGGAATCGATGGCTGGGTAAAAAACCGAGAGTTAGGGGAGTTGTTATGAATCCTGTAGATCATCCACATGGTGGTGGAGAAGGACGTTCACCTATTGGAAAAACACATCCTGTAACACCATGGGGCAAACCAGCATTGGGTATTAAAACAAGAAACCCTAAAAAATACAGTAACAACTATATTTTAAGACGAAGAAAATAATATCCTATAATAAATTATTGCATAAAAAATAATGTCTAGATCACTTAAAAAAGGACCTTTCATCGATATTAAATTATTTAACAAAATAATTAAGATGAACGCAACAAAATCAACTCATACAATTAAAACCTGGTCTCGGTCGTCAACGATTTTACCTGATATGGTAGGACACACAATTGCCGTGTACAATGGAAAGCAACATTTTCCTGTTTTTATTTCTGACCAAATGGTTGGACATAAATTAGGCGAGTTTGTTGCAAGTAGGACTTTTCGAAGTCACGTAAAAAGTGATCGTAAAGCAAGGAGGTAGAATAGATGATAAAACAAAAAAACGAGATTATCGCAATCGGCAAATACTTGAGACTATCGCCAATTAAAGCCAGCCGCGTATTAAATCAGATAAGAGGAAAAACATATCAAGATGCTATTATCATGTTACAATTTATGCCTTATCGTGCCTGTATTAATGTGAAAAAGATATTAGAGTCGGCTGCTTCTAATGCAGAACACAATCATGGCCTACAGAAAACTCAACTAATAATCAAACAAGCTTACGTTAACCAAGGTCCGACTATGAAAAGGTTTCAGCCTAGGGCTCAAGGGAGAGCTTTTCCTATTCATAAACCAACTTGCCATATTACACTATCTGTAATAAATCAAATAGAAAACAATTAATAACATTATCAATATTCTAGTATATACAACATGGGACAAAAAACACACCCCTTAGGATTTAGGATTGGGATTACTCAAAAACACCGGTCTTCATGGTTCGCAAAAACTAGTCATTATCCTAAACTTTTAGAGGAAGACTTTAAAATTAGAAACCATATTGAAACTAAATTATCCAATGCTAGTATCGGAAAGGTAGAAATCGATAGAAAGGTCGACCAGATTGAAATTAAGATATATACTGGTAGACCAGGTATTGTTTTAGGTCGATTTGCTACAGGAATTGAAAATATTCGTTCTGAAATACAACATATCTTAAAAGATAATAAAAAAATTAGAGTTGATGTAGTAGAAATTACAGAGCCTGACACGGAAGCCCGTTTATTAGCAGACTTCATTACACAACAATTAGAAAAAAGAACTGCTTTCCGTCGTGCAGTAAGACAAGCTGTCCAAAGAGCACAGAGGGCTAATGTAAAAGGAATTAAAGTGCAAGTTTCTGGAAGGTTAAATGGTGCAGAAATTGCACGAAGTGAGTGGGTAAGGGAAGGAAGGGTCCCTTTGCAAACATTACGAGCAAACATTGATTACTCGTATCGCATTGCACAGACAACGTATGGAGTACTTGGAGTTAAAGTATGGCTCTTTAAAGGAGAGATTCTGCCTGGCCAAAGTATTCAAAACGACTAGATCTAATTATTATCAATACAAAAGTAAGAATTAAGCAAATGCTAAGCCCCAAAAGAACAAAATTTCGTAAGCAACATCGTGGTAGAATGACTGGCAAAGCTAGTAAAGGCAATACTATTGCATTTGGAGACTATGGTTTACAAGCGTTAGAGCCTGTATGGTTAACTTCGCGACAAATTGAAGCTACCAGAAGAACTATTACCCGTTACGTAAAAAGAGGAGGGAAGTTGTGGATTCGTGTTTTTCCAGATAAGCCTGTAACAGCTCGTCCAGCTGAGACCCGAATGGGAGCCGGAAAAGGTGCACCAGAGTATTGGGTAGCTGTTATAAAACCTGGCCATATATTATTTGAGATAAATGGCGTGCCAGAAAATGCAGCTAAAGAGGCTATGAAATTAGCTTCATATAAACTGCCTATAAAAACTAAATTTATTGTACGATAAATAATGAATATATTAAGCAACAAAGCTATTCGTGATTTAGATATTGAAAGCATGGAACGAGAGGTTCTTGAAATTAAGAGAGCTCTATTCGATTTTAGATTAAAGCAAGCAACTAGACAATCAGTTAAGCCGCATATTATTAAAGCTTATAAAAATCAGCTTGCCAGAATTATGACTATTCAAAAAGAAAAATATTTTAATCAATAATTAAACATAAAAATATGCTGATCAAAGAAAGAATAGGTGTTGTTGTTAGTGACAAGATGACAAAAACTATTACTGTAGCAGTAAAAACCAAAATAGCACACCGAAAATATGGGAAGGTTTTAGCTCGCACAAAGAAGTATAAAGTACATGACGAAGCTAATGAATGCAGAGTAGGAGACATTGTCAAAATACAAGAGACTCGACCGCTGAGCAAGACTAAATTTTGGAAGTTAATAACAAAATTAGGAACATTACATAGCTAATATAGGATTAGGCAAGGAATAATATATGATTCAAACACAAAGCTATCTGAATGTTGCAGATAATACTGGAGCAAGAAAGATAATGTGTATCCGAGTACTCGGTACAAGCAATCCGTCTTATGCTAGCATTGGAGATATTATTATTGGGGTTGTTAAAGATGCATCACCAAATATGGGAGTAAAAAGATCTGACGTGGTCAGAGCTGTAATTGTTAGGACAAAACAGGCTATTAGAAGAATTGATGGCATGAGCATTCGTTTCGATGATAATGCAGCCGTTATTATTAATCCCGAGAATAATCCGAGAGGAACACGTGTATTCGGACCTATTGCTAGAGAATTGCGTGATAAAAACTTTTCAAAAATAATATCTTTAGCTCCGGAGGTTGTATAATGGTTACTACTCCTAAACAGAAAAAGATGCATGTGAAGATTGGAGATGAAGTCCAGATAATTTCAGGGAAGGATAAAGGTAAGATAGGAACTATTGTCAAAACTTTCAAGACTCAGGGTACAGTGCTAATAGAAAATATCAATATGAAAACTAAGCATGTTCGGCCAAGTCAAGAAGGAGAGACAGGCCAAATTCTTAAAAAAGAAGCGCCAATACATAGCTCTAATGTTATGTTGTATAGTTCAGAACATAAAGTGGCTAGTCGATATCGGACTGTAAAAGATAATAACGGAAAAAGCCAGCGTAAATTAATTAAATTAGAGACTCAATCAATATAGAAAAGGATTAATATATGAATACTTCCTTACAAGAACTCTATGCAGACAAAATCACTGCTAGTTTAACCAAACAGTTTAATTATACCAATCAGCATGAAGTGCCAAAATTAGTCAAGATTACGATTAATAGAGGAATAGGAGAAGCTTCACAAAATTCTAAAGCATTAGACAATAGCTTGAAAGAATTTCAGCTGATAACAGGCCAAAAGCCGATAGTTACAAGATCAAAAAAAGCGATTGCTGGATTTAAGATTCGTGAAGATATACCTGTGGGTATCACAGTTAATTTAAGAAGGCAAAAGATGTATGATTTTTTGAATAAGTTAATTAACTTATCATTACCACGCATTAGAGATTTTAGAGGTATTAGTAGTAAAAAATTTGATGGACGGGGGAATTATAATTTAGGTTTAAGGGAACAGCTAATCTTTCCTGAAATTGAATATGATCAGATTGACACTATACGAGGGTTTGATATCTCAATAGTTACGACTGCCCAAACTGATGAGGAAAGCCTAGCTTTATTAAAAGGACTAGGAATGCCTTTTTACGATTAAAAATTATTCACAAACTAATTAAGGAGAAGTAGTGGTTAACGACACGATTGCTGATATGTTGACGCGTATTCGTAATGCTAGTTTAGCGAAGCACCAAATAGTACAAGTTCCAGCAACAAAAATGACGCGCAATATTGTCAAAGTACTTAAAGAAGAAGGTTTTATTGAATATTTTGAAGAAATCCATGAAACCTTACAAACGTTTTTATTAATATCCTTGAAATACAAGGGAAAAAAAAGAGAATCAATTATTACTGCCTTGAAAAGAGTAAGTAAGCCAGGTTTGAGAGTGTACGCCAATCATAAGGAAATTCCAAAAGTTCTTGGAGGCTTAGGAATTGCAATTATCTCAACCTCTAAAGGTGTAATGACAGATCGTAAAGCTCGTCATGAAGGTCTGGGCGGTGAAGTATTATGTTATATTTGGTAAATTAATAGAATAGATAGGTATATAAATATGTCTCGAATAGGAAAAAAAGGTATTATTTTATCAGAAAAGATAGACACGACTATCAAAGATAGCCTAGTGACAGTGAAGGGACCAAAAGGTGAACTGTCTCAAACAATATCTAGCTTAATTAATGTAAGAGTTAATAATATAGACCAGAACAAAGTTTTACAGATTACTACTGTAGAGGATACAAAAAAAGCTCAACAGCTGCATGGCTTATCAAGAACCCTTATTAACAACATGGTCATAGGAGTTAGCAGTGGTTTTTCTAAAGAATTAGAAATACAAGGAGTCGGCTATAGATCACAAATGGATGGGCGTAAATTAATTCTTAATGTAGGCTATAGTCATCCAGTAACTATTAATCCACCAGCAGATATTAGTATTCAGGTTCAGAATAATACTAAAATTGAGGTGAAAGGCATTGATAAGGCTGTTGTTGGCCAAATTGCCGCAAAAATACGGAGTGTTAGGCCTCCTGAGCCATATAAAGGCAAGGGAATTAGATATAAAGGAGAAGTTGTTAAGAAAAAGATAGGTAAGGCAGGCAAATAATTAATGAATAAAAAGATCAAGAGTCATCCGTCCAGACCAAGACTTTATGTGTTTAGATCAAATAAACATATTTACGCGAGTTTGATTGATGATACACAAGCAAAAGTGATTACGAGCAGCTCAAGTATTTCTAGCGAATTAAAAACCATTATTACATCTCCTTCAACTTGTGAAGCAGCTAAAGTTGTAGGTAAGTCCATCGCGGATAAATGTATCAATCTTGGTATTAAGCAAATAGTCTTTGATCGTGGAGGTAAGCTATACCATGGAAGAATCAAAGCTTTAGCTGATGCGGCACGAGAAGCTGGAATCCAGTTCTAAATTAACGATCATTACATTTAAATTATGGCAACTAAAAAAAAGAACACAAAGAACAAAGATCAAGATAATCAGTGGGAAGAAAGAGTTGTTCAAGTTAGAAGAGTTACAAAAGTTGTAAAAGGAGGCAAAAAGCTGAGTTTTAGAGCGATATTAGTTGTTGGTGACGAAAAAGGTCAAGTCGGAGTTGGTATAGGTAAGGCAAGTGACGTAATAGGTGCTGTGAAAAAAGCTGTAACAGACGCTAAGAAGAATTTGATTAATATTCCATTAACAAAAGTAAATTCTATTCCGCACCCCATTAACGGCATCTCAGGAGCAGCAGCTGTAATAATGAGACCATCAGCGCAAGGATCTGGTGTAATTGCTGGTGGTTCTGTAAGGACTGTTCTTGAGCTAGCTGGGATTAAGAACATATTAGCTAAACAGCTAGGTTCGGCTAATCCTCTCAATAATGCGCGCGCTGCATTAAATGCTTTAAACAGTTTAAAAACCTTTGAACAAGTAGTTGAAGAGAGAGGTCTATCTCGAGACAGTTTGTTTTCGTAAGAGCCTAAATATGGTATAAATTATTAAGTAATCCAAATATTTCATCAATGTGGACAAGTAATACACTTGCTAAGAAAATTACATTAACCTTGACTCTATTGGTAATTGCACGTTTTGGGATATTTCTTCCAATACCTGGAATAGATCATGATGCATTTTCAAATAGCATTAGTAAGAATACCCTAGTAAATTTTTTGAACACTTTCTCTGGTGGAGGTTTTTCTACTATTGGTATATTTGCTTTAGGTATTGTGCCTTACATTAATGCATCCTTAGTTATTCAATTATTAACTAAGATAATACCTGAACTGGAAAAATTGCAAAAAGAAGAAGGAGAATCTGGGAGGCAAAAAATAACGCAGTTTACAAGATATCTTTCTGTTGTATGGGCTATTATTCAGAGCATTGGTATATGCTTGTGGATTAAGCCTTATGTTTTCTATTGGAATATAAATTTTATCGTAGACATCATAATTAGCTTAACAACAGGGTCTATTATTATAATGTGGTTTTCGGAAGTAATTACAGAAAAAGGTATCGGTAACGGAGCCTCGTTGCTAATTTTTCAAAATATTATCTCTGGTATACCACAAAATATAAAGAATTCAATATCTGTAGATAAGGTTTTAATTATTAACAAAATTTTAATTTTATGTCCTCTTTTTATTGCAATGCTTGTAATTACTATTCTAGTTCAAGAAGGAATTAGAAAAATTACAATTGTTTCTGCAAGACAGCTAGTTAAGAACAATACCATCGATCCACAGAGTTATTTACCTCTAAAATTAAACCAAGGTGGTGTTATGCCTATTGTGTTTGCCTCAGCATCTATGGCTCTGCCTAATTATTTAAAATCGGTAATACCTAACAGTAATATTCAAAGACTTCTTGATTTATTTATCTCAAATAGCCTATTTTATCTAATAGCTTATGGAGTATTAATCGTAGTATTTAGTTATTTTTATTCCTCGATTGTATTAAATACAGAAGATCTAACAAGTAATTTAAAAAAGATGGGTGCCAGTATCCCAGATGTGAGACCAGGTGAAGAAACTAAGCAATATTTGAAAAAGACAATTAATCGTCTAACTTTCCTTGGTGCAATATTCTTGTACTTAGTAGCACTAGTGCCATCATTGATAGCACAAGTAACACAAATTAACACTTTCCGTGGTCTAGGAGCAACATCATTGCTGATTCTCGTAGGTGTAGCTATTGATACAGCAAAACAGATACAAACTTATGTGATATCAGAACAGTATGAAAGCATGATGAAATAAATATAAAAGAAGTAGCCTAAGATAACAAACGATAAAGAATAAAATAAGTACTAATCAATAACAACTGCATTATCAAATTAATTATGAAAGTAAGGGCATCAGTAAAAAAAATGTGTGATAAATGTCGCGTAATTCGGAGGCATCGGCGAGTTATGGTAATATGTATTAATCCAAAACATAAACAAAGACAAGGATAGGAAGATAAAGAAGATAGTAAAATAACTCAATATAAATTATATAATCAGTGGAGAATTATAGTGGCTAGAATTGCAGGCGTTGATCTTCCTCGCAACAAAAGAATAGAAATAGCATTAACTTACATTTATGGCATAGGTATTTCACGGTCTAAAGAGATTGTTCTTGCAACCGGAATTAACAGCAATACGAAAATCACTGAGTTAAATGACGAAGAAGTAGTAAAATTGAGACTTATCTTAGACTCTGAGTACGAAATTGAAGGCGATTTAAGAAGAATAGAATCAATGAACATCAAGAGACTAATGGAAATTAATTCTTATCGTGGGAAAAGGCATAGAATAGGACTTCCTTTAAGGGGGCAACGGACTAGAACTAATGCGAGAACTCGGAGAGGATCGAAAAGAACTATGGCCAACAAGAAAAAAGCTCCAAAGAAATAGACTAACATATAAATATTAAAATTTAGAACTAAAATGGCAAGACAGATAAAAAAAGGAAGTGCTAGCAAAAATAGAAAAAATGTAGTTAATGGTATCACTCATATAAAGTCTACCTTTAATAATACCATTATTACTATTACAGATTTAAAAGGTAAAACAGTATCATGGTGTTCATCAGGAGGAACTGGCTTTAAAGGGGCAAAGAAAGGTACCCCTTTTGCTGCACAGACAGCAGCTGAGAAAGCGGCAAAACAAGCTATGGATCAGGGAATGCGACAGACTGAAGTAATGATTAATGGGCCTGGTGCTGGCAGAGAAACTGCCATTAGAGCCCTTCAAGCTGCAGGAATAAATATTACCTTAATTAAAGATATAACGCCTGTACCTCATAATGGCTGTCGCCCACCTAAAAAACGTCGAGTATAAATCAGATAGACAAAGATCTATTGATAAATCTGTAGTGTATGCGTTATATATATCATTAATAAAGAATTTTCTATACATGACTCATTTCCAAATAGAATGCATCGAGTCAAAAACCGAAGGTGCTCGTGAACAATACGGACGTTTTATTTTGGAACCTTTAAATCAAGGTCAAGGGATCACGGTAGGAAATGCTTTAAGACGAACAATATTATCCGATCTATATGGAGCAGCTGTAGTGGCTGTGAGAATAGCTGGAATTAATCATGAATTCTCTACTATTGCGGGTGTACGGGAAGACATTCTAGAAATTCTTTTAAACTTAAAAGAAGTTGTATTGAAAAGTTATACTGACACACCACAAATTGGGAGAGTACGGGTACAAGGACCAGCTATTATTACAGCGGGCTTATTTGATGTCCCAAATGAGATTGAAATAGTTGACCCGCGCCAGTACATCGCTACCATTTGTAATAATACTATTTTCGAAATGGAATTTCGGATTGAACAAGGACGGGGATATAAGCTAGTTAATAAAGGTATTGATGACAAAGCTGTAGATTTCTTACAGATAGATGCCGTATTTATGCCAGCAAAAAAATTTAACTATGTTGTAGAGGAGATCCGTGTCAATCCGAAAAATATTAAAGAGAAACTACTGATTGAATTATGGACGAATGGCAGCCTATCACCTCAAGAAGCACTTAGCCAAGGAGCCACAGTTTTAACAAATTTGTTTTATCCTTTAAGAAAAATTGATTTCAAACCGATAGCTGATCCTACTACTCCTGACCAACAACAAATAGGTATGGTACTTATAGAAGAACTACAACTATCAGTTAGAGCTTATAATTGTTTAAAACGAGCTCAAATTCACTCTATATCGGACCTACTAGACTACTCCCAGGAAGAATTACTTGAGATAAAAAACTTTGGGCAAAAGTCAGCAGAAGAAGTTATTGAGGCCCTTCAGAAACGATTAGGAATTAGCTTACCAAAAGAGAAAATAAGGAAATAGACAGTGTAGAATAAAAGATATAATATATATACAAGAAAAAATGTCTCTTGAATATACTAAAGTAGTTAAAATTACTATCATCCAATATAGATATAACAGCTCTTATGAATAATACACAAATATCAGTCCCAAAGACAAGAAATAAATGGTACGTGATTGATGCAAAAGCAAAAAATTTAGGCAGGTTATCAAGTCAAGCAGCTAGTTTGCTCAGAGGAAAAAATCACGTCGACTACTCTCCTTCAGTTAGTCCAGAGACACATATTATTATTATTAATACACAATACATTGAAGTTACTGGCCGGAAAAAATATCAAAAACTTTATTACAGGCATTCAGGTAGGCCTGGTAGTTTAAAGACAGAGACTTTTGATGAGTTACAAAATAGAATACCCAACCGCATAATAGAACAAGCTATAAGAAAAATGCTTCCGAAAGGCCCTTTAGGCAGAAAATTATTTAAAAATCTAAAGGTCTACGCGAATGATGCACATCCGCATCAAGCACAAAACCCAGTTAAAATACAAATCTAATTAAGAGATATATTTACTATGACAATCACATCTGAGAAAGCTAAAACTGTGTATACTGGAACAGGAAGACGCAAAGAATCAATTGCAAGGGTACGTTTAGTGCCTGGATCTGGTAAATTAACTATAAATAATTTACCTGGAGAGTTCTACTTACAATTTAGTCCAAATTATATCAGAATTACTTATGGTCCTCTTAAAACGCTAGGATTAAGCCAAGAATATGACATCTTAGTAAATACGCATGGAGGAGGTTTGACAGGACAAGCTGATGCAATAAGATTAGGAGTGGCGAGAGCTCTATGCTCAGTAAGCCCAGATAATCGTGGCGCTCTAAAAGCGGAAGGGCATTTAACACGCGACGCACGTGTTAAAGAAAGAAGAAAATATGGTTTAAGAAAAGCAAGAAAAGCTCCACAATTCTCTAAGCGTTAAAGACTATAAAATAGACGATACATTAATACACTAATACATCAAATAGATTATGCCACAAACAGATATTCACCCAGAATGGTACAATGACTCCAAAGTCTATTGTGACGGAAAACATATAATGACTATAGGTTCCACGAAACCTGAATTACACGTAGATATTTGGTCAGGAAATCATCCATTTTTTACAGGATCTCAACGAATTATTGATACAGAAGGTCGGGTAGAAAGATTTATGCGTAAGTATAACGTTCAAAAGACTGCAGATACTTAATATCTCATTTGATTAATTTGACAGGTAATTATTCAAAAATATACAATAAAGCTAGTGTTTTATTGATCACACATATACATTAAGAACGAAAATTTATGCCTACTATTCAACAATTAGTTAGACTGCCAAGACAAAAAGCAGTAAAAAAAACTAAATCTCCAGCTCTAAAATCATGCCCTCAAAGGCGTGGTGTATGTACTCGTGTTTATACTACTACACCGAAGAAGCCTAACTCGGCTCTGCGAAAAGTTGCAAGAGTTCGACTAACATCAGGTTTTGAAGTCACAGCCTATATACCTGGCATTGGTCATAACATCCAAGAGCATTCAGTTGTATTAATTCGAGGAGGTAGGGTCAAAGATTTACCTGGTGTTAGGTATCACATTGTTAGGGGAACACTTGATTCAGCTGGTGTGAAGGACCGTAAGAAGAGTCGTTCGAAGTATGGAACAAAAAAACCTAAATCCTAATTATTAGCTATATTATTATTCATTTAAATAAAATTACTTATGTCTCGTAGAAATACATCGAAAAAAAGATTAGTAAAAGCTGATCCTGTCTATCAAAGTAAGCTTGTCAGTATGTTAACAGTCCGAGTACTTAAGCATGGAAAAAAGAGCATAGCCCAAAAAATTATTTACTCTGCTTTAGAAATTATTAAAGAAAGATCCACATCAGAACCATTGCATATTTTGGAACAAGCAATACGCAATGCTACTCCTCTAGTAGAAGTAAAAGCAAGAAGAGTGGGTGGATCTACGTATCAAGTTCCTATTGAGGTTAGAGCTTACCGAGGCACTAATTTAGCACTACGTTGGATCACGCGATTTGCAATAGAAAGGTCAGGCAAAAACATGGCAATAAAGTTAGCAAATGAAATAATGGATGCTGCAGGCGAAAATGGAAACGCTATCAGAAAACGAGAGGAAACACATAGGATGGCTGAAGCAAATAAAGCTTTTGCTCACTACAGATATTAGATATAACCAGTATTGAAGTTACACTTCATAATCGCTAAAAGTAATTATCCTGTTTTTATAAAAAATTAAATAGATTAATATGGCAAGAACAAAGTTTGAACGCAAGAAACCACATGTAAATATTGGTACAATTGGTCACGTCGATCATGGAAAGACTACTCTTACAGCAGCTATCTCTGCAACTCTTGCAGCAACAGGAGACACTCAGTTGAAAAGGTTTGATGAAATCGATGCAGCTCCTGAAGAAAAAGCTAGGGGGATTACAATCAACACAGCGCATGTTGAGTATGAGACTGATAACCGTCATTATGCACACGTTGACTGTCCTGGACATGCTGATTATGTTAAGAATATGATTACGGGTGCTGCGCAGATGGACGGAGCTATTTTAGTGGTGTCTGCAGCAGATGGGCCAATGCCACAAACTCGTGAACATATTTTACTAGCTAAGCAGGTTGGAGTACCACACGTTGTTGTATTCTTGAATAAAGAAGATCAAGTTGATGACGAAGAACTTCTCGAATTAGTAGAATTAGAAGTACGAGAACTATTAGCTCAATACGATTTTCCTGGTGATGATATTCCATTTGTAGCCGGCTCTGCCTTACTAGCTTTGGAATGTGTAACTAATAACCCAGAGACAAAGAAAGGAGATGATAAGTGGGTAGATAAGATCTATTCACTTATGGATGCTATAGATAATTATATCCCTACACCAGAAAGAGATGTAGATAAAACATTTTTAATGGCAGTAGAAGATGTATTCTCAATTACAGGCAGAGGAACAGTTGCGACTGGAAGAATTGAACGAGGTATTATTAAAGTAGGTGACACGATTGAGATAGTCGGCATTAGAGAAACTAGAACAACTACTATTACCGGCCTGGAGATGTTCCAAAAAACTTTAGACGAAGGAATGGCTGGTGACAATATTGGTATACTATTACGAGGTGTACAAAAGAAAGATATTGAAAGGGGAATGGTACTTTCACAACCTGGTACCATTACCCCACATACACAATTTGAAGCCGAGGTCTATATTTTAACACAAGAAGAAGGTGGTAGACATACTCCATTTTTCTCGGGTTATAGACCTCAGTTCTACGTACGAACAACTGATGTGACAGGTACCATTACGCAATTTACCGCTGATGATGGTTCAACAGCAGAGATGGTTATGCCTGGTGACAGGATCAAAATGAGTGCTCAATTAATTAACCCTATTGCTATTGAGCAAGGCATGCGCTTTGCAATTAGAGAAGGTGGTAGAACAGTTGGTGCTGGGGTAGTTTCAAAAATTTTAGAATAATAGATAAATAATATAATTGAATATAGTAAGCGGAAGAACAATAAATCATAATATGACTGTTACACAAATACCTAAAATTAGGATTAAACTTAAAGCATATGACCATAACATTTTAAATATATCGTGTCAAAATATTATAGAAACGATTAATAGAACTAATGCTACTGCTGTTGGACCAATATTTTTACCTACACACCGTAGGATCTACTGTGTTTTGCGTTCACCACACGTAGATAAAGATTCTCGAGAACACTTTGAGATGCGTACACATAAAAGAGTTATTGAAATAAAGGATCCTTCAGCCTTAACAATTGACGCATTAATGCAACTCAACCTTCCTTCTGGAATCGATATAGAAGTCAAGCTATAAAATAGCATAAAAATAAAAGTGTCTAATATTATATTAGACACTTTAGAAGTTAAACTAATAGATAAAAACTAGTACAATTCTTCTTCTCGATGCGTTTTAATTGTACAGTCGCTAGTTGGATAAGCTACACAAGTTAAGACAAAACCTTGATTCATTTGATCATCATCAAGGAATGATTGATCAGATTGATCAATAGTACCTGATACTACTTCCCCTGCACATGTAGAACAAGCACCTGCTCTGCAAGAATATGGCAGATCTATACCTTGTTCTTCTGCTGAATCTAAAATATAAACACTTGGATCTCCATCAATCGTTACAGCTCCTTCAGGTGTCTCTAGTATTACTTTGTATGTTTCAGCCATGATTTCCTCCATTAAAGTAGAACGTTATATAGCTTTCTTAGACCGTGCTATATTAAGATATAAGATTAACTCAACTATGATATATATCATACAATATTTTTAGCTCAATATTATTAAAAAGTTAAAAATACTTTTAATGCAACTTATTGACAAAAAAAAAGAAGTATATATTTTTCTTATAAATTTACAATATTTATATTTTTGAATAAACCTTAATCTTTAAAAAAAGTATTCTTATTTAATATTATGGCTAGTTATTGTTATATTCTCCAGCCGAATTTTAGTATACGTAATAAGGCACAGAATCAGTTGGGAGCAGATAAAGAAATTAAAGCCTTAACATCTAGGCTATTGGTTCAGAGTTGGAGACGTCCTTCTATGATCATTACAGGTATTCTACAGCCGTTATTGTGGTTGATTCTTTTTGGCGCTTTATTCCAAAATGCGCCAATCGGCTTATTTACTTCCACAGATACTTATAGTGATTTTATTGGCGGAGGCATTATAGTATTTACAGCTTTTACTGGTGCGTTAAATGCTGGATTACCTATTATTTTTGATAGAGAATTCGGATTCCTTAATAGGTTATTAAGCTCACCGATGTACTCACGATATTCTATTGTCTATTCGTCTTCTGTAAATATTGCTTTGACCAGCTTAGTTCAAGTCAGTATTATCATTTATGTCTCATTTTTAATGGGCAATGCCATACCAAGCACAATTAATGGTGCATATATCGGATGTACATTACTATTGTTAAGTAATAGTGTAACGAACCTTAGCTTAATATTAGCATTTATATTACCTGGACACGTAGAGCTTTTAGCATCCTTGGTTATTATTAATCTACCTTTCCTATTTTCAAGTACTGCTCTAGCCCCTTTGATTTTTATGCCTTCATGGCTACAAATTATTGCAAGCTTAAATCCACTCAGCTACATTATAGAAATTATTAGATATACATATAGCCATGAACTTATAAATTATAATGACTGTATTATGCAAACTGTTTGGGGACCCCTAAATATGATACAAATTACTGCTATAATGATTTGTATTAATTGTTTGTCAATAAAGCTAGTCGATATGCTTATAACAAAACGTTTTGAAGAATAATTTATAAATTTATACTAAAAAGTAGAAGAATGCTATAATATATAATTAATAGGAAATGGGTAAAAAGATTATTACAATCTTTTTTATCAAAATCAACAAATAAACATATTAGTAAGAAAATTATATATATTATTTGTTTCATTAGGAGGTATACAATTTCAATGGGATTACCATGGTACCGCGTACACACAGTTGTATTAAATGATCCAGGTCGTTTAATTTCTGTTCATTTAATGCATACAGGTTTAGTTGCTGGATGGGCAGGATCAATGGCATTGTATGAATTAGCAGTATTTGATCCTTCAGATCCGGTATTAAATCCAATGTGGAGACAAGGAATGTTTGTAATGCCTTTCATGGCAAGACTTGGCGTAACCGATTCTTGGGGTGGATGGAGTATCACAGGCGAAAGTGTCTCCAACCCTGGTTTATGGAGTTTTGAAGGAGTAGCGTTAACTCATATAGTACTTTCAGGAATGCTTTTCTTAGCATCTATATGGCATTGGGTTTATTGGGATCTAGAATTATTTAGAGATCCGAGAACAGGAGAACCAGCTCTAGACTTACCTAAAATTTTTGGCATCCACTTATTGCTTTCTAGCCTCTTATGCTTTGGCTTTGGAGCTTTCCATGCAACAGGACTTTTTGGACCTGGTATATGGGTATCAGATGCATATGGTGTAACTGGAAAGGTACAACCAGTAGCACCAGCATGGGGCCCTGATGGTTTCAACCCATTTAATCCTGGTGGTATTGCTTCGCATCATATTGCAGCTGGGACAGTAGGAATCTTGGCTGGCGTCTTCCATTTGACTGTAAGACCTCCACAAAGGCTTTATCGAGCATTAAGAATGGGTAATATTGAGACGGTACTTTCCAGTAGTATTTCTGCGGTATTCTTTAGTGCGTTTATTACTTGTGGAACTATGTGGTATGGTTCAGCAACTACGCCTTTAGAACTCTTTGGACCTACTCGATATCAGTGGGATAGTGGATACTTCCAACAAGAAATTGAGAAAAGAGTAGAGACCTATTTAGGAGATGGAGCGTCACCAGTTGAAGCTTGGTCTCGAATACCAGATAAGTTAGCTTTTTATGACTACATCGGAAATAATCCAGCTAAAGGTGGGTTATTTAGATCTGGACCTATGGATAAAGGAGATGGTATTGCTGAAGCTTGGTTAGGGCATCCTATATTTCAAGATAAGGAAGGACGCGAATTGGCAGTAAGAAGAATGCCTGCATTTTTTGAGACTTTTCCAGTTATCTTAGTCGATAAAGACGGTATTATCAGAGCTGATATTCCCTTTAGGAGAGCAGAATCTAAGTATAGTATTGAACAAGTAGGGGTTACTGTTAACTTCTATGGCGGAAAACTGAATGGTAAAGTATTTACAGATGCACCAAGTGTGAAAAAATATGCCAGGAAAGCACAGCTTGGTGAGGTTTTTGAATTTGATCGTACTACTTTAGAGTCTGATGGTGTATTTAGAAGTAGCCCGCGCGGATGGTTTACATTCGGACATGCTAATTTTGCTTTAATATTTTTCTTTGGTCACTTATGGCATGGGTCTCGGACAATATTCAGAGACGTATTTGCTGGAATCGGGGCTGAAGTTACAGAACAAGTAGAATTTGGTGCATTCCAAAAATTAGGAGATCGTAGTAGTAAAAAGCAAGGTGCTGTATAGAAATATCTTACATTGAATAAAAGAGGAAATATAATAATGGAAGCTCTCGTGTATGTCTTTTTATTAACAGGTACTTTAATGGTTATATTCTTCGCAATATTTTTTAGAGATCCGCCTAGAATAGCAAAATAATTAATATTAGATTATTGGATAATAGCAATTTAATAATCTCCATAATATAATTATGGAGATTAAAATCTTACAAAAATTTACTCTTCATGCTCTTCAAAAGGATCTCGTAATTCTTTTGCAGATGGTCCAAATGCTGTGTAGATAGAATAGCCTGTAATCCCTAGTAATAAACTAGAGATGAAAATGCTTAGTATAGTTGCTGTTTCCATAAGTCAATAAATATAAATTAAATTACTAGATGAATATTAATACTCATAATAAATCATAACAAAAAAAAGGATATAAAATCATTATGGCACTAAGAACAAGATTAGGAGAGATTTTAAGACCTTTAAATTCAGAATATGGCAAAGTAGCTCCTGGTTGGGGCACTACGCCCATTATGGCAGTGTTTATGCTGTTATTCTTCCTATTTTTGCTAATTATTTTGCAAATTTATAACTCGTCTCTAGTTTTAGAAAATGTTGATGTAGATTGGGCAAGTTTAGGTAGCTAAATGTGCTTCAAATAGATTGGATAACAAAGTTACTGCATTAGCAGTAGTATTATAAGTGTTAAATCAAACTCTCTGCTTTAACACTATGTCAAATTTATTATAATGATCCCTCAATAGGTATCTAAGTTTAGCAGATTATAAGTCTATTACTCTTTAAGAAACTACTACAACCTCATCTTCAGCAAAACTATTATTGTTCACACCACTATAAGTTTCTTTACTAAATCGAACTAACACTGGGTACTTAATATCTGTTTCTACTTTCACTACCTTCCCAGTGTCTTGATACCAGTAAGATTCTTTTCTCATTATCTTTACAGTATTGCCTTTCTTAACCATGTGCGAAAATCTCCAAGTAATATATTCATTAATAGTATGAGCATTACCACTTTTTACAATAAACAACAATAACATTTGTAAATTCATAAAAGATGGGGATTAAATAAAAGTATTAAATTAATTGCCCAAAACATCAAAGAACTGTTACATTTAATAGATAATATATTAACGATATAGATAGGAGAGAGTTCTTATAATGAAAGTATCTTGGAAAACAGTTTTATTATGGTCTTTACCATTTTTAGTCATTGGATTCTTTTTGTGGCAAAGTTTCTTGACACCTAGCAATAATGACTTAAATAACAATGTTGCGAGCTCAAGAATGACATATGGTCGCTTTTTAGAGTATCTAGATATGGGATGGGTAAAAAGAGTCGATTTGTATGATAATGGTCATACGGCTATTGTTGAAGCACTGGGACCAGAGCTGGGCAATCGAGTACAAAAAATTCGTGTTGAGCTACCTCCAAATGCACCAGAACTTATTACAAAACTAAGGAAAGCCCAAATCGATATTGATGCACATCCAATTAAGGATAATAATGCAATATGGAATTTACTAGGTAATGTATTCTTCCCTATAGTTTTCCTGGGAGGACTTGTACTATTATTCCGTAGATCAGGAAATGCTTCAGGCGGACCAGGTCAAGCTATGTCATTCGGAAAGTCGAAAGCTCTTTTTCAGATGGAAGCAAAAACAGGTATTGTTTTTAATGATGTAGCTGGAGTAGATGAAGCTAAAGAAGAATTTGAAGAAGTCGTAACTTTTCTAAAGCAACCAGATTCTTTTACTGCTGTAGGTGCTAAAATCCCCAAAGGTGTACTTTTAGTAGGTCCTCCAGGTACAGGTAAAACCTTGTTAGCAAAAGCAATTGCAGGCGAAGCAAGCGTACCTTTCTTCAGTATTTCTGGTTCTGAATTTGTTGAGATGTTTGTTGGGGTCGGAGCTTCTCGAGTAAGAGACCTTTTCAAAAAAGCTAAAGAAAATGCCCCATGTATTGTGTTTATAGATGAAATAGATGCAGTTGGAAGACAGAGGGGAACTGGAGTTGGCGGTGGTAATGATGAAAGGGAACAGACTCTTAATCAACTCTTAACTGAAATGGACGGTTTTGAAGGCAATACAGGCGTTATTGTTATTGCAGCAACGAATCGAGCTGATATTCTTGATTCAGCTTTACTGAGACCTGGCAGGTTTGATAGACAAGTAAGTGTAGATGTACCGGATTTAAATGGCAGGCTAGCTATCTTAAAAGTACATACAAAAAACAAGAAAATGGCTAGCAATGTATCTATCAAAACAATTGCAAGAAGAACGCCAGGATTTTCTGGAGCTGATTTAGCCAACTTATTAAATGAGGCTGCTATACTAACTGTTAGAAGACAAAAAGATGCTATAAGCATTAATGAAGTAGATGCCTCAATAGATAGGGTTGTAGCAGGCATGGAAGGGACACCTTTAACCAATAGCAAAAGTAAAAGATTGATCGCTTACCATGAAGTTGGACATGCAATCGTCGGAACATTGTTAGAAGATCACGATGAAGTACAAAAAGTTACTCTAATTCCTAGGGGGCAGGCAAAGGGTCTAACATGGTTTATTCCAGGTGATGATCAGAGCTTAGTATCACGTGCACAAATAAAAGCAAGAATAATGGGAGCTTTAGGTGGACGGGCAGCTGAAGAAGTGGTCTTTGGTAGCACAGAAGTAACTACAGGTGCAAGTAACGACTTGCAACAAGTTACATCCATGGCAAGACAAATGGTGACCAGGTTTGGCATGTCAAGTATTGGTCCATTGTCTTTAGAAAGTGAAGACAGCAACCCATTCTTAGGTCGTGGTATGAATAGTTCTAGTGAATACTCAGACGAAGTAGCTATAAAAATTGATAGACAAGTCTATCAAATTGTAAGTGAGTGTCATGAAAAAGTTTTAAGAATCATTGAAGACAACAGAGTCGTCATAGACAGGCTTGTTGATTTACTTATTGAAGAAGAAACTATTGACGGAGAAGTACTTGCACAAATCATTAGCGAGTACACATCTATTCCTCAGAAACAAGCATATATTAAATTGATATAATACTTATATCTATAAATACGAGACTGACGGGATTCGAACCCGCAACTTCCGCCGTGACAGGGCGGTGCTCTAACCAGTTGAACTACAGTCCCTTAGTGATAAGGTTATTTTCTAGGAGAGAGAGGGATTCGAACCCTCGGTACGTTATAAAAGACGTACAACAGATTAGCAATCTACCGCCTTAAACCGCTCGGCCATCTCTCCAGACACTATATGAATCATACCATAATATTACTAAAAAAAGTAGATACAAAAAATATGAGAATATTAGTTTTCTTTATAATACAATAAAAAGAATGGCTCAGGCGGGACTTGAACCTGCGACCTTGGGCTTATGAGTCCCCTGCTCTGACCAACTGAGCTACTGAGCCACAATTAATATTGTAGCAAAAATACTACCTGTCTACAAGTTTATAAAGTAAGTACCGAGCCAACATGAGCTTCGCTTAAAAGAGTTAATAATAAAGAGTGGGGTAGACGGCCATCAATAATACGGATTGACTGAACTCCATCTTTTAAGGCCTTAATACATCCGTGTACTTTAGGTAACATTCCTCCCACAATAGTTCCGTTATTAATTAACTCTTCAAGGTTTTTTAAATCCAGATTTGGATACAAGGTATCTGGAGCACTAAAATCCTTCAAAATACCTGGCGTATCAGTTAGCATTATGAGGCTAGATGCCTTAATTGCTGAAGCTATCTCGCTTGCAACAGTATCAGCGTTGATATTAAAAGACAGGCCTGACTCATTTGTTCCAATAGGTGCAACGACAGGCATGTATTGATTCTCTAGTAAAATTTCCAAAATATGAGTGTCAATTACTCTAATCTTTCCAACTTTATTCTCAGCATACAATTCTATTGAGTCGGCTAGAATTAACTGGCCGTCTTTGCCAGACAGACCAACTGCACGGACATTAAGACTTCCTAAAATACCAACTAAATCTTTGTTGATTTTTCCGGAGAGGACCATTTGAACAAGTTCCATCGTCCTTGAGTCAGTAATTCTAATACCATTTTTAAATTTCGGTTTCATTTGAAGTTTTTCTAGCCATTCATTAATAGCCGGGCCACCTCCATGGACAAGTATTATCTTGAAACCAAGTAGCGACAGAGTTGCAATATCTTGGATGACACTGAGGGTTAAGTCTGGATCTGTCATTGCAGAGCCACCGTACTTAATGACAATTATTTTGCTTGACGTATCATGCAAGTAAGGTAATGTTTCTTGTAAAGATTTTATTCTATTTAAATTATTCATAGCAGAGGTGTGTGATATTGTCTTAGGAAATAACTGGTGATATGGGATAATATGTTACCAACTTAAAATTTGCAAATCTAAAATAAAAGATGTGCATTTATGAGCTATAATTTTATTAATATCATATATTCATTATCTTTAACATGTACAATTTTTGGGAAAATATTATAAAGTTTCCAAAGTTTATAATATCTGTATTCGTAGGGTTTTTTTTGACAACTATTTACCCAATTCTTAAGCTGTTAAAAAATAAAAGAACCAGTTATCTGATTGGTATAACGATAGCTCTAGTCTTCTTGTTAATATACATTACTTTAAAATTAATGCTAGGATATGCATATATGTGAACTAAAGAGCAGCAAAGCGAAGAGGGCTTTTTGCAGTACTATTGTGAAACAGGCTCTAAATGTTCAATACATCTAGGACTATCTTCTGTCTCATATTATTTTGTACTGTTATATTCTATAACCCGCACAACTACATTCTATCTCATACTAAAAAGTATAATCTACTAAATATCCTATGAACAAAGACATTAATTATAATAGTGGGGCGTTTGCGCTGCTTGATAGCTTGGTAAGGCACGGCGTATCACACATCTTTGGATATCCCGGAGGAGCAATTCTTCCTATCTATGACGAACTTTATGCTTGGGAAGAGAAAGGTTTGGTCCAACATATACTAGGAAGACACGAACAGGGTTCATCTCATGCTGCTGATGCATATGCACGCTCAACAGGTAAAGTTGGAGTTTGTTTTGCAACTTCTGGTCCTGGTGCTACCAACCTCGTAACTGGTATAGCTACAGCCCAAATGGACTCTATACCGCTAGTGATCATTACAGGTCAAGTTGCACGGCCTTTTATTGGTACCGATGCCTTCCAAGAAGTAGATATTTTTGGTATAACATTGCCATTAGTGAAGCATTCTTATGTTGTCCGAGACCCTAAAGATATGGGAAAAATTGTTGCTGAATCGTTTTATCTAGCTAAAAATGGTAGACCTGGGCCTGTACTTATCGATATTCCTAAAGATGTGGGCTTGGAAAAGTTTGATTACAAACCAATTGAACCCGGTAATGTATATATGCCTGGTTTCCGACACGAGGTTGCACCTCATACTGTTCAGTTAGTACAATTAATCAAACTTCTAGAAGAGTCTAGACAACCTTTACTTTATGTAGGTGGTGGATCAATTACTTCTAATGCCCATGATATTATAATGGAATTAGTTAACACTTGTGAAATACCATTAACGACTACTCTCATGGGAAAAGGTATAATCGATGAAGATCATGAACTAGCTTTAGGTATGCTAGGAATGCATGGCACAGCTTATGCAAATTTTGCAGTAAGCGAATGCGATCTATTAATAGCTCTAGGAGCAAGGTTTGATGATCGCGTTACTGGCAAGCTTGATGAGTTTGCTTGCAAGGCCGAGGTCGTTCATATAGATATAGATCCTGCTGAAATAGGTAAAAATAGAGTGCCAAGAGTGGCTATTATCGGTGATGTAAAAAACATATTGGAAGAATTAGTTGTAAAAATCAAACAGGATAGTCATTTTTCTGCATTATTAGGTTCTTCGTGGAGGCAGAGAGTACTATCTTGGAAGATACAATATCCGCTCTTAGTACCCAATCAATTATCTAAGATCTCTCCCCAAGAAATTTTGACTAAACTAAATCAGTGTGCCAAAAATGCTTACTACACAACTGACGTTGGTCAACACCAAATGTGGGCAGCTCAATTTATAAACGTACTACCACGTCATTGGATGTCTAGTGCTGGATTAGGAACTATGGGATATGGATTGCCAGCAGCAATAGGTGTTCAAATAGCTTTTCCAGAAGACCAGGTTATCTGCATTAGCGGTGACTCTAGTTTTCAGATGAATCTACAAGAATTAGGAACAATATCACAATATAAGCTGCCTATTAAAATTATTATCATCAATAACAAATGGCAAGGTATGGTAAGACAGTGGCAACAGGCTTTCTATGGAGAAAGGTATTCTCATTCTAATATGGAATTAGGCGCGCCTGATTTAAAGAAACTGGTTCAGTCATATGGTATTCACGGCATTTTGCTCTCAGAAAGAAGTAAGCTAGACTCAAGTCTAGAAGAGTTTATTAATCACCCTGGACCAGTATTATTAGATTGTCAAGTTGTTGAGGATGAAAACTGCTATCCAATGGTTGCTCCAGGCAAAAGTAATTCGCAAATGATTGGTGTTCAAAAACCCAACAAAAAACTAAACGCTAAAATGCTATAATAAGTTGATGTATCGTAAAAGCCCTTGATGAGAATTGAACTCATGACCTTCTCCTTACCAAGGAGATGCTCTACCACTGTGCTACAAGGGCTGTTTTAACTTAATTAATGTATGGGCCGGGTTGGATTTGAACCAACGTAGGCGAAGCCAGCGGATTTACAGTCCGCCCCCATTAACCACTCGGGCACCGACCCTATTTATCTTGATTATTATAGTAACATATCTGTTACTAAAACACAATTTGTTATATCTATAATAAGAAAAAGTTGCGAAGAGCTTTAATTTGATGGACATAACTGGATTCGAACCAGTGACATTTACGATGTCAACGTAATGCTCTGACCAACTGAGCTATATGTCCATGTCTGCAATTACAACTTTATTTCTATTTTTATTTAAATCTTTGCTTCAAACGGGTTGCCTTACCAGATCTTTCCCTTAAATAGTATAATTTAGCTCTGCGCACTTTCGATCTACGTAAAATTTCTATTGTTTGTATGCGTGGAGAATGAACTAGGTAAATTCTTTCAACGCCAACTCCCTGCATAACTTTCCTAATAGTAATTGTAGTATTTAAGTTTGCATTATGTTTTGCTATAACAACTCCTTCAGCATACTGTATCCTTTCTTTACTACCTTCCTGAATAAGCAGTCCCATACGTATCGTATCGCCGATCTGAATAATAGGTATTGAAGGACGCAAATATTCGCCTTCAATAAGCTCTATTATCTGTTTGTTCTCACTAATTTTAAAGTCCATGGTTAAGTCAAGTTATTTAATAACAATATGTTTTTATCTCTCATGTGTATTGTATGAAATAATATTAATATTCGTCAATTTATTATATTATATTTTACTACAACATACAAACTATATTCACCTAATTATTTCTATAAATCACCATGTGAAAGATAGATACGTCATCTTATTAAGAAAAAAATCTATTTAAAATTTTATAAATGAGAGAATCTTACGTCTCTTTTATGCTGGAAAGGAAGAAGCATAAGATTTAAAATCAACTATATTACTGAAAGATATTTCTTGTCTAAATTTCTTCATAAACGACTTACGAAATACATATTATTGCTTTATATTCGTTTACTGATATAAAAGTAAGAATGTTCTTAATTAGCAAGACTGGCGCACTCCCAAGACCTTCTCTTGCAGAAGTGTTCTTTAAAGGAGCGCTCTACATAGTCTCTCTTCGAGTGCTCTCAGTACCTCTTATAGAACTCCCTCTGTCAGCAGAATCTGCTCCAGGCGCACTAGTTCCAGAACCACTTGCGAAATTACTTCCCTTAGGAAGGTGCGACGGAATGCTGGACATTTCCGGCGTATTATCTGTGTCAAGCAAAAGGTCTTCTTGCGGAATGTTCTGAGCACCTTTCAACAACCCCAACAATTCACCAGTTTTTCTCAACATCAGCATAGGACCGAATCCTTTGACTTTTATCGCAACTGCTGCAGCAAAGGTCATCTTCGCACCATCTGCAATAAGACTACTCTCATTTTGCTTTGGCTTGGGAAGCTCTTCTCTATAAGGCTTTGGCACAGAAGCACTACCAAATATAAATGTAACTGCCACTAGATTGCTCAAGTGATTCTTAAAGTCTTTCTTCTTGTCAATAATTTATGTTCTCTTTATTGAATAGTGGCCATTATTGGTTTAAGGTCGCCATAATTTTTTGTCCCACGGCGATATTCTAACCTCATTTTGTTTTCTTGCATTACAACTTCTTCTTGAAGCAATCCCAATAATGAGGTAATCCTATTCTTTGCGTTTATTAACAGAGAGCGCTTTGAAGTCCCTTTTATAGATATTTTTATTGGATGTGGAACATTTTCACATATCAAATCTATTTTGGCTAATTGGAGTGCCATATCCTCTCCCTTGCGATCGATCACACCATTAATATTTGTAAAGTGAGTAAACAAACTCTCTCCAGTCATTTCGTTGGATAATTTGTAGGAAAGGCACGCTATATCACGTGTTTGCAATTTTCTTACAGGACCGACTATTTTTTTTAGAGCATCTTCAGTAAAAGAGCCAAACAAGAATTTCCTAGGAACATGTTCTACTTTGAGACTCGAGATCAGTCTGTAAGGTTGTCTCTTTGCAAAGTCATTGGAGAGGTAACGAAAAAGCATTTCGAGTAGATGATCTTTTAACATTCTGCATTACTTTACTTTTCTTAAGGCTTATCTAATTCCAAATTTTAGATTCCTTAAAATCTTTTAATTCATTTCATAACTAAGAAAATAGTTGATAAATCTCTTAACTTGTTACTCACATAAACAGATGTGTATAGGCTACTTTTTAGGCAACTACATTTCAATAAAAATAACTTAATTCTATAGAATTTCTAACTAATTTATTATAACTGTTAAGTTATGATAGAAACTGTGCTAATATAAATTAGTATCAAAGGTAATCATTTTTATTGTAACTTATTAACATGTTTGAACGTTTTACTGAAAAAGCTATTAAAGTCATTATGTTAGCCCAAGAAGAGGCTAGAAGATTAGGTCATAACTTTGTAGGTACTGAACAAATCCTACTAGGACTGGTAGGCGAAGGAACTGGTATAGCATCTCAAGTGCTGAAATCAATGAATGTAAATTTAAAAGATTCAAGAATAGAAGTCGAGAAAATTATAGGACGAGGGTCAGGTTTTGTTGCCGTAGAAATACCGTTCACGCCTAGAGCAAAGCGCGTACTAGAATTATCTTTAGAAGAAGCTCGCCAGCTGGGGCACAATTATATAGGTACAGAGCACCTTCTAATGGGGCTTGTTCGCGAAGGAGAAGGTGTGGCTGCACGCGTGCTGGAAAATTTGGCCATTGATGTTTCCTCCATCCGGACTGAAGTCATCCAAATGCTTGGAGATAATGCAGAATCAAATGCGAATGGTAATAATAATGTTCAGACCCGGAGCAAAACGCCAACTTTAGAAGAATTCGGATCTAATTTAACAGAATTGGCTATAGAAGGTGTCTTAGACCCAGTAGTAGGTAGACAAAAGGAAATAGAAAGAGTTATTCAGATCCTAGGCCGACGCACTAAAAATAACCCAGTATTAATTGGTGAACCTGGCGTTGGTAAAACAGCACTAGCAGAAGGTTTAGCACAAAGAATTGCTAATCGTGATGTACCATCGATCTTAGAAGATAAGTTAGTAATTACTCTAGATGTTGGACTTCTTGTTGCAGGTACTAAGTACCGTGGGGAATTTGAAGAGCGACTTAAACGAATAATGGATGAGATAAAATCAGCCAATAATGTTATCTTAGTGATTGACGAAGTCCATACCTTAATTGGAGCAGGTGCAGCCGAGGGTGCTATTGATGCTGCTAACTTGTTAAAGCCTGCATTAGCAAGAGGTGACTTACAATGTATTGGAGCTACTACCTCAGAAGAATACCGTAAACATATCGAGAAAGATGCTGCCTTAGAAAGAAGATTCCAACCAGTTGTTGTCGGCGAACCAAGTGTTGAAGAGACAATCGAAATCCTTTTTGGATTAAGAGATCGTTATGAAAAGCATCACCAATTGAAAATGTCTGATGGAGCTTTAGCTGCAGCAGCCAAGTATGCTCATCAGTACATCTCAGATCGTTTTTTACCTGATAAAGCGATAGATTTAATAGATGAAGCAGGTTCCCGAGTTAGATTATTGAACTCACAACTACCACCAGCAGCTCGAGAGTTGGATAAGGAATTAAGAACTGTATTAAAAACTAAAGATGAAGCGATTAGAGCTCAAAACTATGAAAAAGCAGAGCAATACCGCACACGTGAAATGGAAATTAAAGCACAGATAGCCGCTATTGCTCAAAGTAAGAAATCAGAACCGGACTTAAATTTAGAAGACCCAGTTGTAACTGAAGAGGACATTGCAGAAATTGTAGCATTTTGGACCGGTATTCCAGTGACTAAATTAACGAAGAGTGAGTCAGAGAAATTATTGCACATGGAAGACACACTGCATGACAGAATTATCGGACAAGATGAAGCTGTCGTAGCCGTATCTAGAGCCATTCGTAGGGCAAGAGTTGGCTTAAAGAATCCTGGAAGACCTATTGCTAGTTTTATTTTTTCTGGACCCACAGGGGTAGGTAAAACCGAATTAACAAAAGCATTAGCTTCGTATTTCTTTGGATCGGAAGAATCAATGGTAAGGCTTGACATGTCGGAGTATATGGAGCGTCACACAGTCTCAAAACTAATTGGTTCCCCTCCGGGTTATGTTGGTTATAGCGAAGGTGGGTATTTGACTGAAGCTGTTCGTAAACGTCCATATACAGTAATTCTATTTGATGAAATAGAAAAAGCTCATCCAGATATTTTCAATCTACTGCTGCAGATATTAGAAGATGGTCGTTTAACTGATGCGAAAGGCCGTACAATTGACTTTAAAAATACTTTGTTAATTATGACTTCTAATATCGGGTCTAAAGTGATCGAAAAAGGAGGCGGAGGACTAGGGTTTGAGTTAGGAGAATCACAAGTTGACTCTCAATACAGTAGGATTAAAACATTAGTTAATGAAGAGCTAAAACAGTATTTCCGTCCAGAATTTTTAAATCGTTTAGATGAAATAATAGTATTTCGACAACTAACTAAAGATGAAGTTCGAGAAATTGCGGACATAATGCTAAATGAAGTTTTCGAACGTATTAAACAACAAGAGATTCAATTAGATGTCACAGAAAGATTTAAAAATCGCTTGGTAGATCAAGGTTACAATCCTAGTTATGGCGCAAGACCATTACGTAGAGCAGTAATGCGAATGCTCGAAGACAGTTTAGCTGAAGAAGTGTTATCTGGAAAAATTAAAGCGGGAGATAGTGCTGTTGTTGACGTTACTGATGATGGCACTGTAACGGTATTATTGGGTGAGAAATTAGAGTTACTTTCTTCATAATTTACCACTAACAATAAAAAAGAGCTTCTTTCAATAAAGAAGCTCTTTTAACAGTTTGATGAGTGATATGATTATTATTTAGACGTTACAGTTTCCTTAACTAGTATATGCCAAGAACCAGGCTTGAACTGGTGACACGAGGATTTTCAATCCACTGCTCTACCGACTGAGCTATCTCGGCTATTATTAACAATATTAATATAACAGATTATTACCACTATTGCAAATCATGGAATATAGAATAAATTGGTAAAGAATATGTACTATTCATTAAAAGTAGAAATCTCAGGTTGAAATTTTAGCCTAGATGTACCTATTGGCCCATTCCGATGCTTAGCAATGATGATTTCAGTTAAGTTATCGTCGTCTATGTTTTGGTTGTAATATGATTCCCTAAATAGTAATAATACTAGATCAGCATCTTGTTCGATAGAATTATGTGTAAATATGTAATCATTTGTAAAAAACATTTTTTCATTTGGTACAGAGATATCGTAAGAATTATATTTTTTCAACAGATAGATATTCTGAACTACTTCGTCAATCCTCACAATTTGGGTCTGCAGATCCAAGTATATTAAAGCTCTAAAATATTTTAAATTATCAGTCCTGTCCCATCTTAAATTTGTTAACAAGAGATGATTGTGTGTAAGGTGTGTAGAGATTTTATTCTGTCTTTTTAATACTTGATACAAGTATTGCTTGTAACTGTACTCAATGTGAGTATTATTTTTTCGATGCACTAGTGTCGGCGTTAAACTTGAGCTCTTAATTGCAGGCACTAATTTAACAGGTGAATAGATTCTCTTATAAGAAATAAAATTTAAAACACTAGTAAGTCTTGATAGACAACCACTCTCACGTAAATCAGCCAACAAAGGTCTCTTGATTACTCGACCTTCAACATTCCTATTCAATTGAGATAGAACAAGAATAGGCATATCTACACTTTTAGCAAGCATTTTTAAGGTTCGAGTAATTTCTGATAATTCCTCAGTCCTATTCTTAAAAGAATGATTTGGTATGCGTATTAATTGCAAGTAATCAATTACTAGTAAGCTCACTTCCGGGTCTACATCAAGCAAGTTCTTAACTTTAACTCCTATTTGCATAATTGACAAGTTTGCAGTATCATCTATATTTATCCTAGCTTCTGCCAAAAGTTTACCAGCTTTTTGTAAATTAATCCATTCGTCTTGCTGAATTTGTCCTTTTCTAATATTACTAATTGGAATTTTAGATTTCATAGAGAGTAACTTATACAGTATCTGTTCTTTTGACATTTCTAGACTAAAAAAGATAATACTTTTAGCTTCGTTTTCTATAATATTTAATCCTATATTAAGACTTAAAGAAGTTTTGCCCATTGATGGTCTACCAGCGATAACAATAAGATCTCCTTTCTTAAATCCTCCAGTTAATAAGTCCAATGAATGAAAGTGTGATAAGAGTCCATAATGCTGAGATCTAGTCTCTGGAGATTTTAAATTTAAAAAAACTTGATTAATTAAGAGATTAATATCAATCACATCTTCGTAAAAGAGTTGTTTTTTTAAATACGAGATGTATCGATCTAACTTAAATGAAATAGTTACACTATCAATAGATGAATTATAGGCCATATTTATAACATCATAACCATACTGTATCAATTGTCGTCTGAGGTACTTATCTTGTATTAACGTAGTATAGTACTTTATTGCTGCTTTCGTGATGATTTTTGAAGTAAAGATTTGAGCTTGTTGCAAAAGTTGTAAAATCTTATTAATTCCTCCAATTTTATTTAACAGGTTTAATTCCCAGAGTTGATTAATTAGTATAATAGAATTAATGTGTTTCTTTTCAATGTATATATCAATAATTGTTCTATATATAAGTTGATGCCTTTCAAGCGCAAAAGATTCAGCTATTAATTCTCCAATGACGGTTTCAATAATATTACTATTCAGTATTATCCCACCTAAAAGTATTTCCTCAGCAAGGTTATGCTGAGGAGGTAACTGCTCATAGTATTTGATTTCAGGCGCTTGATTAGCCATACGATGTTTTATCTTTATCTTATGTTAGGATGATGTTTCCGGAAGGATATGTAATTCAACAAGAGCTACTAAATTATCTAGTAGTTTTAATTCAATATTATAAACACCAATTTCTTTTACTTCAGGTAATTGGACTTGTTCCTTTTGTAGACTTATACCTGTATTACTGTTTATTAAGTCAATTATATCTTTCTCATTTACACTACCAAAAATATTGTTATTTTCACTGATCTTTCGTTTGAGACTGAATTTGTTGATACTTTCTAAGTCATTCTTTAACTTTGTCATTTGCAAAATATTCTCTTCACGGAGCCTTACTTTTTGAGCTTCAATCTTTTGCGCATATTGGAGACGGCTTTTAGTAAGTGGTTCTGCTACTTTGTAAGGCAATAAATAGTTACGAGCATAACCTTTGGAGACGTTAATTATTTCTCCCTCGTAACCTAAATTAGCTGTTGTTTTGTTTAAAATTAATTGAATGTTTTTGTTAGGCATAGATACTTTCTTGATATTATTAAATTAGACTTAATGTGACTCATTATATACAATATTTAGCAAATATGATACAATAATAGTTGAATTTTTAAACGTAATGATTCATTAATTGGAGAGATGGCCGAGCGGTTTAAGGCGCAGCATTGGAAATGCTGTTTAGTAGCAATATTAACGAGGGTTCGAATCCCTCTCTTTCCTTTTGATTAAGTCTCTACCTTTTTATATAAGTAGGCTGAGATCTACTTGTCAAACCTAATTGCCAATTCTCTTAGGAAGCTTTACTAGTATTTAAATTATCAAGCCATATTAAGGATCGAGTGCATAATGTTTTGTTTTCGTAGTAAGTTAGATGCTACATGAGTTCTAACGATAGAATTACAATAAATAATCACGTGTTTTTGTATTGCTATAACACTTATCAAACTAATTATATTTTCTTCGCATATGCTACTTAATGGAATACTGAGAGCATTTTGCAAATGGGAAAGTTGGTATTCATAATCAGACCTAATATCAATTAAGCAAATACTTAAATCATTATTATTTAAGTAATCATACAATTGACAGATCTCTATAATCTCAATATCTTGCTTCTTCTCTGTCTCTAGTCTTCTATCATATATTTCGATATGTTCACTTTGTTGTTTAATTGGATGCAGTCGTAATACTTTAAAAGAAGTTTGTAGTGCATTGTATGCTAACATTTTTTCATGGAGTACCTCTCCGGTACCAGTAATAATTTTTATAATTTCAGTGGCTTGCATAATACCAATAAAACCAGGTAATACTGGGATAACCCCTTCTTCAGAACATCTTTGAGTAGATTGTTTCTTGTCAGGAAGGTACATCTCATTATAACTCAAACCACCCTGGTAATTAAACACACTGATCTGTCCTGCAAATGAACCGATTGCACCGTAAATGTGTGCCTTATGTAACTGTTTACAAACTTTGCTTAAGATATATCTTGCTTGAAAATTGTCAGTACTATCGACGACAATGTCATATAATTTAATTAAATCTTCAGCGTTATTACTATCTAACTTACACTTGTAGATAGTAATGTTAGATGTAGAATTCATTTTCATTAACTGCTTCTTTGCAACATCTACTTTGTATGAGCCGATATTTGTTTCATTGTAAATAATTTGTCTGTGTAAATTTGAGAGCTCAATTATATCATCATCAACTATTCCAATATTGTTCAAACCAGATGAAACTAAATACAGTAAAGTGGCAGATGCTAACCCTCCAGCTCCAATAAATAAAATTTTTGCTGTTTGCAGTCGTCTTTGACCAATTAGCTGAATCTCTGGTAAGATTAGATGCTTAGCGTATCTCTGATAGTCATGTCTAGTTAATGTATCTAAATTATGCTTCTGATTCATCGGATAGTTAACTTGGAAAATAAAGATTGTACAAATGTAAAATCGCTTTATGTTATAATTATATTGCAGGCATTATCTTGCAAGCGCCTTTAGTTCAGTTGGTAGAACGCAGGTTTCCAAAACCTGATGTCGAGGGTTCAAGTCCTTCAGGGCGTGTTTCATCTATGCAGCTTTAAATAACTTCACTTAGATACACTGACTATGTATCTTTTCCTTATCCACTTACTATACAATAGTGTAAAACGTTATAAGTTCAGAATGTGGTATTTTTACGGCACTCTTGTATTGAACTTACAAACCTATAATTAATTATAATATTTCTAACTAGTTACTACTGTTAAATAAAAAAATGGCTAAAAAAGTTGTTGCTATTGTAAAACTAGCACTTGGGGCGGGTAAAGCTACCCCAGCCCCACCTATCGGTCCAGCATTAGGACAGCATGGCGTTAATATTGTAGCATTTTGCAAAGATTATAATGCCCGAACTTCAGATAAATCAGGTATGATTATTCCTGCAGAAATCTCAATATATGAAGATCGTAGTTTTACATTTATACTTAAGACACCCCCAGCATCTGTGTTACTTGCGAAAGCAGCCGGAGTAAATAAAGGTTCAGGAGAACCTAATAGTAAGAAGATCGGTACAATTACGGAATTACAACTTGCAGAAATTGCTGATATTAAGTTAAAAGATTTGAATACAAATCGCAGAGAACAAGCCATGAAAATTATTGCTGGTACAGCTAAGAATATGGGCATTACTATAAATAGTTAACAGCAATTCATTTATACTAACTAAGAGGAAGTTATGGGTAACACAAAAGTGTCTCGAAGATTTAGAGCAATGTCAGAGTTAGTTCAAGATAAGGACTATAATTACACAGAAGCAATAGAACTACTGAGAAGGAGTTCATCAGCTAAGTTTGTAGAAACCGCCGAAGCTCATATTGTATTGGGGCTAGATCCTAAATATGCAGACCAACAATTAAGGTCAACCGTAATATTACCTAAAGGAACTGGGAAACTTGCTAAAGTTGCTGTTATTACAAAAGGCGAAAAGATTACTGAAGCTTTATCCGCTGGGGCAGACTTGGTTGGTGCAGAAGAAGTTATCGAGCAAATTTTACAAGGTAACATTGACTTTGATAAGCTTATTGCTACACCTGATGTAATGCCTTTGATTGCAAAATTAGGACGTGTTCTAGGACCACGTGGTTTAATGCCATCTCCGAAGGCTGGTACTGTAACGATAGACGTAGGCCAAGCAGTTCAAGAATTTAAACTTGGTAAATTAGAGTACCGCTTAGATAAAACCGGTATCGTTCACATACCTTTTGGTAAGGTTGACTTTTCTGAGGAAGATCTTGCAGCCAACCTATTGGCTATAAAGGAATCCATTGAGCGCAATCGTCCAACTGGATCGAAAGGAAAGTACTGGAAAACTATGCATATATGTAGTACCATGGGACCATCAATATCTATTGATATTAATAGCTTAAAAGAGATATAATATCTAGCCAATAAGTTGCTTTAAAATTATTCTAACGCCTACTTTATTTATCAGTTAATTTAGCCAAAAAAAAAATGACAACTAAAATTTCAACAATTATTGATGAGCTTAAGTCCTTAACTCTTTTAGAAGCTGCAGAACTTGTCAAACAAATAGAAGACACTTTTGATGTGGATGCTTCACAATCGGGTGGCGGCATGATGATGATGCCAGGAGGAGCATCTGGTGGAGCTGCTTCAGCTGAAGTGGAAGAAAAAACAGAGTTTGATGTAGTCCTAGAAGAAGTACCAGCACCTAAGAAAATAGCTATTTTAAAAGTTGTACGTTCTTTAACTGGCTTAGGCCTTAAAGAAGCTAAAGACTTAGTAGAATCAGCTCCTAAAGTCTTAAAAGAAGCTACTTCTAAAGATGATGCTGAGCAAATGAAGAGTAAATTAGAAGAAGCAGGCGCAGTTGTAGTAATTAAGTAAAAACTAATAAACTTCTAACTAACATTCTTGAATGTTAGTTAGAAGTTTATCTTTTGAACTTATTTATTAAAATAGACCCAGTGTTATTGCTTTAGATAAAGGCATTGTTGCGCCAATTCCTAACCAAATACTTACGAAAGTACCAACCAAAAAGACTGTTGTCGCAACAGGACGACGGAAAGGATTTTGGAATTTATTAATACCTTCGATAAAAGGAACAGTAATTAATGCTGCTGGAACAGCAGCCATTGATAGTACTCCAATCAATTTATTGGGTATTACTCGCAATAAGTTAAAAGTAGGGAAAAAGTACCATTCTGGTAATATTTCTAGGGGAGTTGCAAAAGGATCAGCTTTTTCACCGATTCCAGACGGTTCTAGTATTGCTAGTGCTACTATACAACCAATTGTACCTAGGATAACTGTTGGGAACATATACAAAAGATCGTTAGGCCAAGCAGGTTCACCGTAGTAATGATGTCCCATACCTTTTGCTAATTTAGCTCTTAGGTTAGGATCTGTTAAATCTGGTTTTTTAATTATAGACATCTTGTTAATATACGTAAAGTTTATAGTTACTGATAGACTATTTCTTTGTCCCTTATTGTTATAAAGGTCCAGAGATTCCTTGCTTTCTAATCATCAAAAAATGCATTAACATAAATACTGCAGTTAACAAAGGTAAGACAAATGTATGTAAGCTATAAAAGCGAGTTAGTGTGCCTTGACCGACACTGACTCCTCCTCTTAACAATTCTACAATACTGCCTCCCACAATTGGCACGGCTTCAGGAACACCTGTTACAATTTTCACTGCCCAGTACCCAATTTGATCCCAAGGTAAAGAATATCCTGTTACTCCAAATGAAACAGTCAATACTGCTAAAATAATACCTGTTACCCAAGTTAATTCTCGTGGTTTTTTAAAACCACCTGTTAGATAAACTCTATACACGTGTAGATTTAGCATTAGAACCATCATACTTGCTGACCATCTATGGACAGATCTAATAAGCCAACCATAATTAACGTCAGTCATGATATATTCTACAGAAGAGAATGCTTCTGCTACTGTAGGTCTATAGTAAAATGTCATCGCAAAACCACTAGCAACTTGAATTAGAAATGAAGTAAATACAATACCACCAATACAGTAAAAGATATTAACGTGCGGAGGTACATATTTACTTGTAATATCATCAGCAATGGACTGAATCTCTAAACGCTCTTCAAACCAGTCATAAATTTTTCCCATAAGAAGCTATCTAAATTAATATCATGTCAAATTTTTACATCTAGACTATTGTTTACGTTGAAGACTAGCAATACCACAATATATTATAGCATATTTATCCAATATTATTAATATTTAGATCTCATTCTTCTTAAATAAAGTTAGTTCTTTGAGACTATAAATATTAATCCAATTGCGACTATGTTTTACTATATGATTTTTATCAAGAATTCTAAGTATTTTGCCAACAGAGCTTCCGTTACTCCCTATCATTATACCCAAGGTCTTATAAGATAATTGTAGGGGGATCACAACTTTATGAGAGTCTACAATACCAAAATTTTTACTTAACAAAAGAAGCAAGTGTGTAAGTCGATACTGTGTATTCTTATGAATCAATATTTCTGTAAGATTACAGGTGTTATATATTACAGCTTTACGGCTATCTTGCTCCATTAAATTAAATTTATGCAACTTGTTGTTTGTTAGACTCACAATATAGCTAGTTTGTACAGCTTGTAATGCATAGTAATAATTATTAGCGTAATGATTGCTAAAAGAAGGCCTAAAAAAGCTTCCATCCGAAATAATATTTATTGCATAAACTTCTTGATTTGTAAAAATTTTTGAGATATTGAGCACACCTGCCAAAATTACATAAAACTGACTGCAACTTTTATGAACTACAATAGAATCACCTTCTATTAACTTATATATATATCTTTCATAGTTATTTGTTGAAAAATCGACCATTTATTCGTTTAAGGTGAGACTATGTGTATTTTATAGATTGAATCTATATATCTATAGAGTACTTAATTTTTACTTGTATTAAATACAAGAACTGTTATCTAAGGGTATTCTGGTCTTTTATTTAGTAAGAATAAAATTAAATGTATTAACTCAGTTAGTATTGATTATATCCGAAATCATCCCTATGTATTATATTAACTGGTGATGTAAAAATGCAACTTTCAACGCTTTAGTTATAAAATATCTATAATACTTAAAAAAAATATAAACAACAAAAATATTAAGCTAGCTATAAAAAACTAAGAGAGGAGATTAACATTGAGAATAGATTGTTGGCATATATTCTATTCTTTGGTAGTTGCAAAAAAGAATAGTTGCCTAAGCTTATCGAACACTTTTGGAACTACTCATTATTATAATATCAAGCTTTGGGAACCTACTTTGAATTCTTTTTTAAAAAATATATGCCAGATCAAATTTTATTAGTGGACAATGACAAAGCTCTAGTATTTTCCATCTCTCACTATTTAGTTAATGAAGGTTTTATAGTAAAGACTGCAAATAGCGTTGAAAGTGGTATAAAATCTTTAATATCTAATAGGCCAGCTCTAATTATTTCCGATATCTTAATGCCTCAACAAGATGGTTATCATTTTATTAAATATGTCAAAAGTTCAGACAAGTACTCAAATGTTCCATTTATTTTTATTAGTGCCAAAGGTATGACTTCTGATAGGATTTGTGGTTATAAGTTAGGATGTCAACATTACATAACTAAACCTTTTGATCCCGAAGAGTTGCTTGCCATTGTAAAAAGTCTTCTTAATTATGCTAGAGTGTGTACTAATTTTGTAGACGAAAAAACAAATTCTATGGAGAGTATACTGAATGATAATCAACAACTATTGGTGTCTCCATTAGAGTATAAAGTACTCAAATGTGTGCTTGAAGGAATGACTAACAAAGAAATTGCAGACATTTTGAAGTTCACAATCAGAAACGTTGAGAAGTACGTGAGTCGCCTATTATCTAAAACAGATACAAAAAATAGAACACATCTTGCTCAATATTGTTATAAACGTAAAATTAAGGTTAAAAGGGCGAATGACGGGAATCGAACCCGCGAATAATGGAGTCACAATCCATTGCCTTAACCACTTGGCCACACCCGCCATGCTATAATATTGATTGTAATATGTTGTAGACTTTAAGTCTACTTTGATAGTATTTATTTCTCTTTAGCAGTTATATACAAATGAGTAAACCTTTCACAATTCAAATTAATGGAGAACCATTTCACTGTACTAGCAGTATGTCTATCAAGGATATACTAACATATTTAGATATTGATACAACATTTAGTTTAATAGAATATAACAGTGACCTTTTACATGACGATCAAATAGAAAATATCTTACTTAACCAAAATGATAAGTTAGAAATTCTAACAATTGTCGGAGGTGGATAGAAACTATAGTAAACTAATCAAGAAGAGATACCGAGAGTCTGCCTTGCTTTCTATCAATATGAATAACCTTAACTTTCCAGATTTTGCCGATAGGAAAGTAATAACTGATATTACTATTGTATTTTTCAGGTATTTCTGAGATGTGTAACAATGCAGGTATCTTCTCTATCTTAAAAAAAATTCCGTATTGCTTAACTTCTGCAACAGGGGCTTCAACATAAGCTCCAAGATTAACTATATTAGGTATTCTCTCAAGTTGTGCACATCTACTGCTTAAAACAAGCTGATTACATTGCTCATCGACAATAAGAAATTTGCAGGCTATATGTTGATTCAATAACTCTTCTTTCTTCTCCATATAAGCTAAATGAGAATTGGGTATAAATCCTTGAATATTTTCTAAAAGAACTAAACCTCCTCCTTTATTTAATCCAATGATTTTAACTTCAATTGCTATGTTTTCACTTTTCAGCTGTTTTATTCTATCCCATGATATAAGATACTCAAGCCTTTTTAGTGAGAGTACTAATTGTTTAGTTTTTATATTGTAAGCAAGGATGAAGAATTCCTGTATTTCACTCCGGCTAAGTTCAACACTATTACTATAAGTCTCTAGATAGATTTCATTATTTGGTAGGTATGCTGCATTATCAGCACCAATATCTACTAAATAACCCTTTTCTTCTTTACTAAAGATTGTACCAGCAATTATATCTCCAACATTAAAGCTATATTGATATCTATCTAATAACTGCGCAAAATTTGTATCTGTAAAGCACATCCACTAGTTCCTTTTTTATCTATTTTTTGTTATTATTACTATATCTATAGAGTTCGCGTAGGTGGTTGCAAACTTATTTTAAAGTTTGAGGAAAGTCCGGACTCCTTATAGAATATAGTTGCTGAATAAGTCTCAGTGTAAGTAATTACGAGGAAAGTGCCACAGAAATAAACCGCTTGATAAAAAATATCTAAGTAAGGGTGCAAAGGTATGGTAAAAGCATACCAGGAATATTGTGATAATATTTGCTAGGTAAACCCCACAATGGAGCAAAGTTATACATTATAATCTATACTCTATCTATTATGTGTCTAAATACTGCATTAAGTTTTTATAACTACAGATCAATAACCACCCTTTTATGATTTGCTCTAAAAAGAACAAAATCCGGCTTATGACTTTCTCTATAGATTAACCTTAAATTTAGTTTTTAGCTCTTCCTTAAGCTTACACTCAAGCTCATCTATGATAGTACTGGTGAGTGTTTTATTAACTGACCTATAGGTAATTCTAAAACTTAAGTTCCTATTTTTTTGCCCCTCTCGTTGAGCTTCATACAAACTGCAAAGTTTTACCGATTCAATTATTGAATTATTATTATCGAGTATCGTATCTATAATAGTTCTTACTGTAATACGCGTGTCAAAAGTAATTGTTATGTCCCTGACAATACTAGGATATTTAGAGTATATTCTGAATATTTTAGCAGAGCAAACAGGACTAATTAACTCATTAATCAAGATTTCAAAACCGTACAGGGGAGCTTTTAGACCGTTTATATTATATAAATTGGGTTTTACACAACCAAAGACACCTATAGACCGTGAATCAATAGTTAGCACAGCAGACTCATGATCTTTAAATAAACAATATGTATTTTTATTGAAATTTTGATTTTCACCTAATTCTGACCAGCCAATATCCACATTTAATCGTTCAAAAATTTCTTCTACTTGACCTTTTGCCTGAAACCAATCTAGATCTAATGGATCCTCATTCCAACTTCTTCTACTTTGCATATCTCCACCAAATATACAAGCAAGATGTATTGCTTCATTATAACCGCTGCTTTTAGTAAAGACACGACCGGTTTCAAAAATATTTACTGCACCATTACCTTGTTTGATATTATAGATATTTGATTTTAGCAAATTATTAAGTAAATTTTCTTTTAAGCTATTAAATTCGCCAATTAACGGATTATATACTGCAATCGTGTTGGCAAAGCTGTCTTCTAACGGAGAGTGAGTAGTTTCGTGATAACCATTAGACCTCAATACAGTTCTTATATGACCTAAACGATGTGTTGTATGTTTTTTACTACCTTTAAAGAGACTTACAGGAAGTCTATCCAGAAATTTGTCAAAGCCATAAACCCGGCTAATTTCTTCAATAATATCAATCTCTCTATAAACATCATCAACCCTATTTAGAGGTACCATAATTGCCAGATTAGTACTATACTGCTTAACAATGAAGCCTAACCTTGTTAAAATCTGCATACTTTCAGTTATTAACCTAGAGTAATTTATAGATGTTTCTTGTAAATAAGAGTACGGGCCTAGCGTATCTTGTAATGTTAAATTTCTCAAATAGACCGGTTGATATACTTTGTTATTAGATGAGAAGTAATAAGTTGTACTTACCATTCCGTCATAAATATGCGCTATTAACAGCATGCATTCGTTATATGCGGTTAATAGATCTGCTTGAGATATACCGTCTTGTATATCTTGATCATTATGGTTAGTTTGATCGTAATAAAAACATAAGATTTCTTGGCTGTTGCAAGCCTCGATTTCAGGAGAAGTGGTTCTTTTAACACCAAATCTTTTAGCCCATTTTAGGTCTATAAAATTAAGAATGTCTATTATATTATTTTCAATCTGAATCCCATAATTTATCAGAATAGATTGAATCCATGAGGGAGTACTATTAGTGTTTAAATTAATGATTTTTGTTTGAAGTATCCTGCTAGGGGTGTCTGTATTCAGCTCTAAAGGCTTATTAGAAATATAAAGAGGAGCTTGATTAGCACTAGTTTTTAATTCCCTATTTATAATTGCTGAAACTTCTTTGGCGACCCCCATCATACTTGATGTATCAGCTCTATTAGTAGTACTACTAACCTCTAAAAGTTTGTTATTGTAAGGTAATTCTATAAGATCTTCAACTTCAAATCCAGCAAGAGTTAATCTTTCTACAATAGATTCAATGCTAATTCCTTTTAAATCTATAAGTTTCTCAAGCCATTCCCAAGAAATATTCATATTTATTTTCTTGCACGTATATTGTATGTATTAAAGAATATAATTATGTATGTTTCCTAAGTATCTGCTAATTTATATGATTGTTTCGTATTTAAGAGTCCTCTGCTTTAGTGAAAGATAAACTATTCTCATTAGCATACCTTTCCATGAAACGCATGAATCGGTCCCAATTGCTGGCATCTTTTATAACATATACCGATTCAATTGCTTTTGGCTTACCATTAATAAATTTAGCGTTGACATCTCTGGTGATAAGTTCGCCTTCTTCATCCATTAAATACATCCCTGTAATATCGCCTTGGTTTTCCATACTAGCGTTTAAAATGACAGGGTTCGTAAATCTAAAAGTTGCTGTTCCTGTACTACCATCTCGAGATCTGGTTAATTTTACGTCAGGCACAACTGTTTCATCAATGCCTTTTATGAATTGAATAACTGCCATGTTTTACAAGCCATCCTTAGTATAATATGTGTTTATCTGATTACTATAAACTATTATTGCATTAATTAACGTTATTGTGAATACAAAAAGGTGTTTCAGTAAAACTATATGCTGGGGTGGGAGGATTCGAACCTGCGAGTGGCGGAGTCAAAGTCCGCTGCCTTACCACTTGGCGACACCCCAATGGATTCAGATAATATGATTATCTCTGTATTTTGTCATCATGTCAACTATAGAAGTGATTATCTTATAACTTCTTCTTTTTTATAAAGTTTAAGTGTCTCAATAAATTGTTGCCTCGAACAGGTTTCTTGTCTATATTCTTTTAACCATTTAACAGTTAAAGTCTGTAAAGATGCTTCTTCCTCTCCAATAATTACACACATCAATGCATTTTTCTTGTGAGCTCTCTTTACTTGTTTTTGAAAACTGCTGCCACTCAAGTCAACTTCATAACGTAAATCATAATTCCGGAAAATTGGAATTAAGCTAAGTCCTTTTTTCTCTGCTTCATAACCTTGCAAAGCCAAGTAAATTAATTCACTGTTTTGAGGCAAATCTAGTTTATCTTGTACTAATAATAGTAATCTTTCTATCCCAATGCCCCATCCCAAAGCAGGTATAGCAGGCCCACCTAACTGTTGAGTTAAGGAATCATAGCGTCCGCCTCCACAAATAGTATCTTGTGTTCCAAGTAAGTTAGTCTTGATTTCGAACACTGTACTATTATAATAATCTAGTCCTCTTACTAAATGATTATTAATTGTAAACGGAATGTTCATACTAGAGAGATAATCTTGCATCTTCTCAAAATGAATTAAAGCTTCTCGGTCTAGAAAATCAGATATTATTGGTGCATTCAGTAAAATTTCTTGAGTTTGTGGATCTTTACTGTCAAGGATTGTCAGAGGGCTAGCGATTAACCTCTTTTGAGATTCTCCATCTAAATCTAGTTGATAAGTTGATAAGTATCTTCGAAGAGCTTTCTCATAATCTTGCCTGGTATCACTACTTCCAATACTATTAATTTCAATTGTATACTTACTACACTCGAGGCTGTCTATGATTTGGTTAGCTAAATAAATCACTTCTGCATCTAAGACAGGACTATTACTACCGTAGCACTCTAAACCTAGTTGGTGGAACTGTCTTTGTCGTCCGTGTTGTGGTCTTTCATATCTGAACATTGGTCCCATGTACCATAGTTTTTGAATAGGTTGTTCATTGTAAAGTTTGTGCTGTATTAAAGATCTTGCTACTGGTGCTGTACCTTCTGGCCTTAGGGTAAGGTTCCGTCTTCCTCTATCCTCGAAACTATACATCTCTTTGCTTACAATGTCAGTATCGGTTCCAATACCTCTCAAAAATAATGATGTATCTTCTATGATAGGAGTGCGAATTTCCTGATAACTGGCTTGACTTAATATGTCCATGGCTATGTTATAAACGTGTTGCCAGTACTTAGTGTCTTTGGGTAAAATATCGTGCATGCCTCTTATAGATTGCATGTATATAATCCTTTTGGTCTTGATGTTAGAATAGTTTTATTAATGAAAAAAGCAAAATACTAGTGTCTCATAATATATTGGGCAAGGAGGGATTCGAACCCCCGACACCGTGGTTCGTAGCCACGTGCTCTAATCCACTGAGCTACAAGCCCTAAAAAATATTATATCATTATTTCAATAAAATATATACTTTTTTTTGCCTATTACGATAAGAAGTGTTGTTATTATAGAACCATAATTATTTGGTGTTGTATCTAGAACTAATTATTTTCATCTAAACCTCATTAGATATGATATATTAACGGTGAATAATAAATTATCTGTATAGAAAAGATGTTTTGTATTGCTTAACATTACAACGATAAAACCCTGTACAGATTCTTTCAGTTTCTTTTATTAATTAGAAAAATGATTATACATAAAAATTATGAGTAAGCAAATTTTATATCAGGACCATGCAAGACGAGCTTTAGAGCAAGGAATGGATATCTTGGCAGAAGCAGTATCAGTAACTTTAGGACCAAAAGGGAGGAATGTAGTTCTCGAAAGAAAATTTGGAGCACCACAGATTGTAAATGATGGCGTTACTATTGCAAAAGAAATAGAGTTAGAAGATAATCTGGAAAATACTGGAGTAGCTTTAATCAGACAGGCAGCTTCCAAAACAAATGATGTAGCAGGTGACGGTACAACAACAGCAACCGTCTTAGCGCATGCTATCGTTAAGCAGGGGTTGCGTAATGTAGCTGCAGGTGCAAATCCAATGGAAATTAAAAAAGGTATTGAAAAAGCGACTAAGTTTATTGTTAGCAAAATAGCAGAATATTCTCGTCCTGTAGAAAATACTCGCGATATCTCACAAGTAGCCTCTATCTCTGCAGGCAATGAGGTTGCGATAGGTAATATGATTTCAGATGCTCTTGATAAAGTTGGCAGGGAAGGTATTATTTCTCTTGAAGAAGGTAAATCTACGTTTACTGAGCTAGAGATTACTGAAGGTATGAGATTTGAAAAAGGTTTTATCTCTCCTTATTTTGTTACAGATACATCCCGTATGGAAGTTGTTCAAGAGAACCCTTATATTTTACTAACTGATAAGAAGATTACACTAGTTCAACAAGAACTGGTTCCGGTTTTAGAACAAGTTGCTAAAACAGGAAGACCACTACTGATTATTGCTGAAAATATAGAAAAAGAAGCCTTGGCAACTGTTGTTGTGAATAAATTGAGAGGCATTATTAATGTAGTTGCTGTTAGAGCACCAGGCTTTGGCGATAGGAGAAAAGCACTTCTAGAAGATATGGGGGTACTAACAGGTGGGACTGTTATATCTGAGGATTTGGGTTTGACTTTAGAAAGTGTAACGTTAGACAATCTAGGTCAAGCGAGAAGAATTACAGTTACTAAAGATAGTACGACAATTATTGCAGAAGGCCATGAAGCACATTTACAGAATCGATGTGATCAAATTAGACGTCAGTTAGAGGTTAGCACAAATATCTATGAAAAGGAAAAGTTACAAGAGAGGTTGGCTAAACTTTCCGGCGGTGTTGCTGTCATTAAAGTTGGAGCTGCTACAGAAACAGAGATGAAGGACAAAAAGCTCAGATTAGAGGATGCAATTAATGCAACTCGTGCCGCTATTGAAGAAGGTATTGTTCCTGGAGGAGGATCTACACTAGTACATTTAGCTTCTGATTTATTAGAGTGGTCTAAGACAAACCTTCAAGACGACCAGTTAATCGGGGCATTAATCGTCCAACGAGCATTGAGCTCACCTTTAAACAGAATTGTAGAAAATGCAGGTTCTAATGGTGCAGTTGTAGTTGCGAAAGTAGCTAGTCAAGAATTTGAGATAGGTTATAATGTCAACACAGGACTATTTGTGGATATGTTCAAAGAAGGAATAGTAGACCCAGCTAAGGTTACACGTTCTGCTTTGCAAAACGCTGCGTCAATTGCGGCAATGGTTCTAACGACTGATTGTATTATTGTAGAGAGTTTAGAAGTGAATTCTTAGTATTATCAGAGTATCAATTAAATGCATTTTTATTGATATAAACTAAAATTGTGTATACTCCATGAGGTCTAGTAAGCTGGCTAAGCAAGAAAAGATTCAAGAAGCTTAGCTTCTTGATCCATAATTGATTAGCGTAGATATCTTTCCCCACTAAATACGGCTCTATTGATACAGAGTACTCAGCCTTAAATCTTGCAATATAGTTTTGAGTTATAGGCAAGTATTGGTTATTATCTGATACTTCTTGACTAATATCTTCTAAAATTAACTTAATTTGGCTTTGCAGTTGTAAAGCAGAGGCGATTTTAAAGAGTGTGTTGGCAAGTAATATAGTATTTGCTACATTGTATGTAGATAAATGACTGTTATATCTTAACAAACTATTTTCTCTGTTATCGAATAGATCAACTAAACTTAATCGTGGAAAATACTTATCTATCTTGTCTGTAGAATATGGGTCTAATGCTTGGACTGATAGATATAGTAAATTTAAGTTCTTTGTTACAAAGATACTAGAAGTCATACGAATGCTTGCTTTTATAAAATATTGCTACTAGTAATGGCTAATGCCTCTAGTGACTACCAGAAAATAGAAAATCAGGAAATTTCAACTGTGCCTTGGTTATGGAGTTGTTCTTGCCTTCTTCTTGCCAATAATTAATTACTTCTGTTGCCTGATTTAAAAGGTTAATCCTGTCTATTTCTGAAATCCACGGCTTGGACTCAAGTTCAGATTTTAAGTGCTCCCAAGCATCATTTCGAGGCCAAAAAAAATAAGACGTTAGTGGGCTTGTCCCTTTGCCAACTATTTGATCTATTGCAATCGCTATGTTATTTTCTAACCATAAAACTTTCAATGTGAAATGTGGCAATTTAATTACTCCCTTCTAAAATATATCTTTCTCTGTATTTTAACTAAGATTTGCATTTGATGCTTTTTTACATATGGAAGCTACTACTTTACTCGTCTGTGCTCCCTGACTTTTATAGAATTCAACTGACTCTAAGTTCACAGTTGTTTCATTGGTCAAAGGATTGTAAAATCCGATCTCTTCAATAGGTCGTCCATCTCGTCTTTTCCTACAATCAATTACTACAATTCTATAGCTAGGTTGTTTCTTTCGACCGTATCTTTTTAATCTAATTTTTAGCATAATCACCTCTCATTATTGTATTACTTATTACTATTTGTTTATAATCAGAATCTTGCTTGAATATGATTGTAGCATATTTTTGTAAATTTATTAATTCTTTTCAGTATTATAGTTATCACTTGCCTTTTAAATAGCTTCTAGCCGAACATTATTAAATATAACCATAAGGCATTGAAGAAAGATAATACCAAGCATTGGAGAAATATCCATACCAAACATCATTGGTATTGTCCCTCTAAAGAGTCTTAAATATGGATCTGTCAATCTATTTAATGAACAGAATGGTTCATTATACCAATTTACAGTAGGAAACCAGGCCAAAGAAAGTTTTAGTAAGAGTAGTATTAAATAAATCTCTGAAAAGCTAGCTATCGAAGTAAATATTAGGTTGAAAGAATTAGTAAGCATGTTAGTTATATTTATTAGTTATTTATGTAGTTAGTTTTCATAATGTGATATATGTATCTATCAAAAGTCAAGAAAAATTATGATTCTGGAAGAAATACTCTTAAGATGAATATTCATCATCATCAAAAATCTTAGCTGTATATATATCGATATTATGTTTGTGTGTGTTAAGTACCTGTAAAGCTTCTGTTGAACAAGTGATACAACAAATTTGAATCTGATTGGAGGTGCACTCATTACTTTGAAGGATTTGTAACACCCTATAACTATAACCGCTATTAAGATTCTTAAGCAAAACCATTAAATGTTTACCCAATGATTTCACTATTACATGCTCTAAAACTAGATCCTGGCTCATAAGTTTATCTGTAACACACGTATTTATTTTATGAATAGGATATATAGTAGTGCTAGGAAGAAGAGCATTAATATCTGTACTTAGTACTTGAGATAGGTACGCATCTGTGAGAATGAGATATGATAATTGTTGTGGTAGAAGACTAAGCCTTCTATATTTGTCCATGTTTTTAATCGATAAATTAATCGTTTCTATTGACTTACGTGTTGCCTCATAAATTAATGCTGAGCTGATTTTTTTGAGAAAAGAAACTTTATCCCGACTTGATACATTACTATGAGTTATAGAGCTTGTCCAATTTAAGACTAAAGGGTGCTTGATGCTATAAATATTAAGTGACATAATTGGATACTGTACCGGTTAATAATCTTGAATTTGGATATACTTTTCAATAACTCATTATTAATTTATATGCTAAGCCATGTGTTTTTGAGCGCAAAATTGTAAATTCATTATTTTAGAGATAATAGAAAATTCTATCTTATACATATTGAGATAAGATAGAATTAATATTTACTTTTTATTTTTATATAATAAAAGGATGATACTCTGATTAGTCAAGAGGTCTCATAGACAACACTGCTTCATTCTCACGGTTAATTCCTTTCTCGAATCCAGCTGCTGCAGCTCTTGCTCTACCAGCATGCCATAAATGACCAATAAAAAGGAAAAATCCTAGGAAGAAATGAGAGGTTGTTAACCAACTCCTTGGAGATACGTAATTCACAGAGTTAATTTCTGTTGCTACCCCACCTACAGAATTTAGCGAGCCTAAAGGAGCATGAGTCATATACTCTGCAGCTCTTCTTTCTTGCCATGGTTGGATATCATTCTTAACCTTATTTAGATCAAGACCATTAGGTCCTCTCAAAGGTTCTACCCAAGGTGCTCTTAGATCCCAGAAGCGCATAGTCTCACCTCCAAAAATAATCTCACCACTAGGTGATCTCATTAAGTACTTACCTAATCCTGTTGGACCTTGTGCAGATGCGACATTTGCACCGAGTCTTTGATCTCGAACCAAGAAAGTAAAGGCTTGAGCTTGGGAAGCTTCAGGACCAGTAGGTCCATAGAACTCGCTTGGATAAGCTGTATTGTTATACCACACAAAGTTGGAAGCTGTTAGTCCCATGATAGATAGAGCACCTAAACTGTATGACAGGTAAGCCTCTCCAGACCAAACAAAAGCTCTACGTGCCCATGCAAAAGGTTTTGTTAAAATATGCCAAATTCCTCCAGCTATGCAAACTACACCTAACCATACATGGCCGCCAATGATATCTTCCATGTTGTCAACACTAACAACCCATCCGTCTCCACCAAATGGTGACTTGAAAATGTATCCAAATATAATCAGCGGATTCAGTGTAGGATTATTAATAAATCTTACATCACCTCCACCAGGTGCCCATGTATCATAAACACCGCCAACAAATAAAGCTTTTATAACTAGTAAGAAAGAACCTATACCGAGTAGAATTAAATGAATTCCTAATATAGTAGTCATTTTATTCTTATCTCTCCAGTCATATCCAAAGAAAGGAAAAGACTCTTCAAGAGTATCTGGACCTATCAAAGAATGATATAAACCACCAAATCCCAATACGGCTGACGAAATTAGGTGGAGAACACCAACAACAAAATATGGATAAATACTAGTGATCTCTCCACCAGGACCAACACCCCATCCTAGTGTGGATAGGTGAGGAATTAAGATGAAACCTTGTTCATAAAGCGGCTTTTCTGGAACAAAATGTGCTACTTCGAATAGTGTCATAGCACCAGTCCAAAATACCATTACACCAGCATGAGCAACATGTGCTCCTAGTAATTTACCTGATACATTAATAAGTCTAGCATTACCTGACCACCAGGCAAACCCTGTTGACTCAATATCTCTACCGCCTACACTCGCGTTACTATTAAAGGGCGTTTCCACGTGGTAAAACCTCCTCAGGGAATATAAAGTTTTCATGAGGTTGATCTTGCGCAGCCATCCATGAACGAATACCTTCATTTAATAAGATATTCTTAGTATAAAATGTTTCAAACTCTGGATCTTCAGCAGCTCTTAGTTCTTGAGATACAAAATCGTATGCTCGTAGATTTAATGCTAGTCCAACGATACCAAATGCACTTGTCCACATACCAGTTACAGGTACAAACAACATGAAGAAATGAAGCCATCTTTTATTAGAGAAAGCAACACCAAAGATTTGTGACCAAAATCTATTAGCTGTAACCATCGAGTAAGTTTCTTCAGATTGTGTTGGAGTGAATGCTCTAAAGGTGTCTGCAGCATCGCCATCTTCAAACAAAGTGTTTTGTACTGTTGCGCCATGAATAGCACATAGTAAAGCTCCACCCAGAATACCAGCTACTCCCATCATATGAAAAGGATTTAGAGTCCAGTTATGAAACCCTTGTAAAAATAATAAAAATCTAAATATAGCTGCAACTCCAAAGCTTGGAGCAAAGAACCAACTAGATTGGCCTAGAGGATACATTAAGAATACAGAAACGAAAACAGCTATTGGACCTGAGAATGCAATTGCATTATATGGTCGAATTCCAACTAGTCGTGCAATTTCAAACTGTCTCAGGCAAAAGCCAATTAAGCCAAAAGAACCATGTAGTGCTATGAATGCCCAAAGTCCGCCTATCTGACACCAACGAGTAAAATCGCCTTGTGCTTCAGGTCCCCACAATAGTAATAAGGAATGGCCCATGCTGTTTGCTGGCGTTGATACAGCAGCAGTTAAAAAGTTGCATCCTTCCAGATATGAACTAGCTAAACCATGTGTGTACCAAGAAGTAACGAAAGTAGTTCCTGTTAACCAACCACCTAATGATAAATAAGCACATGGAAATAACAATAGACCAGACCATCCTACAAACACAAAACGATCTCTTTTCACCCAGTCATCTATAAGGTCAAACCTACCACGACTTTTTTCTTGCCCAATTGCTATGGTCATAAGTAAAATCTCCAGAGCAAATTATATAAGTAAATTAAAAATTTCTTTTATTGTTACTTGTCTTTACGGTTAATGATATTATATACTAAATAAGTTATTTTTGTCATTTCTGTAATAAAATAGTTAACTTTAGTTCGCTAAGTAGCATGATTTTATACTTTTTAATACTATTCATGATCTTTCTTAAGTTGCTAGACATTAAGAGATTTATATATGATTTATTTATAAAAATAGTAGTTAAAACTTTTATGGAATGTGTTAGTGTGTACCTGTAGTTTTGTCTATTTATTAACTTCTGTGATTCGTTGAAATAAATATCCAGTACCTCTTGCCGTTAGAATAAGATCAGGATTACTTGGATCATCTTCTAATTTAGCTCTAAGTCTTGAAATATGAACATCAACTACCCTCGTATCAACATGTCTCTCTGGAGTATAACCCCAAACATCTTGTAAGATTGATGCTCGTGAAAATGGATCACCCGCTCTGCTAACCAATAATTCTAGCAGACTAAATTCCATTCCAGTTAGTCGAACTCTCTCATTGTTTTTATACACCTGCCTTTTATTTGTATCAATTTTCAAAAATCCGATATGTATGACACCTGAACTAGGAATACCAGGGCTGATAGTAATTTTATCAACTCTTCTTAGAACTGATCTAATTCTTGCTTCAAGTTCTTTCGGGGAAAAAGGCTTTACCACATAATCATCAGCACCAAGCTCGAGTCCAGTAATTCTGTCGGAAACATCTCCTAGTGCAGTGAGCATAATGATCGGAACATCAGATTCCTTACGCAGTTCTTGACAGACACCGTATCCATCCAGCTTAGGCATCATCACATCTAAAACTACTAAATTGGGATACTCTTTCCTAAATAATATTAGAGCCTCCTCTCCATCAGAAGCAGTAATAACGTCATAACCTATAATAGATAAACGAGTTTCTAGAATTCTTCTTATACTGGTTTCGTCATCAACGACTAGTATCTTTTCTTTTTGGTTTTCCAATTAATTAAGTACCTCTTCTTGCTAACTTATTTCGGGCATATCATAATAAGCATTATATTTGTTGTTATTTTTACATTGTAATCTATTCTATGAACTTTAATACTCATAAAAAGAAAGATAAATAGGAGTAAAGATTGTTTTATTTAGACTTTTTGCTCTGAGCTTATAGCAACGAACTTCATTTAGTCTAGTTAAACAAAACACCTTTTATTTATTCAAATAAAGCAAAAAAGCAACTTATAGCCCATCTATTTCCTTGACGATCAAAGTGTGTATTTTCAGGCTATCGACGAATATGTTTGATATTGTTGTCTCTTTTCTAGTAAGTTGAACTATTATTCAGCAAATTCAACAATATTCCAGAGCATTGGTGCCTACTCCTCTAAAACTTTTTAGTTAAAATGTTTATTACTATGTCTTGAGAACCCCGAAACTAGACATATAAGATATTAACTTTAACTTCATTATGTGTTGGTAATAACTATTTACTGTCTTTAGTTAGGATAGTGACTTAAATTATATGTGTAAAAATATAAAGCAAGATATACTACTCTATATAATGTAATAGGAAAGTTGATTTACCCCTTAGAGACAATAACTAAATTGTCAAATAAGCTATATTTAAGTTTATTTAATAGGAGATTTCTCTTTATTTTAATAATTAGATTGAATTAATGTCAGCTCTAACTTAAGAAGTAATTAGTGGAACTAAATCTATATTGCGCCTGAATAAGTTAAGATTGATAGTTGAAAATTCAAGAATACCATTTTAGAGGGAAAGAGTTCTCAGATGCTAGTATCCGAACACAGTACTTTTAATTATGTTTTGTTAAAGCTGTTCATGATACTTAATCTCAAAGTTAAGAATTGAGAGTTATTTTTTTAATTTCCAAAAAATTACTAAAATTTATTGTGCTGTTTATTCTTTAAACTCAACGCCATACTCTTCTTTTACTGAATGTTAACTAGACATTGAAATTAGGACCAAAAACCTCTTAATTCGAATATGTATATTCTACCTAAGCTATTTCTGTAATGTCTTCCTCTAGCTAAAGAGTAGAATGAGATATCCACAGTCTTGAAATTATCAGTCAAACAAACTTACTCCAAAATAATCATTTAGCAATAACATTAGTTTGTAGACTAATATACATCATGTTATCTATCAATCTAACTCTGCTAGTCTTAATTAAGATGACACCTTTCAATAAATGATGTCACTTAAATCATATTTTCGTAGGGGTTGACAATTAGTGGTTGAAAAGGTTAATATATTGCCACAATCTAAATAAATCCAAGCGAGAAGCTAAATGCTACGTTATGGTAATAGATATTTTATTCTGGACACCATGGAGAGTTTGATCCTGGCTCAGGATGAACGCTGGCGGTATGCCTAACACATGCAAGTCGAACGAAGGTTTTACCTTAGTGGCGGACGGGTGAGTAACACGTGAGAATCTACCCTTGGGAGGGGAATAACAGTTGGAAACGACTGCTAATGCCCCATAAGCTGAAAAGTGAAATGATTTTTCGCCCAGGGATGAGCTCGCGCCTGATTAGCTAGTTGGTAAGATAAAAGCTTACCAAGGCAACGATCAGTAGCTGGTTTGAGAGGACGATCAGCCACACTGGGACTGAGACACGGCCCAGACTTCTACGGGAGGCAGCAGTGGGGAATTTTCCGCAATGGGCGAAAGCCTGACGGAGCAATACCGCGTGAGGGAAGAATGCCCGTGGGTTGTAAACCTCTTTTCTTAGGGAAGAAGCTCTGACGGTACCTAAAGAATAAGCATCGGCTAACTCCGTGCCAGCAGCCGCGGTAATACGGAGGATGCAAGCGTTATCCGGAATCACTGGGCGTAAAGCGTCTGTAGGTGGCTTAGAAAGTCCGCTGTTAAATCTTAGGGCTCAACCCTAAGCCAGCAGTAGAAACTTCTAGGCTAGAGTATGGTAGGGGCAGAGGGAATTCCCAGTGTAGCGGTGAAATGCGTAGATATTGGGAAGAACACCAGAGGCGAAAGCGCTCTGCTAGGCCATTACTGACACTCAGAGACGAAAGCTAGGGGAGCAAATGGGATTAGATACCCCAGTAGTCCTAGCCGTAAACGATGGATACTAGATGTTGCGCGTATCGATCCGTGCAGTATCGTAGCTAACGCGTTAAGTATCCCGCCTGGGGAGTATGCTCGCAAGAGTGAAACTCAAAGGAATTGACGGGGGCCCGCACAAGCGGTGGAGCATGTGGTTTAATTCGATGCAACGCGAAGAACCTTACCAGAGCTTGACATGTCGCGAATTTTTTCGAGAGAAAAAAGTGCCTTCGGGAACGCGAACACAGGTGGTGCATGGCTGTCGTCAGCTCGTGTCGTGAGATGTTGGGTTAAGTCCCGCAACGAGCGCAACCCTTGTCTTTAGTTGCCATCATTCAGTTGGGCACTCTAGAGAGACTGCCGGTGACAAACCGGAGGAAGGTAAGGATGACGTCAAGTCAGCATGCCCCTTACGCTCTGGGCTACACACGTGCTACAATGGTCGCGACAAAGAGTTGCCAGTCTGCAAAGACGCGCTAATCTCATAAACGCGGCCTCAGTTCGGATTGTAGGCTGAAACTCGCCTGCATGAAGGTGGAATCGCTAGTAATCGCCGGTCAGCTACACGGCGGTGAATCCGTTCCCGGGCCTTGTACACACCGCCCGTCACACCACGGAAGCTGGCCACGCCCAAAGTCGTTACCCTAACCTTTTGGAGGGGGGCGCCTAAGGCAGGGCTAGTGACTGGGGTGAAGTCGTAACAAGGTAGCCGTACTGGAAGGTGCGGCTGGATCACCTCCTTTTAGGGATTTTTATAAACCTAGATCGTATTAAAATAGTATATTTTACATAATTGCGTAAGGGCTATTAGCTCAGTTGGTTAGAGCGCACCCCTGATAAGGGTGAGGTCCCTGGTTCAAATCCAGGATAGCCCAACCATGGGGGTATAGCTCAGTTGGTAGAGCGCTGCCTTTGCAAGGCAGATGTCAGCGGTCCGAGTCCGCTTATCTCCAGCGCATAAAAAGAACTATTTTAGACTATTTTTTAGAACATACTTGTGTAACTCAAGATAATAAGAGCTTACGGTGGATACCTTGGCATTCAGAAGCGATGAAGGGCGTGGCTACCGACGAAACACTTCGACGAGCTGGAAGCAAGCTTTGACTCGGAGATACCCGAATGAGGAAACTCTTCATACTACCTGTTGAATCTATAGACAGGAAAGAGCAAACCTGGCGAACTGAAACATCTTAGTAACCAGAGGAAAATAAAGCAAAAGCGATTCCCTTAGTAGCGGCGAGCGAAATGGGAACAGCCTAAACCATAAAAACATGTTTTTATGGGGTCGTGGGATAGCAATCAAAAGATTAGTCAAGGCTAAGTAAAACATTTGGAATAATGTATCATAGAAGGTGATAATCCTGTAACTGAAAGCCAAAACTACTTTAGCTATATCCCGAGTAGCATGGGGCACGTGAAATCCCGTGTGAATCAGCGAGGACCACCTCGTAAGGCTAAATATTCCTGAATGACCGATAGTGAAACAGTACCGCGAGGGAAAGGTGAAAAGAACCCCGGGAGGGGAGTGAAATAGAACATGAAACCGTAAGCTTACAAGCAGTGGGAGGACGACTTAACGTCTGACCTCGTGCATGTTGAAGAATGAGCCGGCGACTTGTATGCAGTGGCAGGTTAAGGTAAAGAATACCGGAGCCATAGTGAAAGCGAGCTTGATAAGAGCGTTCGTCACTGTTTACAGACCCGAACCCGGATGATCTAGTCATGGCCAGGGTGAAGCTTAGGTAACACTAAGTGGAGGTCCGAACCGACTGATGTTGAAAAATCAGCGGATGAGTTGTGATTAGGGGTGAAATGCCAATCGAATCCGGAGCTAGCTGGTTCTCCCCGAAATGCGTTTTGGCGCAGCGGTTGATGCTATAGCTTAGGGGTAAAGCACTGTTTCGGTGCGGGCTGTGAAAGCGGTACCAAATCGAGGCAAACTCTGAATACTAAGTGTGTAATCAACCAGTGAGACAGTGGGGGATAAGCTTCATTGTCAAAAGGGAAACAGCCCAGACCACCAGCTAAGGCCCCTAAATATTTACTAAGTGGCAAAGGAAGTGGGAATGCATAGACAACCAGGAGGTTTGCTTAGAAGCAGCAACCCTTTAAAGAGTGCGTAATAGCTCACTGGTCCAGTGATCCTGCGCCGAAAATGAATGGGACTAAGTATATTGCCGAAGCTGTGGGATGTTTAACATCGGTAGGGGAGCGTTCTGTGTAAGGTTGAAGCATTAGCGTAAGCGGATGTGGACAAAGCAGAAGTGAGAATGTCGGCTTAAGTAGCGAAAACATTGGTGAGAATCCAATGCCCCGAAAACCTAAGGTTTCCTCTGGAAGGTTCGTCCACGGAGGGTGAGTCAGGGCCTAAGGCGAGGCTGAAAAGCGTAGTCGATGGATGACAGGTTAATATTCCTGTACTGTTTATTATTGATAACGAGGGACGGAGAAGGCTAAGTCAGCCGGATGTTGGTTACCGGTTTAAACTTTCGATGTGATGAGGAGTGGAGAAAACATTCTGAGCAAAGAAGTGAATACAAAGTACTAAGGTGCTAAAGTGATTGATGTCATACTTCCTAGAAAAGCTCGACATATCTTAAATAATAAACACCTGTACCCGAAACCGACACAGGTAGGTAGGTAGAGTATACCAAGGGGCGCGAGATAACTCTCTCTAAGGAACTCGGCAAAATGGCCCCGTAACTTCGGAAGAAGGGGTACCCTTGTAGGGTTGCAATAACCAGACCCAAGCGACTGTTTATCAAAAACACAGGTCTCCGCTAAGTCGCAAGACAATGTATGGGGGCTGACGCCTGCCCAGTGCCGGAAGGTTAAAGAAGTCGGTTAGTATTTATGCGAAGCTGACGACTGAAGCCCCGGTGAACGGCGGCCGTAACTATAACGGTCCTAAGGTAGCGAAATTCCTTGTCGGGTAAGTTCCGACCCGCACGAAAGGCGTAACGATTTGGGTACTGTCTCGGAGAGAGACTCGGCGAAATAGACTTGTCTGTGAAGATGCGGACTACCTGCACCTGGACAGAAAGACCCTATGAAGCTTTACTGTAACTTGGAATTGGGTTTGAGCTTTTCTTGCGCAGCATAGGTGGGAAGCTAAGAAAATAGGTTTGCGGATCTATTTGAGCTATCAGTGAGATACCACTCTGGAAAAGCTAGAATTCTAACCTTGAAAGCCGTTATCCGGCCAAGGGACAGTTTCAGGTGGGCAGTTTGACTGGGGCGGTCGCCTCCTAAAAAGTAACGGAGGCGTGCAAAGGTTCCCTCAGGCTGGTTGGAAATCAGTCGTAGAGTGTAAAGGCATAAGGGAGCTTGACTGCAAGACCTACAAGTCGAGCAGAGACGAAAGTCGGCCTTAGTGATCCGACAGTGCCGAGTGGAAGGGCTGTCGCTCAACGGATAAAAGTTACTCTAGGGATAACAGGCTGATCTCCCCCAAGAGTTCACATCGACGGGGAGGTTTGGCACCTCGATGTCGGCTCATCGCATCCTGGGGCGGTAGTACGTCCCAAGGGTTGGGCTGTTCGCCCATGAAAGCGGTACGCGAGCTGGGTTCAGAACGTCGTGAGACAGTTCGGTCCATATCCGGTGCAGGCGCTAGAGTATTGAAAGGAGCTCTCCTTAGTACGAGAGGACCGGGAGAGACGCACCGCTGGTGTACCAGTTATTATGCCAATAGTAAACGCTGGGTAGCTAAGTGCGGAAAGGATAACCGCTGAAAGCATCTAAGTGGGAAGCCAACCTTAAGATGAGTACTCTCACCGTTTTAAACGGTTAAGGTCACGGCAAGATTAGCCGTTAAATAGGCGTCAAGTGTAAGTGCAGTAATGTATGTAGCTGAGACGTACTAACAGACCGAGGACTTGATTTACACCATCTAAAAAATAGTTTTAAACCTTGATACTTATAGCGTAGTGGACCCACATCGATCCATCCCGAACTCGATTGTTAAACACTACAGCGGCAATGATACTGAAGGGGAAGCCTTTTGGGAAAGTAGCTCAGTGCCAAGGTTATAATTAACATGTATATATAGTCTTTTATTTACATATCTGTAGTAACTTAATAGTATCTATACAAAACTTTTTGTATAACAGTACCATACTTATATAGTGTATTAAGTTAAGCTCATAGTTATAAGAGCAGGACCTCTACTATAAATCCAAAACTAAGGAGTTATCTTATGAAACTAGCAGTATATGGAAAGGGTGGTATTGGAAAATCAACAACAAGTTGTAATATTTCTGTTGCTTTAGCCAACAGAGGAAAAAAAGTGTTACAAATTGGTTGTGATCCCAAACATGATAGTACATTCACTTTAACAGGATTTTTGATCCCTACCATAATCGATACACTACAATCAAAAGATTACCATTATGAAGATGTCTGGCCAGAAGACGTTATCTATAAAGGATATGGTGGTGTTGACTGTGTAGAAGCCGGTGGACCACCAGCTGGTGCTGGTTGTGGTGGCTATGTAGTTGGTGAAACTGTAAAGCTCTTAAAAGAGCTTAATGCCTTTGATGAATATGATATAATACTATTTGATGTATTAGGAGATGTTGTGTGTGGAGGTTTTGCAGCTCCTCTTAACTATGCTGATTACTGTCTTATAGTTACAGATAATGGATTTGATGCTTTGTTTGCAGCCAATAGAATAGCTGCCTCCGTACGTGAAAAAGCACGGACGCACTCTTTAAGACTGGCAGGACTAATTGGTAACAGAACTTCCAAGCGAGATTTAATTGATAAATATATTAAGTCTGTACCCATGCCTGTACTTGAAGTATTGCCTTTAATTGAAGACATAAGAATATCCCGAGTAAAAGGCAAAACTTTATTTGAAATGTCCGCTCAGGACAATAACTTATCTTACGTTTGCGATTATTATTTAAACATTGCAGACCAGCTAATTTCTAAACCAGAAGGCATTATCCCTAAGGAATCTTCTGATAGAGAACTCTTCAGCCTACTTTCTGATTTTTACCTAAACCCTCCAGAACCCTCTGAGAGTAGTAATACTCCCCAAGAAGAATTAAACTTTATGATTATATAAATATATCTCATTACTTTCATCATTAATATCTATATATGACAATTTCTAACGAGAATAAATTAACTTTTGAATGTGAAACAGGTAACTATCACACTTTTTGCCCTATTAGTTGTGTTTCATGGTTATATCAAAAAATTGAAGATAGTTTCTTTTTGGTAATCGGCACAAAAACTTGTGGGTATTTTTTACAAAATGCAATGGGAGTTATGATCTTTGCAGAACCTAGGTATGCAATGGCCGAGCTTCAAGAAGGCGATATCTCTGCACAGTTAAATGATTACGAAGAGTTAAAAAGACTCTGCTTACAAATAAAAAAAGACCGGAGTCCCAGTGTAATTTTCTGGATAGGTACTTGCACTACCGAAATTATAAAAATGGATCTAGAGGGTATAGCGCCAAAGCTAGAAGCTGATATTGATATTCCAATTATTGTAGCTAGAGCTAATGGCTTGGATTATGCTTTTACTCAAGGAGAAGATACTGTCTTAGCAGCCATGGCACAAAGATGTCCAGATAATAAAAATTACCCATCTAAGAATGCAATAGAACCAACTACGGATGCCATTCATCCACCTTTAGTTTTATTTGGGTCATTACCTGATGCGGTAGTTCAACAGTTAACTTATGAGCTATCCAAACAAGGTATTACCGTTCAAGGTTGGTTACCCTCAACAAGATACACTGAATTACCATTCATTAATGAGCAGTATTATGTTGCTGGTGTTAACCCTTTTTTAAGTAGAACAGCTACCACTTTAATGCGTAGACGCAAAACTAAGCTAATTGGTGCCCCTTTTCCGATTGGGCCTGATGGTACTCGTGCATGGATTGAAAAGATTTGCTCTGTTTTCAATATTACTCCTACTAAACTAGATGAAAGGGAGTCAGAAGTTTGGTCTAGTCTTGAAAACTATCTTGAGCTAGTCCGTGGAAAGTCTGTATTTTTTATGGGAGATAATTTACTTGAAATTTCGCTCGCTCGGTTTTTAATTAGATGCGGTATGACAGTGTATGAAATTGGCATACCATACATGGATAAACGTTATCAAGGTGCTGAATTATTACTGTTAGAAAAAACGTGTCGTGAGATGAACGTTCCAATTCCGAAAATTATCGAAAAACCTGATAATTACAATCAATTAGATCGTATTAGAGATCTACAGCCAGATTTAGTTATTACTGGTATGGCTCATGCAAATCCACTGGAAGCTCGTGGGATTAATACTAAGTGGTCTGTAGAATTTACATTTGCTCCGATACATGGTTTTTCAAATGCAAAAGACATTTTAGAACTTGTCACTAGGCCACTCAGAAGGAATTTAAATTTAAATGAAGTTAGTTCAGAAATGTATAGTTCTCGATACTAATTTAAGATAAGCAAAATAATAGCATAACCTATGCAAGTCTGGCTTTGCCTAAACTTGCCCAAGTCTGTAGTTTGTTAATATTAACTTGATCAGTAAATGCAAGCGGAACTGTATGATTGATTTCATTTAATATATCTTCTGAATTTAATTCCCGGTTTTCCATGAAGGATAGGTACATCGCCTCAATTATTACCTGTTTAATCTCTGCTCCCGAGAAAAGAACAGAACATTTCGCTAGATAAGCTGTATTGTATCGATGCCATGTTTTTGGGCGTAATTTAGCAAGGTGCACCTCGAAGATTTGTTGTCTTTCCAATAAATTAGGCAAATTAATAAAAAATATTTCGTCAAAACGGCCTTTTCTGACTACTTCTGATGGTAAATTTTCTACATGATTAGCTGTAGCTACAATAAACACTGGACATTCTTTTTCTGAGAGCCACGTTAAAAGTGTAGCTAATACTCTACTCGTAGTACCCCCATCACCCACACCTGTATTTTTAGTGAAAGCTTTATCAATTTCATCTATCCATAATACACAAGGAGCAGATGCTTCAACTATACGAATCGCTTGCCTTAGATTTGACTCCGATTCGCCAACCACTCCTGCAAAGAGTCTCCCAATATCTAGCCTAAGTAATGGTATCCCCAAGAATGTAGCAGTTGCTTTTGCTGTCATTGACTTACCAGTTCCTTGTATCCCAATTAGCAGTAATCCCTTAGGATAAGGTAATCCATATCGAACAGATGCTGAAGAAAATGCTGTAAGCCTTTTTGATAGCCATTCTTTTAACAAGTGAAGGCCACCAATATCATCCAATCTAAGATTGTTTGAGTAAAGCTCTAATTTACCAGTCTCTTTAATTTTTTTTTGCTTCTCCTCCACAAAAAAATCAATAGCAAGTTCATCAAGTACTTGATATTGTACTAAGAACTTGGCCGCGATAGAACGAATTTGAACAATTGATAGTCCTTGGCAAGCATTGCTTAATAAATCAATCAACACCTCGCAATCGTTAGATGTAGAAGAGTAGCGTAAAAGACGAGTAATTTCAAGACTGATTTCATATTTATTGGGTAAGCCTAAATAGAGAGAAGTCATAAATTCTGCTGATGCTAGGGAAAGATTAGGCTGAGAAGATACTATTATAATAGTTTGATTTCGTTCACTTATTTTCCTTGACAAGTTTTGTAGTTTTCTGGCGATACTATTATCATTAAAGAAGCGATCAAAATCTTTTAATAAAAACAGGGCGTTATAGCTATCACTAAAACTCTCTATAGTTTTTAAGGCTTGCAAAGGATTTCTCAATGCTATTTTTTCTGCACTTAATATATCACCATAACCTTCAATAAAGTCCCAAGTATGAATTGCTTGTGATATATCTTTAAGAACAAATTGTCTAATTATATACTCTAGTCTTTCTTCCTCGTTTGTAATAACGTATATTATTGAAGTGTTTGCTTTAATAACTAATTCTAATTCTTGATAAAAGTCCATACTACTTATTTTACTTATTCATAAAGCAGCTAATTCTTTCTTTTTCTAGAAAGTAGCTGAATGCATCAATGACCGTCAGATAAAACTTTAGGTTACTACTTACTAAATTGCTATTCTTTTCCTGTTTTTTCTTCTTTTAGATCTAATAATTCTTTTACCACTAGGGCTCTGCATTCTAACTCTAAATCCAGACGTTTTAATTCTTTTTCTATTAGTACCACCCAAAGTTCCTTTAGTCATAGATCTTAATTCTAAATTAATTGATAATAGTCATTATTGCTAATATATTTAGCTATACAAACATACGGAAGTATAGCATAATAAATTATATTATTACATACTATACTATACATGATTGAAATCATTCCCATTACATACCTCATCTTGTTGTCTGCAATCTTAACGCCTATTTTTATATTACTAATCCTACAAGTTATTAATTTTCAGCGTAAAGAGTATAGCCTTTTGCAAAATCTAAAGTCTTTTAATCTATCAATTTTATCAACTGAAGAGATTTATAGCATAGCTAATCTCTGCATAGACCATAAAAAATTATGTCTAGCTTTAACAGTTCTTGAAGATCGACTGCATAAGAATACTGATATGTCTTTAAAGTGGCAGGCCAAGTATTGTAATGCAATAGGCTTCATATTTAATGATATATCTCTAAATATGACGGCTAAAAAATATTACGAATATGCTTGCCGCCTAGATCCTCAATATCTGTATCCTCGTAAAAATCTTGAAAATTTATATAAATGATGAAGTGTCTTCTAAGATCGGATAAAATAACCATACCAATAAATGAATCGGGATAGCAGGATTTGAACCTGCGACATCCTGCTCCCAAAGCAGGCGCGCTACCAAGCTGCGCTATATCCCGTACTACCCTTCTCATTATAATAATGTTTTTCTGAAATGTCTAGTATTCCTATCTGGTTATCTAGGATACCAGAACATACCTTTTACGCCATCAGGATCGGTAATAAATCCTAGACTCTTATAAAAAGAAAGAACTTTAGGATCTGCAAAGAGAGTAATAGTTGTAATATCCTCACAGCGTAAGTGTTGAACAATTTGGTCCATTAAAGCTGAGCCTAATCCTCTCCCTTGAAAATGTGGATGTATTACAACGTCCCAGATAGTAGCATTAAAAGCGTGATCTGAAGTAGCACGTGCGAAACCAATCATTTTCTTTGTGTTATCCTCATTATAAAACAAAGATATCGTTAAAAAACTATTGTCTATTGCTATTTTGACCTTACGGAACGGTCTTCTAATCCACCCAACTGCATCACATAACTGTTCTAACTCGTGTAAGTTAATATTATGAGTTGTACTTAGATATATATCAATCTTTTTCCCTTGATAAATTAAATCATCAACTAACAGTAAATCACTGCCTTGATTACACGTGTTCATATTTTTAGGCCAATGTCCAAATATAAAATCAGTTTTCTTAAAAAAGGCCTTCCATAGAATCATATCTATTAATAATAATTAAAGTTTCATTGCATGAATGAGTCAATCTCAAAGCATTAATAATGCTGTATATTTCAATAAATGTTACCACATATACACAAATTAGTGATCAGCAGCTATTGTTCTATAGTATAACTATAAAAATAGTTCATAAGTCATACGTAACTTTTTGTTATAGTCAGAAAAATTAGGAATATCAGATTGTGAAACGATTATTAATACTTGTTGGTATCATAGGAATATGTTTATCCAGTGCCCCAATTAACACTAAAGCAGATGTATCAGGCTTAGTACCATGTAAAGATTCTGCATCTTTCAATAAGAGATTAGAGAGCAGTGTCAAAAAACTGAAGACTAGGTTAGCTAAATATGAAACAGCTACACCACCAGCTTTAGCTATAGAAGCCCAAATTACTAAGACCCAAAACCGTTTTGAAAATTATGGTAAAGCTGGTCTGTTATGTGGAACTGATGGATTGCCTCACTTAATTGCAGATGGTCGATGGACTAGAGCAGGAGATTTCATATTTCCTGGATTGTTATTTATTTATATAGCTGGCTGGATTGGATGGGTTGGGAGAGGTTATTTGCAAGCTGTCTCTAGTACAAGTAAACCTACTGAGAAAGAAATTATTATTGATGTACCTTTAGCAATGAAATTTTCTGTATCTGGTTTTACATGGCCTTTAGCAGCATGGCAAGAGTTCACCAGTGGCGATCTTATAGAAGCTGAAGAGAATATCACAGTTTCACCACGCTAGAGTAATTATTAATAAATATAAGGAAAGGAAGAATTTATGAACAACAATTTATTGAAATACTTATCAACAGTTCCTGTTGTGGGAGCTATTTGGATTACATTCACAGCTGGCTTAGTAATTGAAATCAACCGTTTTTTTCCAGACGTTTTATCCTTCTATCTGTAATTATATGGTAAAAAAAATATAATCATCTATACTGATGAAAATAGGGCTAAATCCCTATTTTATTCATAGCTGATAATATGCTATAAGCTTCTTATTGTTGGACTGAGAATACAAAGAGATAAAATAAGCCATAAATTTTCACATAAAAATAAATTATGAGTCTAGTTAGTCAAATTATTATTAATGCGGACAATGAATTACGTTATCCGACAATCGGTGAATTACAAGCTATTCAAGAATACTTAAAAACAGGAGAAAAAAGAATTAAAATTATATCTCTCTTAAGAGATCAAGAGAAAGATATAGTACAAAAAGCAAGTAAAGCTATTTTTCAAATTCATCCTGAATATATTGCACCTGGCGGTAATGCAGAAGGTGCACGAAAAAGATCTCTATGCTTAAGAGACTATGGCTGGTATTTACGCTTGGTCACCTATGGCGTTTTAGCAGGTGATAAAGAAGCTATAGAAAAAATTGGTGTTATAGGTGTGCGAGAAATGTACAATTCGTTAGGAGTTCCTATCCTAGGTATGATAGACGCTGTACAGTGTTTAAAAGACGCATCTTTAGAAATGTTAAATGTAGAAGAGTCTCAAATTATTTCACCATACTTTGATTTTATTATTCGTGGTATGTCATAATCTACCACTATTAGTAGTTCCTTTAACTTGCATGGCGTAGAAGAAAGTGGTATGATAATAACACGCTCGGAAGTTTATAGATATAGTAGCTCAAACTTGTCAGGACTGGAAAGTAGCAGCAAAAAAGCTAAATTATAGTAAGTAAATCTTTCGAGTTTTCTACCTGCATATGTCAATCAAATACACAAGATAATATTACTTTTTACTAAAAAAGGTATTAACCAATACTATCATCCTCGAACCGAATAATAATAAATAATATTACAGATACAGTTCATTTTCAAGTTAGTGAACATCGCTAAGTTCGCAATGTCACATTAAATTATAGTTATAAGAAGGTTCTCACGTAATTAATAAATCTATGTGACCTCGTGGATATATTATCTTAACAAATATAAAGCATCTTAACAAATAGTACTTACATGATCGTTTTGAAAGTGATATGGAATTATCTAATATGGTAGGTGCTCATATTCTTGCCACAGGCTCTGCCTTGCCCGATATGTGCATAAGTAACACACAGCTCAGCAATATCATTGAAACATCTAATGAGTGGATTTCTAATCGTACAGGTATCCAAGAAAGAAGAGTGGTAAAGGCCGATCAATCACTTGTTGATCTTGCAACTATCGCTTCACAAAGAGCAATGCAAAAAGTCTCATTCCTACCTGAAGACCTTGACTTAATAATCTTAGCTACATCGACGCAAGATGATATGTTCGGTAGTGCAAGCCAGTTACAAGCTTCTATTGATGCTAAGAACGCAGTCGCTTTTGATGTTACGGCAGCATGTTCTGGCTTTGTTGTTGGCTTGATAACAGCTAGCCAATATATCCAAACCGGAACTTACCAAAACATACTAGTCGTTGGTGCTGATATACTGTCTCGTTGGGTGGATTGGACCGATAGAAGTACTTGTATACTTTTTGGTGATGGAGCTGGTGCTGCCATCTTACAAGCAAGCAAAAAAAATGATTTTCTAAACTTCAATTTACATACTGATGGTAAGCATGCGGATAAACTATCGATTGCCTACCAGGCTAAGTCATATAAAGACCAAAACCTCGATATATTTCCACCAGTTGCAAGTCAGTACAATTACCTACAGATGAATGGAAAAGAAGTCTATAAATTCGCGGTATCTAAAGTTCCTCAGAGTATAACAGAGTGCTTGGAGCAAGTCGGTTTATGTTCTAATGATGTTTCTTGGTTGCTATTACATCAAGCTAATCAAAGAATTCTAGACACTGTAGCAAACAAGCTTTCAATACCTTCTGAAAAGATAATTTCTAATATACAACATTATGGGAATACGTCTGCAGCCTCAATACCTATTGCTCTAGATGAAGCCTTCCAAAAAAAACAAATTAGTAAAGGTGATATCATTGTAGTGTCAGGTTTTGGAGCGGGACTCACCTGGGGCACTATAATAATTAAATGGCATGCATAATTCTTATGCATATAAGAGAATAATAATAACTTTAAATCGATAAGAAATATATATATATTATACAATATCGAAAAAAAAGATATTGTCTCAAACATTAAGTGGTAATATTAAGGAAACCAACTTCTCAGATATACAACTTAGAGAACTCATTGTGATTGTATATACGATAGACATTAACACAGGAAGAAAATATATGACTGCATCATTATCAAGTTTTTTTAATAGTCTAATATTGGGTGCTGTTATCGTTGTTTTACCAATAACAGCTGCCTTAATATTTGTGAGTCAAAAAGATAAAACAATTAGAGACTAAAAGTCTTTTACATACAATTCATTAAATATTGATACAATTAATATATGTGTTTACTATTTGATTTATAAAACCATTTACTTTTATGAGTTATATGGTAATATTCAAAAAACACCTTAGTGGATTTATTTATACTAGCATACACGTCAAATAAATTTAGAGATATGTCTTTAGAAGACTGGCTTCTTAAGAAGCGTAATATAAAATCCGGTCGTACATCAAAGAAGGAAAGTATTGCTGTTGCAGAAGGATTCTGGGTTAAATGTGAAAAGTGTGCCTTGCTAATGCACGACAAAGCCTTACGTAAAAATTCAAAAGTTTGTCTTCAATGCAATCATCATTTCCCTACTTCGAGTAAAGATCGAATTGCCCAAATACTTGACTTAGATACTTGGCAACCAATAAATAATTACGTTACTTCAACTGATCCTTTGGGCTTTGCTGATCAAAAACTTTATGGTCAAAGATTAGTAGACATGCAACATAAAACTGGATTATCTGATGCTGTCCAAACTGGTTTAGGCCAAATAAGTAATAATCCTGTTGCCTTAGGGATTATGGATTTTCGTTTTATGGGAGGCAGTATGGGGTCTGTTGTTGGAGAAAAGCTGACAAGGCTTATTGAAGTAGCAACCCATCAGAAAATTCCTGCTATTATTTTGTGTGCTTCTGGCGGTGCAAGAATGCAAGAAGGTCTTTTGAGTCTTATGCAAATGGCTAAAGTTTCTTCTGCATTACAGAGACATAATCAAGCTGGTCTATTGTATATCCCTATACTGACCTCACCAACTACAGGTGGAGTAACAGCTAGTTTTGCCATGCTAGGAGATTTAATTATCGCTGAACCCAAAGCACTGATCGCATTTGCTGGAAGAAGAGTTATTGAACAAACAATAAAGGAAGAGCTGCCTGACAATTTCCAAACATCCGAGTATTTATTCTCCCACGGATTTGTTGATTTGATTGTTTCAAGAACTGAATTAAAAGCTAAACTAGCACAGATATTATTGTTGCATAGAAAATAACATAAATAGTATAAAATCTTTATATTAAAGAGATTTTATCATATATATACATACAATAGAATATATATGTTTATCTATTTCACTTATGAAAGATTCACTAATTAATATAACATCTTTATCAATGTAAATTATGAAAGATAGATAAGCTAAGGTGTTTATTTATCATTTTTTTCGTACTTACTTCTCACACTAATCAAACCTAATTATGCTTAAAAAAATTTACTGGCTTCCATGTATTATGAGCCTGTTCTTATCTAGCCATGCATATGCTATCGAGCTAGATGAAGCAACTATGACAGTACCTTTAAATGATTCAGGTAGAACAACAACATTAAGTCCAGAACAGGTTAAACGTGGCAAAAGATTATTTAATAATACATGCTCTCAGTGTCATAATGGTGGTATTACAAAAACAAACCCAAATGTTGGTTTAGACCCTGAAGGATTAAGTCTTGCAACACCTAGAAGAGATAATATTGAAAGCCTAATTGATTACATGAAGAATCCTACTAGCTACGATGGAGCTGAGGAGATTGCAGAATTGCATCCCAGCATTAAAAGTGCAGAAATTTTCCCTAAAATGCGAAATCTAACGGATGACGATTTGTTTACGATAGCGGGACATATTCTAATACAACCAAAAGTTGTACTTGAAAAATGGGGCGGCGGTAAAATTTATTATTAAATTACAAAAGTTATTGTAAATTATTATGAGTTAATGATTTTCAAGTATCATATACTGGTATGGTCAAAAGACTTTGTGTATCCCATACTATTAAATTAAGGAGATAGTAAATTGAATAAGTACTTTTCAGCATTAGCCCTGGCAGTGACAGTCGTTACTGCTACTTTTTCTCAAAATGTAATAGCTACTGATATAGCAGCTGGAGAGCAAATTTTTTCGGCAAATTGTGCAGCCTGTCATTTGGGCGGTAAAAACCTAATTATTCCAGAGAAAACTTTAGCAAAAGATGTACTTGCAGAGAACGGTATGAACAGTGTCGATGCAATCACAACACAGGTTACCAATGGTAAAGGCGCTATGCCAGCATTTGGTGGACGCTTAGAAAGTGATGACATTAATAACGTAGCTAACTATGTCTTGAGTCAATCAGAGAGTGGCTGGGATTAATCTCAATCATTGATCAAGCAATCCCATGATAATAGATAGCTTTACTTTAATTAAAGCTATCTATTTTATTTTGCTTAATAATTTACTTATTATAAAACATTACAATTGAATATCAGCCATGAAAGCTCATAAAGCTATATTAGTAACGGAAAGTGGAGAAACTTATTACGGATGGTCCTTTTGCGAATCCTTAACTTCACTTGGAGAAATTGTATTCAATACTGGTATGACTGGATACCAAGAAGTCATAACCGATCCGAGTTATAGTGGTCAAATTGTGAATTTTACATATCCTGAGATCGGTAATACTGGAATAAATAATGATGATGTTGAATCTCGAATGCCTTTATTGAACGGTATTATTACAAAAAATATTTGTGTTAATCCAAGTAACTGGAGACTTAATCAATCATTAATCAGTTACATGAAAGAGAAGAAAATTATGCATATTTATGGTATCGATACTCGTAAATTAACCAAATATTTGAGAAGTCATGGGACAATGTATGGTTGTATCTCAACCGAGATACTAGAACCTAGATCTTTAACACTAACAATGCTAAATGAAATACCCCTAAAAAAAACTCAGCTCAAAGATTCTGTTGTTAATGCATCTACACGAGCTTCTTATCATCCATCTAACCTAAGACCATATCTCCCTTGTTACTACCAAAGTAGCCAACCAAAAGACAACTTGTTAAAAAATCTGACAGTAATAGTTATTGACTTTGGAGTCAAATACAACATTCTGCGTAATCTGAATAAATATGTAAAAAATGTAATTGTCGTTCCTGCCAGTACAAATAGTCAAAAAATATTAGAATACAAACCTGATGGTGTCTTATTGTCCAATGGTCCAGGAGATCCAGAGAATGTTCAGTATGCAGTTAGTAATGTGCTTGATTTAATAGAAGCTAAAGTTCCATTATTTGGCATTTGTATGGGACATCAAATTATGAGTTTAGCATTAGGTTTAAGCACCTTTAAACTAAGATTTGGCCATAGAGGGCTAAATCATCCTGTTGGCTTAGATAAAACTATTAGTATTTCAAGTCAAAATCATGGATATGCTATTAAGATGGATAATCAGAAGTTGAGATGTGTTAAGATTACTCAATTCAACGGCAATGACCTTACAATAGCTGCCATAAGTCATAAGATTTATCCATCTTTTAGCGTACAATATCATCCTGAAGCTAGCCCAGGCCCTCATGATTCTGAAACTTTATTTCTACATTTTATTAGAGTTATAGAATTAATTAATAGGTATCCTGTGATAGTGTAAAGCATCACAGCAAAGTAGCAGAAATCTCTATTGCAGTCAGGCTCATTATTCTATCCAAGCAGGATGTTCAAATAACGCTGCTAGTACTTGAACACCACGCAATTGGTTGAATAAAGGTAAATGACCTGCAGGTGCATCTATATTCCAAGTGAATTCTTTAGGATAACGACATGTACTATTATCTTTGGTCCAACCTATCTTACACCAAAATTTATCCCAGTTAGTGTTACTTGCCAGCCAAATTTTTCTCTGCACAGATAATCCAAATAAGCCCATTGAATGTATTTGCCACAATTGATCAATAGTTTGCAAGTCTTCCACTGGTAGATATCGCACATCTGTAAAATATAACCACGAGCGCGAGTGACCGTTAGTAATTTGAGATAGTTTACATAATAAAACCTGTGTTAACGAGTCTGCTTCTTGAAACTCTTTTCGGGTTAATAGTTGTTGTAATCTTGTATAATCAATTCCTAGGTTAGATTTCAATGGTATAATACCATCTGGAAAAGAATTGTGTAATTCTAACTTAGTACTCTTTTCTTCTGAAGTTAGTAGCAATTCATAAATTGAACCATCAACGTAATTAGTTAACTTCTTTTTATTAAGTAATCTTTCTTGCAATATAGAAATTAATTTGATTTCTCCTTCCGGGCCATACTGCATAATTTCTTTAGATAATCTGAGCTGAATTAATTTAGAAGTGTTATCTTTCTTGTTAAATAAGCCACACAAATCTTGGAATTGTTGATCTAGTATAATGTCTGTCATCTACCTATTAGTAAAATAATAAATTCAAAGTATAGCAATATTGCTCCCCCAAAACTACTTGTCTCTCCAAGAGCCTATAATTCAACTATATTAATTGTTAGAGCGCTTGGTTTTTTATCTTATTAAAGAAAAATTAGTATCAGATTTTAGATTTAGTTACACCCGCAAAACTTTTTAATAAAGTTTTTATAAAAAAACGGACAGTGTTACGAAATATATAAGTACACAGTTTTCCAATAAAGATTATAAAGGATTGAATTTTCGGTAACAAAAAATCTTGTACTTCCAAAAAAATAATTATAACTAGTTGAAGTCTACTTAAATCACGGAAGCTAATTTCTCTACTTGTATATACATATTGACAACTGATACCATTCGTACTGAAGAGCCAAACTTGGTAACGATTATTATAAACAGTTTGGGGTTGACGAATATAATAAGATAATAGTTGTGACCATAATAAATTATTTCGAAAAGTAGCAATTGAACGCGCTGAAATATAGTTTTCACTACAGATATTATTATCTTTTAAAAAGTCGAATAGTTGAGACAGTGACTGACAAGAATTTATTAGATTAAAAAACACTATGTCAGCTAGCTGTATAACAAAATTATCTATAAGCACTTCAACTTGTTTTAACGGTACTTGATTCTTCAAGAATGAATTGTATTCTGGAGCAATATTGGAAGAACCAAACACTAATAAAAGAATTAAGTTCTGTAATAAAAGTCTGTGCTCTAATAATAGACTTTTATAAGAAAGGGTGGAATTTAAACTATTACTTATGGTACCGTTGTTAGGATGTGATAATAGAAATTGTGCTGCTATTATAGATTTATTCGTTAGGTCAATTAAAATCTTTTTGTTCAGCCTCAATAAGTCATCCATTGTTACTTCGAGCTCAGTAATATCTAATACTAGGATTTCTAACTCAAGTAAAATAATTTTAAAAATTTCTTTTTTGATCTGTACATTCGCAATATCAATTGATAAGATACTGGGGGTTTTATTCGACAGATTGCTATTAAACTTAAAATATAATTTTTCAAATAGTTTAGAAACTTGAGTATTTAGTTCAATTCCTCTAAAGACAGGCCAGTATGTAATCTTTGAACTATCCATATGGTTATATTTTTACGCCATAATTAAAGTATTTAAAGGATTATTTTTGAATTGTGTGTTTAATTAATACTACACCGTATTAGTGCTAACTTAACATCTAAACTATATTTATATGTTCTAAGACCTTATTTATTAACATGCACAAATTATTATAATATATATTATGACAACATACTACTTTGCTATCGCAAGTCAAGATTTCTTATTGAAAGAAGAACCTGTAGAAGAAATGTTAAGAGAGAGAATTAATCATTATAAAAGTGTCGATAAAGTTATCGATTTTTGGCTTATTGTAAACCCTATATTCATTAATGCGCCTGAAATGAGCATGATAAAAAAACAATTAAATAAACCTTCTGTAGCTATTATTTCACAAAATCCGGTGTTTATTACTTGGCTGAAATTAAGATTAGGCTTTGTCTCTACTGGAAATTTTTGTGCACCCTCAACAACCATACCAGATCCTTTAGGCCAGATAGGTTAAAGAAAAGATAAGAATGTAGCTAATATTTATATCATATCGCTTGTATCCTGGATAGGATTAACAAATAAAGTTAAAATTTCTTTACTGAATGTATCAGCAGCCTTGGAGGTGTATCTATTGGGATTGACTATAATAGATAACATTCTTTTAATTGTTACATTTTCGATCTTAGCCCAGTGTAAAATACCAAGTTCTAATTCTTTAGCTATTGCAGACACTGAAACAAAAGCTGCACCCAAGCCTGACTGAACAGCATTCTTTATTGCTTCAATCGAATTAAGCTCCATTTCAATTTTAAAGCGACTGCTATCTATGTCATACTGGTTTAATACTGTATCAATAACTTTCCGAATAGTTGATTGAGAATCAAGTGCTATAAAACGCAATCGATAAAGATCTTCTTTTTGAATATGGCTAAATCGTGATAGTATGTGTGAGGTTGGTAAGATAAGTGCCAATTCGTCTTCTGCATAAGATCTTACCTCTAAAACTTCTTTTAATTCAGTAGGTATTTCACCTCCTATAACAGCCACATCAACTTGACCATTAGCTACGCTCCAAGAAATTAAACGAGTAGAATGGACTTGTAGTTGAACCGTCACTTGAGGATATCTTTGTCTAAATAGGCCGATTAACCTTGGCATTAAATATGTGCCTGTAGTTTGGCTAGCTCCAACAACAAGAGTACCACCTTGTAAATTGTGTAAATCTTCTAAAGCCCTACAGGTTTCTTCGCATAATGCTAAAACCCTTGCTCCATAACGTAATAATAAACTGCCAGCTTCAGTAAGAGTAGCTCTTTTATTGCTGCGTTCAAAAATTGGAATATTTAGTTGCTTCTCTAAGTTCTGAATCTGTAAACTAATAGCTGGCTGAGAGACATATAGACTATCAGCTGCACGCTTAAAGCTACCTTCTTTAAGGATAGCTTTAAGAATTCTTAATTGATCCAACGTAAAAGGTAAATCTCTCATAAAAATATGCAAGGCAAAAAGAACAGTTAAAATAGAGCAATTATATATTATTATAATAGTACATAACAAAAAATTATTGCTATATATTTTGCAACTTGTCATAAAGCAGAACTAGTATCATAATATACTATAATTGCAATTATTTGATAACAATACAAGATAATGTTATCTTGAGTTATTATATTAAAAAACTGATTACAAGGGAATAAACAAGCTATATGGATATGAGACTTTTGATTGTGCTAATACCTGTTTTAGCAGCTGGCTCTTGGGCTCTTTATAATATTGGAAGAGTGGCTTTGCAGCAGCTAAGAAGTATGAATTCTTAGATTGTATTAATAGAACACATACAAGGGATCTTTGCATCCCTCAAAATACTACGATATAATTGTTTTAATAACATCTGATTTATGCAAAGTCTACTGAATATTAAAGACTAGCTATTTTATGACCTATTATATATATACTTCAAAATAATTATTATGGCTGTTCCTAAAAAGCGCACCTCTAAATCTAAATCTAAATCTAGAAAAGCAAATTGGAAAAGAAAAGCCTTTTTCAGCGCCCAACAAGCTCTCTCATTAGGAAAGTCTATTCTTAGTGGAAAAGATACTAGCTTTGTATATCTAAATAATGAAGTTAATTCTTTGAAATAATGGCTTGAATCACAGATATAGCTTATTGATAATACAAGAAAATACTATTTGAACACTCAAATTACTAAGAACTATATTCGCCTAACAGATGTTTAACAAATCACCTAGCTTACTATTAAAATGCAGTCAAACTGGTATAGTTTGGCTATTTAACTGCTTTGAAGGTTGCCAACATACGTTAATTAAAAGAAACATTAAACTACATCAAATAAATAATATTATTCTTACCAATTTACACTTAGAGAATATGGCCGGGTTAATGGGTCTGTTATCTAGTTTAAGTTTAAGTAGCAGGATCGACAAAGTAAACATTTATGGTCCACCCGGACTAACACAATACCTACAGTTTGCGCGCAAATATTCTCAAACAACCTTTAAATATAATTTATTAGTTAGGGTTGTGAATTATGGCTATATTAGTATTGGCCCGTCATACTTAATTCAGGTACATCGTTTAGATAATAGAACAGAAGAATTAGTTTATAACATTATCGAAAAAGAAAAGATGGGGCGCTTTAAGTCTACTAAAGCACAAAAATTTAGCATTAAATCTGGACCATTATACCGCAACTTGAAGTCACATCATAGTTTTATCTGTCCAGATGGTAATATATTATCTGGAATATATTTTACACATCCATATGCTATAGGTCTAAAATTAAGCTACACCACTAATGTAAATGGTACAAAAATCTTGGTTGCACTAAGTTCTAAAGCTGGGCAAGTCATTTTTTAAAAGCTGTAGGCATCTATCCTAGAACTTGTGTTAATGATGTTAATGTTATATGATTAAGAGATGCTAGATATGCTTATATAACTATTAAGTATCATCTTAAATAAGCACAATCAGGCAACTGAAAAATCTATATATTTTTATTAGCACATATGATATACGCAATACTAGAAGCCAGTGGTAAACAACTATGGGTACAGCCAGGAAGATTTTATGATATCAATAAAATCGCAGTCAAACCTGGTCAACAGATTAAGCTAGAAAAAATTCTTTTCTTTAAAAAACATGCAGAAGTTAAAATTGGTACACCTTGCATACCTAATATGTATGCAACGGGTAAAGTATTGAGGCATATGAAGGGAAGTAAAATAACGGTGTTTAAAATGAAATCCAAGAAGAATATGAGAACCAAGAATGGACACAGACAAGAGTTAAGTAGAGTATTAATAGAATCAGTTAACATCAAATAAAAATTTATAACAATATTAATTATGGCACATAAAAAAGGTAGCGGAAGTACAAAAAACGGCAGAGATTCGAATTCTAAGCGTCTAGGTGTCAAAAAGTATGGGGGAGAATCAGTCGTTTCGGGAAATATTCTTATCCGCCAAAGAGGTACACAAGTGAAACCTGGGAAAAATGTCGGTAAAGGTAAAGATGATACACTTTTTGCACTGCAGAATGGTGTTGTCTATTTTGAAAAAACTAAAAACAGACAAAAGACTATTAGCGTTTATTAGTATACCCAATTTCATTACTACTAATTTAATACCTTACAATACATTTGTGTATTTAAAAACTATTCAGTTACAAGCTATTTTGTTATATCAATGATAAAAAAAATCATAATTTCGCCAATCAACAATATAGCTGCGATTGTAAATCAACAGAAGATTCAAGAAATTATAGTCAACCATCATACATGTCAAGTTAAAGATATTTACATAGGAACTATTCAAAAAATATTTACGAGTATTAATGCAGCTTTTGTTAAACTAAATTATTATGATAAAAGTGGTTTTATTCATTTTAATGACATTAAGCATCGTCGAGCACTGAAGAACCAACATAATATTTATGATGCTATTGCAATACGGCAAAAAGTGTTAGTTCAAATTGTTAAGGAGCCCACAATTAGCAAAGGTCCAAGATTAACCACGAATATTCATCTTACTGGCAAATATTTAATTTTGATGCCATTTAATAATACAATATGTATTACTCATAGAATTTATGATGAAAATGAGAGATCATTCTTACGCGCTTTAGGCATTTTAATTAAGCCAAGGCAAATGGGTATTCTGTTTAAAGAGTCTTCACTCCGAGTTGATGAAAAAACATTAATAAATGAACTAAAAAATCTGGTGAGACAGTGGAGCTATTTACAAAAAACTGCAATACAAAATCAAGCACCTTTCACATTATATCAGGACAACAATATTGTGAAAAAGATTATCCGAGATTATTATGATAAAGATATTAGTTCTATTATTATAGATTCTGATTATGCTCTTAGGTACTTGTGTGAACAAGTGAAAAAAAATAATCAACACTCACCTGCTCTAAAAAATATAATCAAGCTATACAATTCTGATATATGTATTCTTGAAAAATTTAATATTAATAAAACAATACTTGGTGCTCTATGCTCGAAGATTACATTAGAATGTGGAGTATATCTCTTTATTGAGTCATATGAAGCTTTAACTATTATAGATGTGAACTCTGGTTCGTTTAACCGATCAGGTAATGCTCAAAATACTCTTTTAAAGACTAATTGTCTAGCTGCTAGTGAAATTGCTTATCAGCTAAAAATAAGAAATATTAATGGAATTATTATTGTAGACTTTATTGATATGAAAGCATATAAAGACAAAGTTCAATTGCTGGAACATTTTTGTCAAGTACTAAAGCTTGACAATGCTAAACCCGAGATTATACAGCTTTCTGAATTAGGATTAGTAGAATTAACGCGTCGAAGAAGAGGGCAGAGCTTATTAGAACTGTTCACTAGGACACAAAACAATAATAAGGTTCCAGAGCACACAAATATTTCAGCTCCTAATGCAAGTTCTATCTTTTTTAAAACAAATTTTTCTAAAACACTTAGGCTAAAGAATATAAATAGTACAAAGCCAGATACTAATGACTATTCTATTAATCTCATTCCTCTTGAACATAGTTATATCATGCCACTCAACCTATATTACAGTGCAATGGGTGAGAGCACACAGTAAATATACTAAATAACCTTAAAGCAATAATTTGCTTTAAGGTTATTGTATAGAAACTAATAGTAAATACAGCCAGCAATACCTAAGGTATTACTGCCAAACATATTAACCGTTTACAGAAGGTGCAACTAATGCTACAGGACAAGAATCTCCAGAAGCTAAATCTAGAGGGAAGTTGTGTGCGTTACGCTCATGCATAACTTCCATTCCTAGGTTAGCTCTGTTTAAGATATCAGCCCAAGTGTTAATAACACGACCTTGACTGTCAACAACTGATTGATTGAAGTTGAAGCCATTTAAGTTAAATGCCATTGTACTTACAGACATAGCTGTTAACCAAATACCCACTACTGGCCATGCACCCAAGAAGAAATGTAATGCACGTGAGTTATTAAAACTCGCATATTGGAAGATCAAACGACCGAAATAGCCGTGAGCAGCTACGATGTTATAAGTTTCTTCTTCTTGGCCAAACTTGTAACCATAGTTAGCAGATTCATTTTCAGTAGTTTCACGAATTAAACTAGAAGTAACTAGTGAACCGTGCATTGCACTGAATAGAGATCCACCAAATACACCCGCAACACCTAGTTGGTGGAAAGGGTGCATAAGAATGTTATGCTCAGCTTGGAAAACAAGCATAAAGTTGAATGTACCAGAGATACCTAGAGGCATTCCATCAGAGAAGCTTCCTTGACCGATAGGGTAAACAAGGAAAACTGCTGCTGCTGCTGCTACAGGTGCTGTAAAAGCAACTGAGATCCATGGGCGCATACCTAAACGGTAGCTTAATTCCCATTCACGACCGATGTAGCAACAAACACCTAGTAAGAAATGAAGAACAATCAATTGGTAAGGACCACCATTGTAAAGCCACTCATCTAAAGATGCAGCTTCCCAAATAGGGTAGAAATGAATACCAATAGCTGCAGAACTAGGGATAATAGCACCTGAAATGATGTTATTACCATATAGTAGTGAACCAGCAACTGGTTCACGGATACCATCAATATCTACTGGAGGTGCAGCAACGAATGCAATGATGAATACAGATGTAGCTGTTAATAATGTAGGAATCATTACAACACCAAACCAACCTATGTATAGGCGGTTTTCGGTGCTAGTGATCCAAGTACAGAAACGTTCCCACAGGCTTGCGCTTTCGCGTCTTTCTAAAGTAGCAGTCATAATTTTATTTTTTTTAGGATTTATTTAGATACTTCCCAATCACGCTAAGTAATTGTTAATAGATTATTGCATACTACACAAGAAAACAATACTCTTAATACAATTAACCCCAGCAAGTAACTTTCAAGAGCTTTTCTTAACAACGATTTATTAAAATCTAGCCTTGACCTTTTGTCCATATTGTACCAAAATATGTGTGCTATTAGTAATTAATAAATAGAATTCATATATATAATATTGATGTAGGACACCATTGAAATGTCACATTTAAGTAAAATCAAGACCAAAGTTCTAAATGCTCCGACCCTTACAAAAACATTAGACAAACTAGGAATTAATTGGGAATATTTAGATAAGAATCAAACAAATCTTCACCCTGCCATTAAATTGTGGAGTCGTAATGGAGAACTAGAGTATAGTGCTGAAATGAGATGGTCCCAACAATCTTACGATTTGAGTGCTGACTCCAATACTTGGCAGGGCAAACGCTTGCTTGATGCAATAGCAGAAAAAATACAACAACAATATGCTTATAATATTATTTTAGAAGAAGGTGCAAAACAAGGTTTTAGCAACATAGAAAATGATATATTACAGGATGGATCATTACGATTAGTTCTTGAGAAATGGAACATGTAAAAAGTTTATAAATGCGGACGGAGAGACTTGAACTCTCACGAGATAATCTCACTAGATCCTAAGTCTAGCGTGTCTACCAATTCCACCACGTCCGCATTATTTGACTATATATTACCACTTGATTAACTCAAAAAGCAAGACGCAATAATATTCAAATCTAGTGGACCTAGATTTTATCTATTGATTTTTGTAAGTTAATAGACTATGATATTAACATCATATTTATCCTCAGTAGCTCAGTGGTAGAGCAATCGGCTGTTAACCGATCGGTCGTAGGTTCAAGTCCTTCCTGGGGAGTATTCTTACCATTATAAACATTAACACAAATAGTTGATACAAATGGATCCTACTACGGTTGAATTATATATTTTTTTTGTGCAACAAAGTTTAAATCAGTTGGTTTCTCAGCAAATTAATAGTGTTACAATCATTAGTTCAGTCATTATCTTCACTGGTGGAGTCTTAACTAGTTTTAATCCTTGTATGTTATCTACTCTACCTCTTACTCTTGCTTATCTGTCTCAACACAAAGCTAGTAGCCTATATTATCTTAATTTCATAACTGGTCTTATGTTAAGTCTATTAATAACAAGCAGTTTTTTTCTTATAGTACAGCATAGTTCTTTGATTATTCTGAATACTTTACCTATTTTAAGGCCTCTCATGTTAATAACCACTGGGCTGAGCTTACTAAAGCTGATAAATATTCCTAATATTGGCCGTCGCTCGTTATCATCCCATCACAAAAGTAAGTATCCTCTTCAAGAAGTCTTTTGGGCAGGTCTGTTTCTAGGCTTTACTTTGTCTCCATGTAGTGCTCCCATATTTATTACGTTACTAACATGGATTACTTATACTCGTAAACTCGCAATAGGTGCATTTTTTGTAAGTATCTATATGTTCGGTTACATCTTCCCCATACTTTTAAGTATGGTATCAGTCTATTTCTTAAAAAAAATTCAATCCTGTAGTACTCAAATGTATAGTATAGTTCCTTTTAGTGGTTTTGTAATAACTACAACAGGAATGTTTTCCATTTTCCATATTTTTTTCAATCAAGTAATACTCTAGAATTATAATAATAAGCATGCAAATAATATACAAAGTCTGGCGTTGGAGAACTATTAAACAATTAGGCAATTTAACTTTTGCTATCATTTTATTGCTACTAATTGCTGCTGTAAGCGTACTAGGAACTATTATTGAACAAGATCATAGTATAGATTACTATCAAACTAATTATCCAATTCATTCTGGTACCATATTAGATGTCAATTGGGTAGTCATCAAAGGATTACACATAGACCAGTTATATACTAGCTGGTCATATTTAGCTTTACTAGTCTTATTTGGAGCAAGTTTAATCGTATGCACTTTTTCAACACAACTACCTAGTCTCAGAAATGCTCGTAGATGGAAGCTTAAAAAAAGTTTATCGTTATCTAAACCTTTATATAAGCAGAATACTGTAAAAGCATTAAGTACCACTTCTAATATTTATTGCTTAAGCAAATTAAGTTATCATGTATTTTATCAAAATAATTTTATCTATTCCTATAAAGGATTAATTGGCAAAGTTGCGCCTGTATTTGTTCATGTGAGTATCATACTTCTTCTATTCGGTTCTATGACTAGTTTGTTTTTTTCTTTTTTAATTCAAGAAATGGTTCCAGTCAAGGAAACATTTAATTTTCAAAATGTTGTGCATGCTGGATACTTAAGCAGTATTCCTTCACAAATTATTGGAAGAGTTAATAGTTTTCACATTGAATATTACCAAGATAAATCAGTAAAGCAATTTTATTCATCTCTATCTCTCGTTGATTATACAGATAATAACAATGTGAAGCAGGGTATTTCTGTTAACAATCCTTTATATTTTAAAGGATTAACAATATACCAAACTGATTGGCAGATTAATGGACTTAAGGTATTAATTAATAATAAAGAGAGTCTACAAATCCCAATGATAAAAATTAAAAAGGGAAACAATACTTATTGGTTTAGTAACATAACCTATAATAACCAGGTCCGTTATTCCTTTGTTTTACAAGCTTTGGACGGAAGTATTTTTTGCTATAACGGGCAAGGTCAATTAATACGTAAATTAGACGTCAAACAAAATAATATAATTGATTATCTACCAATTCAAGTCCTCGAGATAATTACGAGTACTGGTCTTCAAATAAAAAAAGATCCAGGAATACCAATACTTTACTCCAGTTTTGCAATGCTTATAATTAGCACTTTTATTAGCTATATATCTTATTCCCAAATATGGATTTCTGTGGAGTCCAATCAATTACTAATGACAGGTATTACTAACAGAGGTCAGATAAAGCTTGAAGAAGATATTTTTAAATTACAAAAGTTCCTAAAATAAATCTCTCCTATCCAATTTCTAATAACAAGACATCTTTAAAAAATTTAAAATTATTTGTTTCCCTTCAATCGTCCACAGACTTTCGGGATGAAATTGTATTCCCTGCAACATAGGAAAATTCTTATCACAGCATCCCATTATTATTCCGCTGTTACTCCAAGCTGTTATAGACAACGTAGAAGGTATTTCCAAATGATTGATAACTAGACTATGATATCTTGCTGCTACGAACGGATTTGTAACGTTTTGAAAGAGTCCTTGACCATTGTGGTAAATTAAGGATGTCTTACCATGTATAGGAACTGTTGAATGTACGATACTTGAACCATGTACTTGACCAATACTTTGATGTCCTAAACATACACCAAGTATTGGGAAGGTATTTGCAAAATACTTAATGATTTCCAAGGATATCCCTGAATCGTCTGGCCATCCTGGACCAGGCGAAATAATTATAGCTGTTGGCTTTAATGCATTTATTTCAGAGATTGTTATGGCGTTATTGCGTACAACTTTTATGGGAATATTATATTCGCCTATACACTGAACTAAATTAAAAGTGAAACTATCATAATTGTCAACTATTAAAATCACGAGCAATACTGAGCCTTTGTTAAGAGAATAAATATGAATATATTATATGGATATGCCAATAAGCGGAGAACTGGCCTGTGCGTATTTGGATATTTCCATACGCCCAGATAAATAAGAACACCTACCTGCTTCTACTGCTAGCTTCATTGAAGCAGCCATCAATATTGGTGATTTTGCTTGAGCAATGGCAGAGTTTACAAGTATAGCTGTTGCGCCCAGCTCCATTGCTTTAGCAGCATCGCTTGCAGTACCAATTCCAGCATCAATAATAACAGGTATCTTTGCGTTCTCAAGAATAATTTTTAGGTTTTCTATATTTTGTAAACCGCAACCAGAGCCAATAGGCGATCCTAATGGCATAACTGTAGCACAGCCTATTTCTTCTAATTGCTTTGCAAGTATTGGATCTGAATTAATATATGGCAAAACCGTAAATTTCTTGTTAATTAAATACTCTGCTGCTCTTAGAGTTCCAATAGGATCTGGTAACAGGTATTGAGGATCAGGGATAACCTCTAATTTTATCAACGTATTTTCTGTTTGGCCAATCTTTTTACAGATTTCCCTACCCATTGCTGCTATTCTAATAGCTTCTTCTACTGTTGTACATCCTGCCGTGTTGGGAAGTAGAGATAAAGACTCCCAATTTAATATATTTAATAAATTATCCTGATGATTCTTCTTCACTCCTTGTAGTCTCCGGACTGCCACTGTTACTAGTGAAGTTTTGCTTGCTTCTATACTCTTTTTAGCTTCTAATAAATTGTTATATTTTCCAGTACCTAACATTAACCTTGAGCTAAAAGACATGTCGGCAAGATTAAAAGTATTTGTTACATTGGTAGACGTATCACGTTGGATATTGGAAGTTTGTGAAAACATTAGATAGATTGTCAGAAATAATATTTGGAAATAATTATAATAGTATTGTAGAATTAATAGCAATTATCTGACAATACCTATAATACTATTAATATAACTAATTAGAAATAAATGCTTACAAGTTTCCCTCTACTAATAACTGCTATGATTATCACGCTCATAATAGGTTTATTTATTGTATTTGTCTACAGAGTTTATATCCTTAAATATCAATCTGAAAAAGCTTCTACTTCCCAAGCCACCGATATTACAATTTTAGATAGATTTAGTTCTACATTACCTTACTGGTTACCTTTGCTAGAAGGTCTACAAAATTTTGGGCAACTAATTTTACCTCATTATCCATTGAGAATAATGAGATTATACAAAAAAACATTACTCCCTTTTGTTTCTTTTTATATTAAGCATCCTGCACTAGCATTTATTACTTTTTTTGCTTTGTATTACTTGTTTGTTAGATCTAAAAGCCCTCTACCTTATAGACCTTTTATAAGATTTAATGTTCTTCAATCTATTTTATTATTTTTAATTAACTCTTTGCTGGGTGCGATATTTAGGGCTCTTCCAATAGAATTTAGGACAAGCTTTTTTGGATTAATGGTATGCAATACACTATTCTGGTTCGCCGTATCAACTATAATTTATCCTGTGATTAAATCAATTGAAGGGAAATATGCTAAGATACCTATAATCTCACAAGCAGTAAGAATACAAATAAATAATCAAAATTAAATAAGGTGACTATCTATGCTATTAAATAACTATGAAACTATCTATATTCTAAAACCGGATGTAACGGAAGATAAGAATTTAGCTTTAGTGCATGAATATAAGACACTAATTAAGCAATATGGTGGACAGAATGTTTTTGTACAACATCGTGGACGAAGACATTTAAGTTATAATATTACACATTATTATGATGGAATATACGTGCAAATGAATTTTGAAGGAAATGGTCATTTGGTTCGCTTACTTGAAAAATCAATGCGTTTTAATGATAAAATAGTAAGATATTTGACAATCAAGACTATTCAACAGCCATCTCTACCTCAGTTGCCAATTAAGTTATAGTTTTTCTTCTCACGCAGTCTGCCAGACTTTATCTATATCGGGAGATAATAAACAAAGGTAGACTTTTATTATTATATACATA